AGTTTCCAGAATATTGTCATGTCTATAAATAAACGTATTTATAGATTAAGAACAAAATATTTAATTACTCTCCGATCAACAGAATCAAGTAAATCTTAGTTTGACTCAAATCGAATTTTTGTTTAAATAGGTCATGAAAATATATTAATATGATAAACCATGAATTGTCAAGTAAATTTCGAGCTTTTTAAAAACAATTAAATTTTTTATTAAGAATAAGGTAATTAGTTTAGTGAAAAGTATAAACACAAATATAAAAATCAAGGAGAAGTTTAATATTACTAAAATAATTTTATTATAAATTCAAGTTTGTATAAAAAATTCAACAAAGAATAAATGATATAAAAAGGAGGAGAATTTGGACAATCATAAAGAAAAAATATTAGTCGTCGACGATGAAATAAGTATTCGGAGAATTTTAGAAACTAGACTTTCAATGATAGGATATGATGTAGTTAGTGCATCAGATGGAGAAGAAGCATTACAAATATTTAGAAAAGAATACCCAACATTAGTAGTTCTAGATGTAATGATGCCAAAATTAGATGGATATGGAGTATGTCAAGAATTAAGGAAAGAATCAGATGTTCCTATCATAATACTGACGGCGCTAGGAGATGTATCAGATAGAATAACAGGATTAGAACTAGGGGCAGATGACTATATTGTTAAACCATTTTCACCAAAAGAACTAGAGGCAAGAATAAGATCAGTACTAAGAAGAATAGCAAAAATAAACATTAGCTCATCTATACCAAATTCAGGAGTCATGAATATAGGCTTTTTAAAAATCGATACAAATAAAAGACAAATTTACAAAAATCATGAAAGAGTAAGATTAACTGGTATGGAATTCAGCTTATTAGAGTTATTGATAAGTAAGGCAGGTGAAGCATTTTCTAGAGCGTCAATACTACAAGAAGTATGGGGATATACACCAGAAAGACATGTAGACACAAGAGTAGTGGATGTACACATTTCAAGACTTCGTGCTAAACTAGAAGATGATCCAAGTAATCCTGATTTAATACTAACTGCTAGAGGTACAGGGTATCTATTTCAAAAAATAATAATGAAAGAGAATGTAGCTATTTAAGTATAAAAGAAAATATTAACTTAGAGAACTACAATAAGAATTAATAAATAAAATATAATTCAGGAGATATTAATCTTATAATAAAACGTAACTGAAAAGACAAGTAAAAGAACCTAAAAAATACACTAATTTTCATAATGTCAATAGTATAATAAATTTACTTAAATAATTTGAGTTGGAGAAATAAATTATGACTGTTGCAATTGGACAAGAAAAAAACCAAGGAAGATTTGATTTAATAGACGACTGGGTTAAAAGAGATCGTTTCGTATTTGTGGGATGGTCTGGGCTTTTACTCTTCCCATGTTCTTACTTAGCCCTAGGTGGATGGTTGACAGGAACTACTTTTGTAACTTCTTGGTATACACATGGCTTAGCTAGCTCTTATTTAGAAGGTTGTAATTTTTTAACATCAGCTGTGTCTACACCAGCGAATAGTATGGGACATTCGCTGCTTCTATTATGGGGGCCAGAAGCTCAAGGAGATTTTACTCGATGGTGTCAAATTGGAGGTCTGTGGGCATTCATAGCTTTACATGGATCTTTTGGACTAATAGGATTCTGTCTTAGACAATTTGAAATTGCAAGACTTGTAGGAATTAGACCCTATAACGCTATAGCATTCTCGGGACCAATTGCTGTTTTTGTATCAGTATTTTTAATGTACCCTTTAGGTCAAGCAAGCTGGTTTTTTGCTCCCAGCTTTGGTGTTGCAGCAATTTTTCGATTTCTTTTATTTTTACAAGGTTTCCATAACTGGACACTAAATCCATTTCATATGATGGGAGTAGCAGGAATTCTCGGTGGTGCGCTATTATGCGCAATACATGGTGCGACTGTTCAAAACACATTATTTGAAGATGGAGACGCAGCAGATACTTTCAGAGCATTTACACCAACACAGTCAGAGGAAACCTATTCAATGGTAACAGCTAACAGATTCTGGTCTCAAATTTTTGGTGTTGCCTTTTCTAATAAGAGATGGTTACATTTCTTTATGCTATTTGTTCCGGTAACAGGAATGTGGACAAGTTCTTTTGGTATAGTTGGACTTGCTTTAAATTTGCGGGCATATGATTTCGTATCTCAAGAACTAAGAGCTGCAGAAGATCCAGAATTTGAAACATTTTATACTAAAAATATTTTATTAAACGAAGGTATTCGTTCGTGGATGGCTGCACAAGACCAACCTCACGAAAACTTCATATTCCCAGAGGAGGTTTTACCACGTGGAAACGCCCTTTAATAGTAATAACGTAATTGGAGGCAGAGATTTAGAATCAACCGGTTTTGCATGGTGGTCAGGAAATGCAAGACTTATAAACGTTTCAGGAAAACTTCTAGGAGCCCATGTAGCACATGCAGGTATAATGGTTTTTTGGACAGGAGCAATGACGCTATTTGAAGTTGCTCACTACCTACCAGAAAAACCATTATATGAACAAGGATTTATACTAATTCCACACTTAGCAACACTAGGATGGGGTGTTGGACCTAGTGGAGAAATCATAAATACATATTCATATTTCATAGTTGGTGTTGTACACTTAATTTCATCAGCAGTACTAGGATTCGGAGGTCTCTATCATTCACTAATAGGACCTGATACTCTAGAAGAATCATTTCCTTTTTTCGGATACGACTGGAGAGATAAAAATAAAATGACAACTATACTAGGTATACATTTAATACTTCTAGGAATTGGGTCATTCTTATTAGTCGTTAAAGCACTGTTTTTTGGAGGTGTTTATGACACGTGGGCACCAGGAGGAGGAGATGTTAGAATAATAAATAATCCAACGTTAAATCCTTCAGTAATTTTCGGGTATATCCTAAAATCGCCTTTCGGTGGAGATGGCTGGATCGTAAGTATAGACAATATGGAAGACTTGATCGGCGGACATGTATGGATGGGAGTAATATGTATAGCTGGAGGTATATGGCACATACTAACTAAGCCTTTTGCATGGGCAAGAAGAGCTTTTGTCTGGTCAGGAGAAGCTTATCTTTCGTATAGCTTAGGTGCACTTTCTATAATGGGCTTAACTGCATCAAATTATGTATGGTATAATAATACTGCGTATCCAAGTGAATTCTATGGACCAACTGGACCTGAAGCATCACAAGCTCAAGCATTTACATTTCTGGTAAGAGATCAAAGATTAGGTGCTAATGTGGCGTCAGCACAGGGTCCCACTGGCCTAGGTAAATATTTAATGAGATCACCTAGTGGAGAAATTATTTTTGGTGGTGAAACAATGAGGTTCTGGGACCTTAGAGCGCCTTGGGTTGAACCATTAAGAGGACCAAATGGGCTAGATTTAAACAAAATCAAAAATGATATACAACCTTGGCAAGAAAGGAGAGCTGCTGAATATATGACACATGCTCCACTAGGTTCATTGAACTCAGTAGGAGGAGTTGCGACAGAAATTAACTCTGTCAACTACGTATCTCCAAGAAGCTGGTTAACGACTTCTCACTTTTTTTTAGGCTTTTTTCTATTCATCGGACACTTATGGCATGCAGGTAGATCTCGTGCTGCTGCTGCTGGTTTTGAAAAAGGAATTAACAGAGAAAACGAGGCAGTTTTATCAATGAGACCACTAGATTAAAGGAACTAAGTTAAAATAGGATAAAAATATCCTCTAATTACATTATTAATTAGGGGATATTTTTTATTTTCAGATAGTTGCTAATGATTATGGTTGTTATATTAATATTTATTTTTTGAGTAAAAAAATATTAGAATCAATTTATTAAATTTCAAGATAATACAATAAATAAAAAATGCAACTGAGAATATATAAAATTTCACATCCATTAATAAAACTAATGTTAGGTCGTATTAATACAGAATGTATATCAAATATAGATAGAGAATATTGTGAACGATATATGGGATTTTTAATAATCTATGAAATTTTGAGAAAGTCCATTATTCTGAAAAGAATATATATAGGATTACTTGGAGGAACAAAAGAAATAGAAATAACTGACAATAAAACAAAAAATATAATTTTAACAAATACATCAGAAACGTATAGTATGATAACTGAAATTAAATGCATCATATCAAACCTTGAAGTTATTCACTTAGAATATGATAATGAAATTAGAATAGAAAATTACATAAAGAACAATAGTACAATGAATAAAAGTTCATGCATTCTTATTCTTGAAAAAATAACAAAAGACTATCAAATAATGAATTTACTTGATTATTTAATAAGTACTGAGAATATTACACAAAATCAAATTAGTATAGGCAACATATTTAGTAAAAGTGAAGTACTTAAAAAAATAAGTAAAAGATATCCAGAACTAAAGATATATACTACACAAGTAGAATAATAAATAAAATAAACATTAAAATGACAATTATTACTTACTCACTCAATCTGGTTTTCACTTCTATTGCGAACTTTTCAGAAATCTATCTTATACTTATATTATTAAAACTATCACTAGCTTGGTTACCGACAGTAAATTGGTATAATGAGCCTTTTTGTTCATTAAACAGATTAACGGATCCATACTTAAGATTATTCAGAGGAACAATACCCATGATATTCGGAATGGATATGTCACCAATGTTAGGTATTATATTTCTACAATGCTTAACTGTAATTTTTAACAATATTAGAATTGAATCAATAACATAATAACTTTAAGATCAAAAAATGTTATGTTATGGTTACCTAGCAAAATAAACTGTAACACAAGAAACAAAAAAATAAATGCTTAAAATCAGACTTAAAAAACTAGGCAGAAAAAAAAGACCATTCTATAGAATAATACTGATCGACAGTAGGAAAAAAAGAGACAGTAAAGCAATCAAAGAGTTAGGATTTTATAATCCAATAAACAAAGAGATACAAATGGATATACAAACAATAAAAAGTAAAACAGCAGAAGGAGCAGTATTAACAAAAACAGTAAAAGCACTTGTACAAAAAAAGGCTATAAAATAAGGAGAACAAATATTGCAAAAATTCACATTTAAAATTTTATGGCTTGATAACAATGTAGCAATAGCTATAGATCATATCATAGGTAAAAATATTAGCCCTTTGACATCTTACTTATTTTGGCCTCGCAATGATGCCTGGGAACAATTAAAAACAGAACTGGACTCAAAACCATGGATATTAGAGAACGATAAGATATATCTGCTCAACAAAGCAACTGAAATTATTAATTTTTGGCAAGAGAAAGGCAAAAATAAATCTGTGAATGAAGCGCAAGAAAAGTTTCCAAACTTCATCTTTACAGGAACTAATTAAACATAAGATAACATACTTGATAATGAAAAAAACAATTTTTCTAAAAAAACTAGACTTATTGACGATAAGTCTTGAAGTATTAACTACTTGGAGTGGAAATCAATATATAATTCAACAATTCAACAAATTACACTACAAATTAAGAAATAAAAATTATCACAAAAAGCAAGACTTTATTATTTTAGTAGAATATATATATAACTTAATAGAGATAATACAAAGTTATTCACTATATAAACTAGCAAGTCAAATCATACAAAATCATAATACATCTTTAAAGCAGTATATATCAAAATTTTGTTATATCTACTACGGAAATAAAAAATACTATGCAAACAATAAATTAATAGTATACAACTTCAGTGAAGAATCAAATAGAGCTATAAAAAGTAATGCTATTTTAAATCTATATATGATAGTTAAATTAAAAAAAAATTATGGGATATATAGATTAATAAAATATTTAAAACAGTAATCGTGAAAAACTTAACTTGCATCAACTATTATACATTCTGTAGTCAATATCATTGAAGCAATAGAAGCAGCATTTTGTAATGCAGAACGAGTGACTTTAGCCGGATCAATAATCCCAGCATCATACATATCAACTAAAACACCGTAATTAATATCATAACCAGTAGGAAAAGTAGATTGATTCACTTTCTCTACAGTTACAGCACCATTTAAACCTGCATTGGTAGCAATTCTACTTAATGGTAAAGATAAAGCTTTTTGTACAATAAGAGCACCAACTAGTTCTTCTTCAATCAAATTTTTTTCGGACCAAAATAAAAGCTCTTTGGACAAATGTATGTAAGTTGACCCGCCACCAGGAACTATACCTTCTTCAACAGCAGCTTTAGTCGCATTGATAGCGTCTTCTAAACGCAATTTTTTATTCTTCATTTCTATTTCCGTTGCAGCTCCAACTTTAATGATAGCTACACCACTCGATAATTTGGCTAATCGTTCTTGTAACTTTTCTCTCTCGTAACTATTAGTACTAATACTAATCTGTTTGCGAATTTCATCGCATCGGTCATTAACAGCAGTCTGATTTGAATCTGCAATTATAGTAGTATTGTCTTTTGATATTAGTATTTTTTTCGCAAATCCCAAATTAGGCAAAGATATTTTATTTAGAGTTAAGCCTGTCTCATCACTAATAAGATCACCAGATGTTAAAATAGCTATATCCTCTAATAAAAATTTTCTTCTATCTCCAAAACCAGGAGCACGAACCGCAGCAACATTAATAATACCTCTTAATTTATTTACAACAATAGTAGCTAAAGCTTCTTTTTCAATATCTTCAGCTATTATCATTAGTGACATACCAGTTTTAGATACTTGCTCTAGTACTGGAAGCAACTCTTCCTGGATTAGAGTTATTTTTTTGTCAGTTACTAGAACATAACTATTTTCTTGCACCACTTCCATACGAGCAGTATCTGTAATAAAATAAGGAGAAATAAAACCTTTATCAAACTTCATGCCTTCCTTTATATCTAGAAAAGTTTCCGTAGATTGACCTTCTTCGATAGATATAATACCTTCTTTACCGACTTTTTGTATTGCTTCAGAAATTATTTTACCAATGTATTTATCATTACCAGCAGAAATAGATGCAACTTGCGATATATCACGTGAACTATTTATAGGGCGAGAACATTGACTAATTTTCTTAGTAACAAATTTCACGGCTTTAATCATACCTTTCTTTAATATTATAGGATTAGAACCAGCAGCAACATTTTTTAATCCTTCTTTTACCATAGCGTATGCTAAAACAGTAGCTGTAGTAGTTCCATCTCCAGCGACATCATTAGTTTTTGAAGCAGCTTGTCTAATAAGTGCAACACCTGTGTTCTCAATAGAATCAGGTAATTCAATTTCTTTAGCTATTGTAACACCATCGTTAATAATTTGGGGAGAACCATACTTTTTTTCTAATACAACATTACGTCCCTTTGGGCCTAATGTAATTGAAACAGCTTCAGATAGAATATCCATGCCTTTTTCTAAAGCTTTGCGAGCATCATCATGATACAGAATAGTCTTATTCATAAATAATTTGCCTTAAAGATTGATAAAAATAAAAAGTAAACTTATAAATATAACATATAAACATCTATCAAAAATATCAAGAATTAAAAAAATAAAAATTTCAATAATTTAATATGTTATAGTATCTCCGGGTACTGGGCTTGTAGCTCAGCGGATTAGAGCACGTGGCTACGAACCACGGTGTCGGGGGTTCGAGTCCCTCCTTGCCCGTTAACACAACAAATAGTAATAAAAAACAACTCAATAAACAAACTAAAGAATAATTATGCAACCAATACGGGGAACAAAAGATATTTTACCTAACGAAATAGAAATATGGCAAGCAATATATAGCATAGCTCAGAATACACTCAAAAACTATAACTATTCAGAAATAAGAACACCGATAATTGAGAATACAAATTTATTTGAAAGAGGTGTTGGGAACTTTACTGATATTGTTAATAGGGAAATGTACACTTTTACAGATCGAGGCAATAGATCAATTACTTTAAGACCAGAGGGTACTTCTAGTATAGCGAGAGCAGTATTGAGTAATAAAATTCACCTAAATAATAAAATAAACAGATTATGGTATCTAGGTCCTATGTTTAGATACGAAAGGCCACAAAAAGGAAGACAAAGACAATTTCATCAATTAGGTATTGAATGTGTAGGAACTGAAAAATCCATAGCTGATGCAGAAGTTATTAAAATAGCATATGAGATACTAAAGAAACTAAACTGTGAACAAAATTGTCATCTAGAAATAAACTCTATAGGAAATATGGAAGAAAGAGAATTATATAAACAAGGATTAACTAAATATTTAAAAAAATACGAAAGTGAACTTGATAAAAATTCACAGAAGAGAATATGCGATAATCCATTAAGAATCTTAGATAGTAAGAATGAAAAAACACAACAAATTATACGCGAAGCACCTGTTCTTAAAAATTATCTTGGTGAACTTTCAATAAAACACTTCAATGAAGTCTGTGAACATCTCAATTGTTTAGATATAAAATATGAGATAAATAACTATCTAGTAAGAGGCTTAGATTACTACAACTATACTGCATTTGAAATTAAAACTAATGAAAAGAATAACCAAAATACAATCTGTGGTGGCGGAAGATATGATTATTTAACAAAACAATTAGGGGGGCCTGAAATTCCTGCTGTAGGATGGGCCATAGGCATTGAAAGGTTAATTTCAATAACGAAAGATCAACTAAAAACAAGAATAGAAAATAAGGCTATTTACATAGCCACAGAAGATTTAGAAACAAAAAACATTATATGGGATATTATACATATATTAGAAAAATATAAACTAAAATTCGATTTAGACTTTACAAACAACAGTATTAGTAAAAAAGTTAAAAAAGCTAATCAGGTCGGAACAAAAATTTGCATAGTAGTAAGTCAACACGATTTAAATGATGACTATCTTGTCATCAGATGGCTAAATACAGGGAAACAACAAAAGGTATCATTATTAAATTTAGAAGAATATATAAAATATATAAAAAATTTTTTTTAACTTGACAATTGGTTTCATATTATTGTAAACATTATCCTATTAGATTGGGGTGTAGCCAAGTGGTAAGGCAGCGGACTTTGACTCCGCCATTCGCAGGTTCGAATCCTCCTACCCCAGATTAAAAGATAACAAGATAACAGAAATAAAGTTTCAATTAACAAATAAGGATGACATAATGGCAGTAATTCAATTCATTGAAGGAATAAATGAAAAAGTAATACCAAACATAAAACTGACAAGATCAAGAGATGGAAGTACTGGTACAGCAACATTTAGATTCAACCAACCGGATATTGTCAAACCTGATATGCAAGACAAGGGAGATATCACAGGTATGTATCTAAAAGATGAAGAAGGGTCACTCTTGACAACTGATGTAAACGCGAAATTCATCAATGGCAAGCCACAAGGAATAGAATGTATATATATTATAAAAAATCCTTCGGAATGGGACAGGTTCATGAGATTTATGGAAAGATATGCAAATAATAATAATTTGTCATTCACAAAAGCATAGGATTAAATAATAATACAGCAATGAAATTTTCGTGGCAACTAACGAATAGTTTTTTGAAAATACCAGAAAGATGTTTTAAAAAAACATTGAAACAATTAATACTTTCTGGGATAGAAATCGATAACATCGATAACATAACAAACGATAAGGTTTTAGATCTAAGTATAACGGCAAATAGAAAAGAGATTAATTCAGCACTAAGTTTAGCAAGAGAAATTAGTATAATAACAAATCAAAAAATAAAAATAAAAAATGTACCATTCTACAACAGAAAACAAAATACAGGTATTAAAAATTTTACTTATATTAGAATACATACAATTGATAAAAGTAGAGAGAATAAAACACCTGAATGGATACTAAAAAATTTAAAAATTCATGACATATGTAAACGTAATGGTTTAGAAAATGTTCAAAAGTACATCTCAGTAAAATGGGGTGCAACATTTAAAATTATACGATTAGACAATGTAAAAAAATTAGTTAAAGAAGATAATTTAGATTATGAAAGTAATTTAATTCAAATCATCAAAAAAGAACACTGTGCTATCAATAATAATAACAATATAGATCTAATTATTTTCACAACTAAGAAGGTATTAGAAAACTACGATAGTTATGATACAAGCGAATTTTACGAAAATTATTATATAGACAGTATAAATATAATTAAAGACTCAATTAAATGCACAATAGGTCGATATTATGAAGCATACAGCGAATTTATACCTGAAAATAATAAAATAGTCCTAGAAAGAAAAATATTGAACAATTGGCTAGGAAGCAATCATAAAACTAAAAACAAATTTTTACGAATTCAACAGATAGAAGACATACTAAAAAAATTAAAATTTTCACCTAAATACATAAAAAACAAAAAATTTTTTACAGTAAATATACCAACGTATAGAAAACATGATGTAAAAAATAAGATAGATATAATAGAAGAAGTAGGAAAGATCCATGAATTTAAAAATTTTCATAATAAGTACAAATACGTCAACAAACAAGGAAAGAAATCAAGAAGATTAGTAAAAGTCAATAAAATAAGACAGATATTGAGAGCTTTAGGACTTAACGAAGTAATAAATTGTTCACTAACAAATAATTTGTTAGAAAATAAACAAAAAATCAGAATACATAATCCGATTAATGAAGAGCAAACAAATCTTAGAAATAGCATTATAACTAATTTAATCAATAACTATATTCATCATATTAAATATGGAAATGAAAATTTACTAATATTTGAAATAGGTAAAACTTTTCAGAAAGATAGTGAGAAAAACAAATATAAAGAACAAAGATGCTTGGGAGGACTAATAAATGCTCCAGAGTATAATAGAAATAATTGGGTAGAAAAACCTACTTCTATTAATATTTTCCAAGTCAAAGGCATGGTAGAACTACTTCTAGAAAAGATAAATGCTAAAATTAACTTTGAAGAAATAGTATATGATAAAATAGAAAATTCAAAAAGCTATGTAATAAAGAAAAATAGCACAATTTGTATACGTGATGAAAAAACTAAAGAAATAATAGGGATGATAGGAGAAGTAAATAATCAATTAATAAGCTTAAATCAAAATAAGAATGGAAAAGTATATGTATTTGAGATTGAACTAGATAAATTAATACATGCAAAAAACATGGAAAAACACCTTAATTACAATAAAAAATCATACTCTGATTATCCATCTGTAGTGAGAGATATTTCTATTTCACTTAATAACTATGAATGTGTAGAAAGATTGAGAAAAAAGATTAAAGCTATTGATGAAAAACTAATCGAATCAGTAAAAATATTCAATGAATATAAAAAAATTAGCACACAAACAAATCAGGTCAATAGAGTTGTAGGAATCAGAATTACATATAGATCGTTCAACAAGACACTAAATACAAAAGACATCAAAAATATAGATAAAAATTTAAATAAAACTTTGGGAAACATAACTTAAAATAAAAAACTTAAATATTTTAAGGCAAAACATAAGCCGGGTTTAGTTCTTTTCAAATACTTGTTATTAATGCTTAAAAATACGAAAAGGGTAATTATTAATCTTAAGTAGAAAATTACTTTATGCAGTATAGAAAGATTAGTTAAAACGTCTCAGAATATAAATTTTATAAATAATTTATTAATGGATATGTATCTAATCACTTTGCTCAAATATGGGGTTTACCTAGCAAACATCTTAATAATGCTTCTGGCTCGCTCTTACCAAACCATTGCACCCTTGCCTATAAGATAAGGCGGTATATTTCTGTGGCACGATCCTTATAGTTTCCTATACTGTATTTTATACAACTATACTATTATAAATAGAGCCCGGACTTTCCTCAAGTTCGTAAAAAACTTGCAATTACCTACGATTGCCACTAAAAGTATATTATCATAAAATAAGGTACTACTCAATGAACATATGAAAGAAAAAATTTATTTTAAAGAAATATTAAAAAAATATAATTATAAAATACATGAAGGAGATATCGTAGCCGGAACAATTATACATAGTGAAAGATGTGGCTTTTTGGTAGACATCGGAACAAATAAATCTGGATATCTGCCAGTAGAAGAAGTAGCAATAAATTTCAAAAAGAAAAGTAATAGTAGTTTATTGCTTATAAATACAACTAGAGATTTTTTTTTAGTTGCACAAAATCAAAATAATACACAAAATATTCTATCATTAAAAAGATTAGACTATATTAGAGCCTGGAAAAGGATAAAACAACTTTATCTAGAAGATATAATATTTAAATTAAAAATAGAATATGTAAATAAAGGAGGCATAATTACCTATCTAGAAGGAATTCAAGGCTTTATTCCAAAATCACATATATTCACAGACAATAAAAATCAAGATTACAATAATATTAAGCAAAAAAATATCAAATGTAAGCTTTTGAATTTCAATGATAGCAAGAATCAATTGATATTGAGTAATAAAAGTGCTAAATTAAGCACCATGAAACATAGATTCAAACTAGGAGAAATCATATATGGTGAGGTAATAGTAAAAAAAATATACGGGATATTTCTTAGTATACATAACATTAACGCACTATTACATAATTCAGAAATTAGTCATCAACAAATGAAAAAGGCTAATGGATCATTGAATGATGGTAAATTTATTAAAGTAAAAATAATATACTTAAACAATAAAGAAGGTTTAATCTCTGTTTCAATACGTAATGTTCAATTCGTAATTATCCCCCTCCTACAATACTCATAACTTCAATTGAATCATTATTCTTAAAATAAAGATTACTAAAATCTTGTCTCTGAATAATAGAGTAGTTATACTCTATTACGACTAGATTCATGTCAATACTTAAGTAATTTAAAATGTCAGATAATGACATAGAAACATTACAATTAAATGGATCACCATTAATAAATATAGTTAAATAATTTTGCATAAATATAAAAAAAGTACATTAAGTAGACCAATAACATAAAAAGTAGTATAATCCTATTGTGATATGCTTACATAATGTATAGAAACATGGCGGGTGTAGCCAAGTGGTTACGGCAATGGATTGTGACTCCATCATTCGCGGGTTCGACTCCCGTCATTCGCCCTGTGATATAAATAGTTTAATTAGCTCTATTCTATTACGTACGTTAGTTTTCTTCAATATGCGAGTTACGTATTTCTCTACATTTCTTATGCCAACATTAAGCATAATTGCAATCTCTTTATTCATGTATCCTTTTAAAACTAACTTTAATACACTTTCCTCACGAAAAGTAAAATAGAAACTATCATATTTTGCTATGTACTTATTAAAATCATTAGTCTTTGACAAAAATGTCGAAGCTTTTGTTAATAGATCGATGTGAGAAAGAATACTTTTGATAATAGCAACTAATTCTTGTGGGTCAAAAGGTTTGGTTAGATAAGCATAACACCCTAAATCATAACCCTTAATTCTGTCATGAGTCATGCCCTTAGCAGTTAAAAAAATCACAGGAATATATAAAAAATAATCATTAAAATTTAATAAATTAATTAAGTCATAACCATTTAAGTCCTGCATCATTATGTCAGAAATCACTAAATCTGGCTTATCTTCTTTCATTAATGCTAAAGCATTACGAGTATTATTAACTGACTTTACAGAAAAATCACAAGAAAATAGATAAGAAGACAATAATTCACACAAACTTTTATCATCATCCACAAGTAGAATTTTTTTCATCACTTTTTCACCTATTTAGCATTTAATTATATAATGTAAAAAGATTAAAGTAATTATGTAAAAGGTCTAATGAATTGGATTGTTTTTTTTACGACACAAAAAATATCTTACTACGTTTACAAATTAAATAAGGGAGATCGTATTGTATTAAAGAACAGATACAATAAGGATAATAAGATTACTATTGTCCTAACAGGCATTATCGCATTAGCTAAGATATTTTGCAACAAAGAACTATTACCTTTAGCAATTTTAGGCAAAAATGATATCATCGATAATAATATAGCTGACAAAACATTCTATCAGATAATAGCGTTGCAAACTACTTATATTGTGATTTTAAATGAGAAAAATTTATATCAACATAAAATTCGTAAGGTATATGGAAATGAAATTATAAAATGCTATCAACAAACAACAAAAAAATATGAAGAGACTATTAGTATAGTAACTCAAAGAAACAAAACGAAAAGAGTTTTACTATTTATACTAATAATGTTTTTAAGGTTTGGAAATATCAATAAACACAAGATTATAATACCGTTTAAATTAACAAATAATTATACAGCAATAATGACAGGAACTGGAATAGAAACAGTTAACAAAATCACAAAAAAAGTATATGTACATGAAAACACAAAGATCAGCTTCATTCATATAAAAAACCTGAAGTTAATATAGAATAATATCTTAAGATGTTATAATAGAAGTAAAATCTAAATAAAATTAGAGAAGTTTAAACGTACTAATTCAGAAAAACTAAAATATTAGAAATGGGAAAAGTATATGACTGGTTTGAAGAAAGATTAGAAATCCAATCTATTGCAGATGATATATCAAGCAAATATGTTCCACCACATGTGAATATTTTTTATTGTATTGGAGGAATAGTATTCACTTCTTTCTTAATTCAAGTAGCAAGTGGATTTGCAATGACATTTTATTATAGACCTACTGTTGCGGAAGCATTTAATTCTGTAGAATACATAATGACAGAAGTAAACTTTGGCTGGTTGATCAGGTCAATACATAGGTGGTCTGCAAGTATGATGGTACTTATGTTAATATTGCATGTTTTCAGAGTATATTTAACAGGTGGATTTAAAAAACCACGCGAATTAACTTGGGTTACAGGTGTAGTATTAGCAGTATTAACAGTATCTTTTGGAGTAACTGGTTACTCACTACCATGGGATCAAATAGGATACTGGGCGGTAAAGATTGTAACAGGAGTACCAGAAGCTATTCCTTTTATCGGAAGTACTATAGTAGAACTTTTAAGAGGGAGTGTTAGTGTAGGACAGAACACGCTAACAAGATTTTATAGTCTACATACATTCGTTTTACCGTTACTTACCGCAGTATTCATGCTAATGCACTTTTTAATGATACGCAAGCAAGGAATTTCAGGCCCGTTGTAAAAATATAAATAAAGAAATAAAATAAAAGAATATGTCAATAATTAAAAAACCAGACTTAACGGATCCAAAACTTCGTGCAAAACTAGCAAAAGGTATGGGTCACAACTATTACGGCGAACCAGCATGGCCAAACGATCTTTTGTACATGTTTCCAGTTGTAATACTAGGAACAATAGCATGTAATGTAGGACTTGCTGTGTTAGAACCAATGGGATTAGGAGAACCAGCTAATCCATTCGCAACACCTTTAGAAATTTTACCAGAGTGGTACTTTTTTCCAACCTTTAACTTATTAAGAGTTATACCAAATAAACTAATAGGTGTATTATCAATGGCAGCGGTTCCTGCTGGTTTAATAACTATCCCATTTATCGAAAGTATTAATAAATTTCAAAACCCTTTTAGAAGGCCTATTGCTACAACTATTTTTATAATAGGAACAGTAGTAACTATTTGGCTTGGGATAGGAGCTACTATGCCACTTTCTAATGCAATAACTTTAGGTCTAATTTAAAAAAATCATCAATGCAATAAGAATAAAATAGACAAAATATAAATAAGTCTACAATATAACTATTGCATTTTTGGTTTTATTTAATAGAAACTTTAGCACCGACCTCTTCTAACTTGGATCTTATTTCCTCAGCATCTTCCTTCGATGTACTTTCTTTGATAGGTTTAGGAGTAGACTCAACTAACTCTTTAGCCTCTTTTAAGCCTAAAGCTGTTAGTGAACGTACAACTTTTAAGATAGTAATTTTTTTAGGTGCAGGAACTTCTTCCAAAATAACATCAAATTCTGTTTGTTCTTCAGTAGTTTCTACTGACGCTTCACCTGATGGGGTTGACATCATGACTACACCAGAACCAGATGAAACTGAGGCATCAACACCAAACGTATCTTCTATTTGCTTAACTAAATCCGCAGCTTCTAATAAAGTTAAAGACTTTAATTCTTCAATAATATTATTAATTTTATCGCTCATACTAAATTTTAAAATAAAAATAACTTAATTTTATATTATCCTGTAACACAATCCTTCATAAGTCCTATATCAACAGGAATACCTGGTCCCATTGTACTAGATAAATATAAAGATTTCCAATACTTCCCTCTAGAACCACTTGGACGGTTTTTTTCAATTGAATCTTGTAAGGCTTTTAAATTTATCTTTAAGTCATCAACAGAAAAATTCATTTTACCTATAGGTACATGAACAATACCCGTGCGATCAATCTTATATTCTAGCTTACCAGCTTTAAATTCATTAATAGCATCTTTCAAATCATTAGTAACTGTTCCTGATTTAGGTGAAGGCATGAGACCTCGAGGACCTAAAATACGACCTAATTTAGCAATCATTAACATCATATCAGGAGTAGCAATTAGCTTATCAAAAGCTAAGTAACCGTTTAGAATTTCATTAACTAAATCATCAGATCCGACTTTATCAGCACCAGCTAACAAAGCTTTATTCAAATTATCTCCTTGTGTTATAACAGCAACTTTAATAGTTTTACCAGAGCCTTTAGGTAAAATCACTGTAGATCGCAATTGTTGATCAGCATATTTAGGATCTAAACCTAAAGAAATATGAGCCTCCAAAGTTTCAATGAAATTAACAGAAGAAAAATCTTTGAGTAAAGATAATGCGTCATCTGGACTATATATCAAGTTTTTATCTAAGTTTTGTATAATGTTTGTAAAACGACGTGAACGCTTAATCATAAAACCCTACTATTTCTCCTTAAACAAAATTAATTTTACTAATTTATTGTAATTCCCATACTACGAGCTGTACCACGAATAATCAACTTAGCTTGGTCAAGACTATCTGTATTTAAATCAGGTAGTTTGGTGTTAGCTATATCATTTAACTGATTCATTGAAATAGAACCGACTATTTTAGTATTAGGGGTTCCGGATCCTTTTTGAATACCTGCAGCCTTGGCTAACAGTACAGAAGCAGGTGGAGTTTTTAAAATAAACAAGAAACTACGATCATCATAGATAGAGATTTCTACAGGAATTACTAAACCAACTTTATCTGCTGTTTTAGCGTTATATTCTTTACAAAACATAACAATATTAGCGCCATATTGACCCAGAGCAGGACCCACAGGTGGAGCTGGTGTAGCCTTACCAGCAGCCAAAGCTAATTTAACAAAACCAATAACTTTTTTAGGCATAGGGAAAATTATATAAAAAATATGTTATTCAAAAACAAAGAAAATAAAAAATTATATCATATTATATGATAAATCTTAAATTTATCCAAGAAAGATATTTAATAATTTTCAAAACACGCCCTGAAGGATTTGAACCTTCGACATCAGGTTTTGGAAACCTGCGTTCTACCATCTGAACTAAAGGCGTATTTACTTTATGTATATGCAAGAATTATACTCGATAAAACATTTAGGATATAAATAAAAACAAAATAACTTAGTATAATGAATAGTCCATTATCAGAAAAAGAAATAGAAATATATAAAAAGCAAATTAACTTAGAAGAAATTAATTTGGAAGGTCAAAAAAAAATTAAACAAACAAAAGTTCTTGTAGTTGGGATAGGAGGATTAGGATGTCCTATTTTAATTTATCTGGTAGCATCAGGAATAGGTCACATAGGAATTGTAGATGAAGACATAATAGAAGAATCTAATCTCAATAGGCAAGTTTTGTATAAAGTAAGTGATGTGAAAATGAGAAAAACAGTAGCAGCAAAAAAAAACTTAGATGAGATAGGTAAAGAATCTAAGGTAATTATTCATAATTACAAACTAAATAATTATAATAAGCTTGAAGTAATATCAAATTATGATATCGTAATAGATGCAACAGACAACTTTGAAACGAGACATATTATAGACGAAAGTTGCTATAAACTACATAAAATATGCATATACGGCGCTGTTAACAAATTTGAAGGACAAGTTGCAGTATTTAACTATAAAAGTGGTATTAGATACAATGATTTATACAAGGTAGAGTCAGAGATAGTAGAAAATAAATGTGATAATATTGGAATGATGGGTATCACAACAGGATACATAGGAATTTTACAAGCAATAGAAACGTTAAAGATGATTATAGGACTCAATACAAAGTGTAAAAATTATATTAACAGATACTATCTAATTGAAATAATAAAAAAGCAAAAATACATTAGAATAAGCAGAAATAAATCAGATTATATAAGAACAATAACTAACATCAACAAAGATAAAAAATATTTATCGGATCAAAGAAAGTACACTAATAAGTATAACGAAATCAAAATAAACTTAGAAAGTAAACAAAAGCTTTTTAATTGTCACCTAGAAAAATCAATCAATATACCAATTTCCAAGATTAAACTAAATCAAACAATCAAACTCTTAAAAAAATATAGTATAAAAAAAACCATAATTTTATACTGTAATAACAAAATTAAAGCAAATATCGCTTCAAACTTTTTGGAACAAAAAAGAATTAAACATAAGATAATAAAAACTAACAATGAAATCTGTTAATATAAGTTTTAAAATAATAAATTAATACAATAAATACATGAAAAGAAAAATCCAAATTATAATAAGAGAAAAAAATGAGTATCTAATTAGCGTTGCTAGGGGACATGCTTTTAATTATTTAATACCAAAAAAGAATGCACAAATACCAACAAAAAAAAGAATTAAACATCTTGAAATGTTTCAAGAAATAAGAACAAATAAAAGTGAAGTCAATAAAGTCAAAATACAAAAAATGATAAATGAAGTAGAGAAAATTAATAAAATTTCAATATATAAAAAAAGGGGAGGAAATCAACTAATTTTCGGAAGTATTACGGAAAAGGAAATTTCAACATGGATTTTAACACATACAAATCTTCAAATAGAAAGAAGCCAAATTAACATTTCTGAAATTAAGAAAACTGGTATAAAAGATCTTACAATAAACATCAAAAAAAACATAAGTAAAAAGTTACAAATTAACATAATACCAGTGAATATATAAGACTCATTACACAATAATTAATGAACAAATTTTATAAATATAAATTTATCCCACAAAACTATTTGGCAGAAGAAGTCTTATTAGGGATAGTTTTAATATATCCTAGGATAATTAACAAAACCAAGCAATTAATAAACGAAAAGGTTTTTTTCATAGAAATCCATAAGAAGATTTTTTCAAAGCTTATAAAGAAAATTGATAATACAGATAACAACATGATAAGGTTTTTATCTGAAATAGGAGATAGATTAGGTGGTATAAATCACATGATCGAATTAATGAAAAAAAGTCAGGTATTTATATCATGCTGTGAAACAAATAACTACCTAGAAAAATTGATCAAATTATTGAAAAAAATTTACATCAAAAGACTTATAATACAATTAGGATATAACATAATAGGCTTGGGATATATTAATAATATAGAAAACTATTATTTATATACTAAAATATTATCTTATATAAATAATATAAGCAAAGAACTTGAACAAGGTACAAATAATGACGTTACTACTATTAAACAATTCATATCGCAAAAATTGCTTGGGATTAAATATTTTAATATAGAAAACAAGTTGATAGAAACAGAAAAAAAAATTACATCAGGTCTTTTGAATCTAGATACAATCATCAAAAATTTTCCAAAAGGTAATTTAATCATTATAGCTGGCCGACCCTCTATAGGAAAAACATCACTAAGTATAAACATTGCATACCACTGTTTCTTTACAGAAAATATTAATCTTTTAGTTTTTAGTCTAGAAATGACCAGCGAGCAAATATTTAACAAATTTATGACAATAGGGTCAAAAATAAATATTGAGAAACAATCTATCGAAACGGTAAACAACAAAAATTGGGAAAAAATCAGTAAAATTTGTAATAAGTTGTTAAAACAAAATATCTACGTAAATGAAAAACCTAAACTTAATATAGATCAAATAGAATTTATAGCTCGTAACTTAAAGAAAAATCAATTCATTGAACTACTTATAATAGATTACTTACAACTAATTGATTCAAGCAATAAAAATAATGTTACTAGTAACAGAAGTCAAGAAATAAGTCACATAACAAGAAGATTAAAACTACTAGCACAATATTTAAAAATACCTATTATCGTAATATCCCAATTAAACAGAAACATAGAAGTAAGACAAAATAAAGAACCATTACTATCTGATCTAAAAGAAAGTGGATGTATTATTTATAATAAAAATATTGATTACAAAGAAATAGAGCAACAAAAGGATAATCCAAGAAAAAATATAGCAGCATTGAAAACACAATTCATGTACCATTCAAAAAAAATCAGTAAAGATATAATGAATAGAATTAGTATATTAAATAAAAAAACTTTTAAATACTTTATTAAGAAAGTAAATTCAGAACTAACGTACAATCATAAATGTTTATATAAAAATACCTGGGTTAAATCAAGCCACATATTACTGACTACGAATATAACGCTAAGTTTTCTAAGTAACGAAATTGAACCAATAAAACTAAAAAGATACTCAAATAAAATAAAATTCAATAAATGCTCTAAGACCTATGATATTAAAATCAATAACTATTTCAACTTTTTAATACAAAGCATCATTACACACAACTCTATTGAACAAGATGCTGATATTATTATAATTTTATACGAAATAGATAATGAGAAGTATAATACTAAGTTAACAAGCAATAAAATTATTGATTTAAAAATATCTAAAAATCGCAATGGAAGAACAGGGTACTGTAAACTAAACTTTGAGCCGTACAACAACATGTTTCGAGATGTATTATAAGCTAAAAGTCAGCTTGAAAATCAATGAAAAATATAATAGACTAAACGTAGATTGCCGGGATAGCTCAGTTGGTAGAGCAGTGGACTGAAAATCCTCGTGTCACCAGTTCAAATCTGGTTCCTGGCATTAAACAAATAGGTAATAACGCCCTCGCATTGATTATTACCTATAATAATTATATCTAAACTGCTAGCTTATCACCCAATAAGACTTTCACAGAACCATCATCACAAACATCAACTACAGCACTATCTCCAGATTTTATTTTTCCTGATAATACTTCTTCAGCTAGACTGTCCTCTAATAAACGCATTACAGCACGTCTTAAAGGGCGTGCACCATAACTAGGATTATATCCATCATCAACTAACTTACTTTTAAACCTTTCTGTAACACTTAAAACTATTTCTTGCTGTTTAATTCTTTTAAATACTTCATCAAGCATTAGGTCAGCTATCTCACGTACTTCTTCTTTCGTTAACTGCCTAAAAACAATAATTTCATCCAATCTATTTAAAAATTCAGGCCTAAAATACTGCTTAAGTTCTTCATTTACCAATGACTTAATACGATTATACTGAGATTCTACTTGAGATTCACCCAACTCAAATCCTAAACTACCTCCTCCTTTCTCAATAACTTTAGAACCAATATTAGAAGTCATAATTAATAAAGTGTTTTTAAAATCAATAGTACGTCCTTTAGCATCAGTTAAACGACCATCCTCTAAGATTTGAAGTAATAAATTAAAAATATCAGGATGAGCTTTTTCAATTTCATCGAACAAAATAACTGTATATGGTCTTTTTCTTACTGCCTCTGTTAAATAACCACCTTCACTATAACCAACATAACCAGGAGGTGAACCAATCAATTTGGAAACAGTATGTCGTTCCATATACTCAGACATATCTAGTCTAACCATGGCTTCTTGAGCACCAAAAAAGTAAGATGCTAAAGCTTTTGTTAGCTCTGTTTTTCCAACACCAGTAGGTCCAGAAAAAATAAAACTTGCTATTGGTCTATTAGGATTTTTTAAACCAACACGCGCACGGCGAATAGCTCTTGAAACAGCTACTACAGCTTCTTCTTGACCAATGATTCGACTATGTAAAGTATCTTCCATATGCATAAGTTTCTCGGACTCACTTTTAGTAAGTTTTGTAACAGGAATACCTGTCCAAAATGCAACTATTTCAGCTATATGATCTTCTGTAACTACAGGGTCTTCTAATTTTAAATCAGGTTCAGCATTTTTGCTTTGAGCAATTGCCGCTATTTGAGCTTTGATTTCCATTTCACGAGCTCTATATTGTTCAGCTTTTTCATATTTTTGTGCTCTAATTGCTTCATCTTTTGTTTTCAGTACAGCACGCAACTCTCTATCTAATTCTCTAGCAGCAGGAGGTAATTGAGAATTTAATAACCTAACTCTAGAACCAGCTTCATCAATGAGATCAATAGCTTTATCAGGCAAAAAACGATCTGAAATATATTGATTAGCATATTTGGCAGCAGCTGCTAAAGCTTCATCAGACATTTTCAATTGGTGATGTTTTTCATAACGATCTCTTAGACCAAAAAGGATTTCAATTGTTTCTTCAACGCTAGGTTCACCAACTAATACAGGTTGAAAACGACGTTCTAAAGCTGCGTCTTTCTCAATATGTTTACGGTATTCTTCTAATGTGGTAGCACCAATGCACTGTAGTTCTCCTCTAGCTAAAGCAGGTTTCAATAAATTAGCGGCATCAATAGCTCCTTCGGCAGCACCAGCTCCTATCAATGTATGTACTTCATCTATCACAAGAATTACATTACTAGCAGATTTAATTTCATCCATAATTCTCTTAAGTCTTTCTTCAAACTCACCACGGTATTTAGTACCAGCAACTAATAATCCAACATCTAGTGTTATAACTAGCTTATCTTCTAATATTGAAGGTATATCTCTATTAGCAATTCTTTGCGCTAAACCTTCTGCAATAGCTGTTTTTCCAACACCAGGCTCACCGATTAATACAGGATTATTTTTTGTACGCCGACCTAAAATTTGTATTACTCTTTCTATTTCTTTTTGTCTACCAACGACTGGATCTAAAACACCTTCTATAGCTAATTCTGTCAAATTCGAACCAAATTCTTCTAAAGTAGGTGTTTTACTCCTAGTTTGCATACTATTAGAATTAGTAGAATTAGCATCAGTATTGTCACCAAGCATTTGGATAACTTCAGTTCTGATAGAGGCAACACTTACTGATAAATTTTCCAATACTCTAGCAGCAACTCCTTCTCCTTCTCTGACTAAACCCATTAATAAATGCTCAGTTCCAATATAATTATGGCCTAACTGTCTAGCTTCTTCTAACGAAAGTTCTAAAACCCGTTTAGCTCTAGGAGTAAAAGGGATTTCAACAGCAACAAAACCAGAACCACGACCAATAATTTTTTCTACTTCAATTCTAGCGTCTTTCAAATTAACGTTCATTGATTTAAGAACTTGAGCAGCAATACCAGTGCCTTCACCAATTAAACCTAATAATATCTGCTCAGTTCCAACGAAATTATGACCTAATCTTCTCGCTTCTTCCTGTGCTAGCATAATCACTTTAATTGCTTTTTCAGTAAAGCGTTCAAACATATAAATTTTAGAAAAAGAAAAAGTTAATTACCTTTGATAATAAAAGATTATAACACAGTAAAACAGAAAATGAAATATTTTGTAAAGATAAAATAATCAAGTAGTTGACTAAAATAAAAGTTTTCAAATAAAATGGCTGGATAACACACTAATATAATTCTAGAAATATGATTTATAAAATAAAAGATACGTCAAACCTAGTTCAACTCATTGAAGCAGATTATATCAAACAAAATCTTCCTGTAGTCAACATTGGAGATACTGTCAAAATACAGAAAATCATACAAGAAGGAAATAAAGAAAGAGTTCAGCTATCAGAAGGTGTAATTATTTCAAAAAAAAATTCAGGCATAAATAAAACAATGACAATGCGAAAAACAATACAAAATATTGGCGTAGAAAGAGTATACTTAATGCACTCACCACATATTATTAAAATAGAAATAATCAAACAAGCCAAAATACGTAAATCTAAATTATACTATTTACGTTCTAGGTCAGGAAAAGCAACAAGATTAAAACAAAAATGAAATTAATACTTATTAAATGATTTAGATAAAAATATTTCTCATATTCTAGAGAGATATTTAATTATTGAAATAAAGTTGCTTTTTAGAAAATTTTTTACTATAGTATTACGTGATAAAAGTAAAAAGAAATAAAATAAAAGTGGGTCGGTGCCCGAGTGGTTAATGGGAGCGGACTGTAAATCCGCTGGCTAAGCCTACATTGGTTCAAATCCAATCCGACCCAATAAATATTATAAACAAAACACATTAAGATTGAATACTAATATAATTCTTACCTAAACCAATCATTTGGGAATTACTTTTACCAGGTGCAACCATAGGGTAACAATTTTCATCTTCTTTAACTCTACAGTCAAGAATAGCCGGACCGTTATGATTAAAAAATAGTTTAATAATATTCTCCATGTTATTTCTTGATTCTAACTTCAAACCTAAAATTCCAAAAGACTGTGCTAACTTAACTAAATCAGGTGAACCTTTTTCCATGTTTGAGTGGGAATATCTTTCACCATAGAATGCTTGTTGCCATTGTCTAACCATACCTTGCCATTTATTATTAATAACAATTATCTTTATAGGTAAATCATATTGTGCAATAGTACCAAGTTCTTGAAGATTCATTTGAAAACTTGCATCACCACTAATACAAATAACAGTCTTATTAATTTGTGCAAATTGAACACCCACAGCAGCAGGGAGTCCATATCCCATGGTACCTAAACCAGAGCTAGACATCCAATGTCTAGGCAATACATTTAAAAATTGAGCAGACCACATTTGGTGCTGGCCTACATCAGTAGTGTAATAAGCATCTGGTTTATTTATAGAAATATGATATAAAATTTCTTGAGCAGATAAGAAAGCAACATTTCTAGGAACTAGTAAAGGATACTGTTTTTTCCATAGTAATATTCTTTGTAGCCATGAGGTTGTCAAATCACTATTAAAAGAGTTTCCATCAAACTGTTCTACGTAAGTCAAAAAATTTTGCATAACAATCTTTAAATCACCAACTATTGCAACTTGGGGGATACGATTTTTTCCTAATTCAGCCGAATCAACATCAACATGTACAACTTGAGCATTACAAGCAAACTCATCTAATTTACCAGTAACTCTATCATCAAAACGAGCACCTAAAGCGATCAGCAAATCACATTCACTGACTGCGAAATTTGCATACGCAGTGCCATGCATACCTAACATACCTAATGACAAGCAATGATTTTCTTCTATAACACCTTTTCCCATTAATGTCGTGGTAATAGGTATTTGAAATTTTTCTGCAATTTTTTGTATCACAGAGGAAGAATCAGAGCTAATTGCACCACCACCAATATATAATAATGGCTGACTAGATTGTTTAATTAATTGTAAAAATTTATCAAAGTGTTTTTCTTTAACCTCTTTAAGTGGCTGACAACCAGGTAAGTTTACATAAGACTTAGAAATGAACTTATAAGCAAATTTCTCGAGACCAACATCTTTGGGGATATCGATTAAGACTGGTCCGGGTCTACCCATTTGAGAAATATAAAAAGCCTCTGAAACAATACGACTCATATCTCTAGGATCTCTAACAACATAAGAGTGCTTTACTATAGGCAAAGTAATGCCAAAAATATCGACTTCTTGAAAGGCATCTGTTCCAATAAAAGGACGTGCGACTTGACCAGTAATTAAAATAATAGGTATAGAGTCCATCTGAGCAGTAGCTATACCAGTAACTAGATTAGTAGCACCAGGACCAGATGTAGCAAAACAAATACCGACTTTACCAGAAGATCTAGCATATCCATCAGCCGCATGAACGGCACCTTGTTCGTGTCTACAAAGAATGTGCTTAACAAGATTAACTTCTTCCCAACGAAACAACTCATCATATACTGGTAATATAGCACCACCAGGATATCCAAATATATGGTAAGTACCATTACGGACCAATGTATCAATTAAAGCATAGGAACCACTAACGAAAAGATTAGAAAACATAAACTATCCTATAAGTATATTATATATTATATATGTTCAATTTTATTCTATATCTATCATTTTTGCTATAATTTTATAGCATACTCTTATTGTTAACGTAATTATTATACTAAATGTTGTTATTCTCTTCTTACTCTTTAATAGCTTAAAAATTGGCTGAAAAGTTGTCAAGAAAAACCCTAAAAACACAGCAATTAAAAATCTTGGAAATTTATATAAATTTACCCAAAAATTAGACATAGTGTTTTATTATATTACTTATGAAATCTTTGCTTAATAAATTATTAATAATAAATCATTATTTAAATGTCAAATTCTATTATTGATGATCGTTTTTATTTTTCTTCTGAAACCATCTCTCTTATTAAATATTATTCCGGTTCTACTTTTGTGATTAAATATGGTGGATCTGCTATGAAAGATGAATTTATGCAGTCTAATATTATTAACGATATATGCCTACTTTCTTCCTTAGGTATTAATATTATTTTAGTTCATGGTGGCGGACATATAATTGATAATTGGTTGAAAAAGCTTGATATTGATCCTGTCTTTCATAATGGTATTCGTATTACTGATTTTAATACTGTGGAAGTGGTAGAAATGGTTTTAAGTGCTAAAGTGAATAAACATTTGGTAACACAATTAAATAATAGTAATGTTTTGTCTGTTGGTTTATCATGTAAGGATGCTAATCTAATTATGGCCTCTCCTATTTCTAGTACACATGAAAATTATACTGGTAAAGTAGAAAAGGTTAATCCTGCTATATTAACAACCTTATTATCAAATAATTTTTTACCAGTTGTATCTAGTGTTGCTTCTGATGTTTATGGTAATACTTATAATTTGAATGCAGATACAGCAGCTAGTTTTATTGCTGCTGCCTTAAGTGTTGATAAATACATAATGATTACCGATACACCTGGCGTTCTTCAAGATTTAAATAAACCTGACAGTTTGATGAAAAATTTAAATATTGATCAAGTTAATCAAATGAAAGCGGATGGAATGATTTCAGGTGGTATGATTCCCAAATTAGATTCTTGTGTATATTCTTTACTCAATAATGTTAAAGAAGCACATATTATTGATGGTAGATTACGTCATTCTCTACTCTATGAGATTCTTACCTTTACTGGTAGTGGTTCAAAAATAATCAAGTAGTTATGAGTTTGTAATTTGTGTATTTTTTTGTTAAATATTGTATAATTACAAATATATTGTTGGCTCAGTAGCTCAGTTGGTTAGAGCAGGGGACTCATAAGCCCAAGGTCGCAGGTTCAAGTCCCGCCTGAGCCATTCTGCTGTTTATTTATAAACGCTCTTAATTTGGAGAAGTGGCTGAGTGGTTGAAAGCGGCAGATTGCTAATCTGTTGTATAAAATTCATTATACCGAGGGTTCGAATCCCTTCTTCTCCTTGTATAGTTATTTGACAATTTTACTTTCAATGTTATACCATTACTGAGGGTTCTGAGACTGTAGTTCAACTGGTCAGAGCACCGCCCTGTCACGGCGGAAGTTGCGGGTTCGAATCCCGTCAGTCTCGTAACTAAGCTCTTTTAAGTTCTTGTTTCGCCTTCTGCGGTACTTCTGTGTACTGCTTAATTATTTTTCTGAATTCTTCTCCATCTATCGTTTCTTTTTCTATTAAAATGTCAACAAGCTTATCTATAATAACCCTATTATTCTTAATAATTTTTCTGGTTTTTTCATGACATTCTTCTACTATTTCTCGTATTTGAGAGTCTATTCTAATAGCTATTTCATCTGAGTAGTCGTTTGCACCTCCCATCCCTCTGCCTAAAAAAGGATTCGACTCTTCACTATCTAATGACAATGGACCAATATCCGACATACCAAATCTTGTTACCATCTGTCTAGCCATCGCAGTTACTTGTTGTAGATCATTGCTTGCACCTGTTGTTATTTCTGATTCTCCAAATACAATTTCTTCAGCTGCTCTTCCTCCTAGTGCTCCCATTATTCTAGCTTTGATTTGTGCTCTAGATATTAAACTTTGATCTTCTGATGGAGTGAACCAAGTTAGTCCCCTCGCTTGACCTCTCGGTATTAATGTTACTTTTTGTACATTTTCATGCTCTTGTATTAATGTACCTACTATAGCATGTCCTATTTCATGATAAGCTATTAATCTCTTACTTTTACTATCAACTAGAGGTGTACCTTCCATACCTGCTATTATTCTATCTATTGCTTTGTCTATTTCCTGTAATGTAATTTGATTTTTTCTTTCTCTGGCTGTAAGAATAGCTGCTTCGTTTAAAAGATTAGCTAAGTCAGCACCTGAAAAACCTGGTGTCCTTCTGGCTATTATAGATAAGGATACATTTTTGTTAAGCTTTTTATTTTTAGCATGCACGTTTAGGATCTCTAATCTTCCGTTAAAGTCGGGTACGTTTACATTTACTTGTCTATCAAACCTTCCTGGTCTTAGTAGTGCAGAGTCTAATATATCTGCTCTATTTGTTGCTGCTACAACAATGACACCAGTATTTCCTTCGAATCCATCCATTTCTGTAAGTAATTGATTTAGTGTTTGTTCTCTTTCATCGTTGCCTCCACCTATTCCTGTTCCTCTTTGTCTACCTACTGCATCTATTTCATCTATAAAAACTATGCATGGTGCATTTTCTTTAGCTTTTTTAAATAAGTCTCTAACTCTTGATGCACCTACACCAACAAACATTTCTACGAACTCTGACCCTGATATACTAAAAAATGGTACATTTGCTTCTCCTGCTATTGCTTTTGCTAATAAAGTTTTACCTGTACCAGGTGGTCCTATTAGAAGTACTCCTTTCGGTATTTTGGCTCCAACAGAGGTAAAGTATTCAGGTTTTCTTAAAAATGTTACAATTTCCTCAAATTCTTCTTTTGCTTCGTCTATTCCAGCTACATCGTCAAAGACTATACCCGTTTTTGCTTCTATTTGGAATAGTGCTTTTGATTTTCCGAATGACATTGCTTGTCCTGGTCCACTATTATTATTATTCGATCTTCTGAATAATAGAGTTAAACTTCCTATTAATAGTAATGGAAAGAATAGATTACCAACTAGCGTCCATAATGCGTTACTATTCTTTGACGGATGTGCATCCAAATCTATATTATTATTTTTTAATTTTACAATGAGATCTGTTTCATTAGTAGGTAGTTCTACTCTTATTTTTTGTATTCTGTTACCTAACTCTGGCCCTATCGCTTCTATTATTGCTGTGTGTCCATTATCGTAGATGTCTACTTTTTTGACCCATCCCATCTCTATATACTCTAAAAATCTTCCATAAGTCATTCTAGAGCTTGCTACATTATTATTATTTTCATTTTTTATAGGTGTAAATATACCTTGCCAGAGAAAAAAAGATATAACTATTATAGGTAGTGACCATAGTAGTACATTTTTCCATGAAAATTTCATAGTTGTTTCCCTTTGTTATTTATTCGATTTTAGTTTTTCTTATATGAATGTAACATCTTTAGTTTTTCATAGGCAACTATATATTTAACTCTTTTTTGAGTTCATTAAAGTTAACTTCTTTTTTGATTACATTGTCTTTATAGTAAGATTTGTCTATATTTCTTATTTTATATTATAGATAATTAATTTATGTTTGAAAAAGGTTCTAAAGTTAAAGTTTTGAGGAAAGAATCCTACTGGTACCAAGACATAGGTACGGTTGTGAAAGTTGATAAAGGTTTTAAGTACTCCATTTTAGTTAGATTTATTAAACTAACTTATGCCGGCGTTAATACTAATAGTTTTTCTAAAGAAGAACTTGTTTTAATGTAAATTTGATTGTTAACAAGCATTATTTTAGAATAAGACTTTTATAAGAATAATGCTTGTTAATTTAATCTAAATCCCTAAACTTGCCCAGTCAACATCTACATTTTCTAGAATTAAAGAAGAATTGTATATTTGTAATATGATTAATAAAAATAAGAAAAATAGTAGCATAAATATAGCCATTATAGGAGTTGTTCCCCATCCTGGTGCAACTTTGCCGTATTCAGAATTTAGCGGTCTTAGTATTTCTCCTAGTCTAGTTCTTAAAGCCATAATTAGTTTTAGTAATTTGTTTTTTTGTATTATCTATAATAATATTATAAAAGTAACTTAATTTTATTTTCTAGTAAACAATGGAAACTGCAACAGTTCTTAGCATTTTCATCTCAAGTCTATTATTCGGTGTAACTGGTTATTCTATCTACACTTCATTTGGTCCTATGTCAAAAAATCTTAAGGATCCTTTTGAGGAGCACGAAGAATAAATGAACATTACTATTCAGTCTTAAAAAAAAATAAAGATATAATTATTACTTATATCTATTTACTTTCTTATTCAACTCTATGAAAATTTCTATTTAGCTATTCTTGGTGGGTCTCTGAAAAAAATTGCGAAAAAGATTACCATTAGTGTTCCAACTAATAGAAATACATATACCAATGCTTCCATATTTTTACCTTTTACTTTTTTTACTTATTATATTTACACTGCACCTTGCTTTTTACTACTTCTATCACCTAGTTTTTGAAAAGCGCCAAATTCTACTTGTTCCGTAACTTCTGCACCTATTCCTGCGAACACATCTCTAAATATAGTGCGCGATCCATGCCATAGGTGGCCAAAAAAGAATATCAGTGCGAAATTAGCATGTCCAAATGTAAACCACCCTCTTGGACTACTACGGAATACACCATCAGACTCTAAAGTGGTTCTGTCGAACTCAAATACTTCTCCTAACTGTGCCTTCCTAGCATATTTTTTAACACTAGGTGCATCATTAAATGATTTATTATTGAGCTTACCGCCATAAAAATTTACTTTTACTCCCACTTGCTCTATGCTGTATTTAGATTCAGCTCTTCTAAATGGGATATCGGCTCTGATTATACCATCTTTATCTACTAGAATAACAGGAAATGTTTCAAAAAATGCAGGCATTCTTCTTACTGTTAGTTCTCTCCCTTCTTTATCCTGAAAAATAGGATGACCCAACCAAGCCTCTGCAATACCATCTCCTTTATCCATTGGACCTGCTCTGAATAATCCTCCTTTAGCAGGATTATTGCCTATATAATCATAAAAGGCTAATTTATCTGGAATTTTTGACCAAGCCTCTTCCGGTGTTGAGCCTTCGTTTAATGAATTTTCAACTCTTCTTTCAATCTCTTGTTGGAAGTATCCGCTATCCCATTGATATCTAGTAGGACCGAAAAGTTCTATTGGAGTTGTTGCAGATCCGTACCACATTGTTCCGCATGTAACAAAAGCACTGAAAAATACAGCAGATATACTACTTGATAGAACTGTTTCTATATTTCCCATTCTAAGTGCGCGATAAAGTCTCTGTGGTGGTCGTATAGTCAAATGAAATAGTCCTGCTAAAATTCCCACTGTTCCTGCTGCTATATGATGCGAGGCTACTCCGCTAGGATTAAAAGGATTGAATCCATCTGGTCCCCATGCTGGTGCTATAGGTTGCACTTTCCCTGTTATTCCATATCCGTCTGAAATCCATATTCCTGGACCAAATAGACCTGTTGTGTGAAAGGCTCCGAAACCAAAGCATAGTAAGCTAGAAAGTAGTAAATGAATGCCAAAAATTTTTGGTAAGTCTAATGCGGGCTCCCCAGTCCTAGGGTCCCTAAAAAGTTCTAAATCCCAGTATACCCAGTGCCATATTGATGCTAAGAACAGCATACCTGATAATACGACATGTGTGATAGCAACACCTTCAAAGCTCCATAGTCCTGGATTAGAGATACTTTCTCCAGTTACACTCCATCCTCCCCAAGAATCTGTAACGCCAATTCTTGTCATGAAAGGCATCACGAACATTCCTTGTCTCCACATTGGATTAAGTATTGGGTCTGAAGGATCAAATACAGCTAATTCATATAATGCCATTGAACCAGCCCAGCCTGCTACTAGTGCAGTGTGCATTAGATGAACTGAAATTAATCTTCCTGGGTCATTTAAAACTACGGTGTGTACGCGATACCATGGTAATGCCATATGTTTGATACCACTCCTTGTAAACTTTATTTAAATTTGTTGTTTTTCTTACTGATTTTTTTCTCACCTAATAATATTGTAACATTTCTTTTAGTATCTTGTTAATTTTTGTCGTATTTGTATTGGATAATCTTTTTCACTAAAATAAAGCTTAATATACTTGTCGTAAAAAGTATGGTAATTCCGCTATATCCACTTATCGGTATTAATGATATATTTATAATAGATTTTTCTAAAGTAAATAGATCATTAAGTTTAATATTTCGTATAATTTCAATAGCATATGTTAATGGATTGATACAACATATTAACTGTAGCCAGTGAGGCATGAAAGAGAGTGGTGCCAATGCTGTACTTGTAAATAATGTAGGTAAATTTAAAAAAAGAGTTGTGAGCCCTATGAATTCTATATGTCCTGGTAAAATAAATGCGCTATAAATACTTATATTTGAAATACTTATAATAACTGTTGATGTTATGATTATTGATACAAATAAGTTCGGTAAATTTACATGATAGTAGTTTTGTTCTTTGTTATAAGTCATCGCAATAATACCCATAACTTGTATCATTGTTATTATCCATGTGTGTAAAATCGAAGCGTAGACTATAGAGGTTTTATTACTGATAGGAGATATTAAGATTTTATTAAGAAATCCGAATTCTCTATCGAATATAATTGTTAGTCCTGCATTTAATGAACTGCTAAATGCAGTGAATACAATAATACCTGGATTTAAAAAATTTTTATATTCTATTCGATGATTTTCAAATAAGTATATAGGTGCATTTTGAAATAATGCACCAAACATGAGTAGCCATAATAGTGGTTGAATAATATTTATCAGAAGTATTGATGGTCTTCTTGACGTTTGTGTATATAATCTGTGTAAAATTTGTTTTGTTTCTTGGTAAGTTTTGATTTTTGGTTCATATAGCTTAATTCTGTTACTAGGCGTAATTATTTCAATTGTTCTTTTTTGTAGTTTCATCATTCTAAGTATTATTTAAAGTATGTTAATCATATAAATTTATTGCTGCAATTATGGACTTCTTGTTGATAGCTTGTTACTTATTTACTTACAGTTTTTTATTGAGTATTTGGACCATCTTTTATTATTTTATTATTTACTTGTGTTTAAATATAAGTATATGTGGCTCATTGATGTTTTTATGTTTTTACACGATTTTACTTTATAATATTCTGTAAAATAATATTTTATTTAATTAAATAGGTAGGTAGATTAAATTATGAGTGATGACGGTACTAATAGCTATAATGTTACTTTGATTCTTGACGATGGTAGTAAAGAGAGTTTTGATTGTGATCATGATGTTTATATACTTGAGGCAGCTGAAGATTTAGGTATTGAATTACCTTATTCCTGTCGTGCTGGCGCTTGTTCAACTTGTGCTGGTAAGATAGTTAGCGGATCTGTTGATCAATCAGACCAATCGTTTCTAGATGATGAGCAAGTAGGTGGTAATTTTATTTTAACTTGTGTTGCTTATCCTACAAGTGATTGTGTCATAAATACTCATCAAGAAGAAATTCTTTATAGTTAATAAAGTTTTTAGCAAGTTTGACATATATATATTGCTGTAAAGTTTGTCAAACTTGTTTGTTGTATTTTTTATATTTTCACTTCTACATCTATACCAGCAGGTATATTCAGTTTCATTAATGCGTCAATTGTTTTAGTGGATGGTTGATACACATCTATTAGTTTAGTGTGTACTCTAATTTCAAAGTGTTCTCTTGAATCCTTGTCTACGTGTGGTGACCTTAGTAAACAATATATCTTTCTTTTTGTAGGGATTGGCACAGGTCCAATAACAACTGCGTCAGTTCTACTTATACTTTCTATTATACTTTTACATGATATATTAAGTAAATTGGTATCGTATGTTTTTAGTTTTATTCGAACTTTTTTGTTCATTTTATTGTTTTGATTATGACTTTACGATTAGGTCTACTTTAATATTTTTGATACTACGCCAGCTCCAACTGTTCTTCCTCCTTCTCTAATTGCAAATCTCATGCCTTGCTCAATCGCTATTGGATGTATTAATTCTGCACTCATTTTGATTCTATCTCCTGGCATTACCATTTCTGCTATCGAACCATCATCTGCAGTAAACTTATTGATAGTTCCTGTAACGTCTGTTGTTCTAACATAAAATTGTGGTCTGTATCCAGAGAAGAAAGGAGTATGTCTTCCACCTTCTTCCTTCGTTAATATATATACTTCTGCTTCAAATTGCGTGTGAGGAGTAATTGTACCTGGTTGTGCTAAAACCATTCCTCTCTGTATATCCAGTTTTTGTACACCTCTCAGTAGTATTCCTATGTTGTCACCAGCCATTCCTTCGTCTAAGGTTTTTTGAAACATTTCTAGACCAGTAATTGTTGTGGTTTTTGTTTCTTGTAATCCAACTATTTCAATAGTATCGCCTACTTTAATTATCCCCCTTTCAATTCTTCCTGTAGCTACAGTTCCTCTTCCTGTTATAGAAAATACATCTTCTACAGCCATTAAAAAAGTTTTTTCTGTGTCTCTCTGTGGTGTTGGAATATAAGAATCTACAGCGTCCATTAACAAATGAATCTTATCAACCCATTCATTCTCTCCTCTTTTTGTATCATTATTTTCTGTCACTATTTCTAATGCTAGTAATGCTGATCCAGCAACAAATGGTATACTGTCACCGGGAAAATCATACTTTTCCAATAATTCTCTAACTTCTAGTTCTACTAGTTCACGCAATTCATCATCTTCTACTTGATCTTGTTTGTTAAGAAAAACAACAATATTAGGAACACCTACCTGTTTAGCTAATAATATGTGTTCTCTAGTTTGTGGCATTGCTCCATCTACTGCAGAAACAACTAATATTGCTCCATCCATTTGTGCTGCGCCAGTTATCATGTTTTTTACATAGTCAGCATGCCCAGGACAATCTACGTGAGCATAATGTCTATTTTCTGTTTCGTATTCAATGTGTGCTGTATTAATTGTAATACCTCGTGCTTTTTCTTCTGGGGCTGCATCTATCTCATCAAATTTTTTAGCTTGTCCTTGGTTGGCTGCAGCTAAAGTAGCAGATATTGCTGCTGTTAGTGTTGTTTTACCATGATCTACATGACCAATTGTTCCTATATTGACGTGTGGCTTTTTTCTCTCAAATTTTTCTCGTGCCATTGTTTTTTTCCTTAAATTTAATATGTCTATTGTTAATATCTGTAGTGTGCAAATGCTTTATTTGCTTCTGCCATTTTATGAGTTTCTTCTTTTTTTCTAATTGCATTACCATTTTCATTAGATGCATCTATCAGTTCATTTGCTAACTTAACAGCCATGCTTTTTCCTGCTCTTTGTATAGCAAACCTTGTAATCCACCGTAGAGCCAAATTTGTTCCTCTATATGCTCTCACTTCCATTGGAACTTGATATGTTGATCCTCCTATTCTTCTAGCTTTTACTTCGACTAATGGAGTTGTATTTCTCACTGCTTTTTCCAGTATTTCCAAGCCCTCTTTTTGTGTTTTGCTTTCTATGATAGCAATAGATTCATAAATCATTTTTTGTGCTAATCTTTTTTTACCACCTTTTAGTATTCGTACAGTTAACATGCTAATTAATTTGCTGTTATATATAGGATCTTTATCTATTTCTCTTTTTTTTGCTGTGTTACGTCGTGACATTATAGATTATTTCTTTTGTTTTTTAGTGCCATATTTAGACCGACTTTGACTTCTATCTTTTACACCTGCTGAGTCTAACGTTCCTCTTACAACATGATATCTAACACCTGGTAAATCTTTAACTCTCCCACCTCTAATCAATACTACTGAGTGTTCTTGTATATTATGTCCTATTCCTGGTATATACGCTGTTACTTCAAACCCTGATGTAAGTTTTACCCTTGCAACTTTACGTAGCGCAGAATTAGGTTTTTTTGGTGTTGTGGTATATACTCTTACGCAAACACCTCGTCTTTGTGGACATGCCTTCAGTGCTGGAGACTTTGTTTTTTTCTCATACATTTTTCTCTCTGATCTTACTAATTGTTGAATTGTTGGCATTATTTTTGTGTATTCATTTGATAATTAATGATTTATAAAATGATAATTATTATCTTATGAGTTTTCAAGTTGGATATCTTTAAATTATTATATTTTTATTATAAATGATAACATTTTATTTGTAACTTATTTCAGTTTATATTTTTTCATAAACTTCTCAACCCTGCCTTCTGTATCTATTATTCTTTGTGATCCTGTAAAAAAGGGATGATTGCCAGACCAAATATCAATATTCAATTCTTTTTTAGTTGAACCTACCGTCATTATATGTTTACCGTCACAATATACTTTTGAATCGTTGTACCATTCTGGATGTATTTTCTTTTTTGGCATAATTTTATTTAAATAAAGTTTGAACGAATATATTGTAATATATTTTATCTTTTTGAGTATTGAGGTGCCTTTCTCGCTTTTCTTAGCCCATATTTTTTTCTTTCTTTACTCCTTGCGTCTCTTCTGAGTAATCCTTCTGACTTTAACATAATCCGATTATTTGAGTTTATGTTACATAGTGCTCTTGCTAATCCTAGTCTTATCGCATCTGCTTGCCCAGTTAGTCCTCCTCCCTTTGTATTTACATAGACATCGTATTCTTTACCCAATCCAAGTATGTTAATTGGTGAGCATGAAATTCTTAAATAGTTAGGGCTAAACTGGAGATATGATTCTCCAGGTAAACCATTAATAATTAGTTTACCCGATCCAGGTATTAAATTTACTCTAGCTATAGATGTTTTTCTTCTTCCAGTACCAGAGTATATGACTTTTTGATGATATGAAGTTAACATAATATTTTGCTTAGTTTAGTCTATATTTATTGTTATTGGATTTTGAGATTGATGAGGATGTTGACTGTTTGGATAAATTTTTACTTTTTTAAAAAGTCTTCTCCCTAAGCTATTTTTTGGCAGCATCCCTTTTATCGCATGTTCTATTATTCTATTGGGTATTCTCTCCTGTAGCTTCTCGAAAATTTCTGTTTTCAGGCTTCCAGGCCTGCCCGAATGCTTTTTATAAGTCTTTTGTTGGCTTTTTCTTCCTGTAGTTCTCACGTTCTGTGAATTAATTATTATAATATTCGATCTTCCTTCTTGATAAGGCAAATAATTTGCTTCATTCTTATTCGTTAGTAGATATGTTGCTTTACTTGCCAATCTACCTAATTTATATTTCTGTGCGTCTATTATATACCATTTTGCCGTTTTTTCTGATTCCTTTATTATTGTTTTGTTTTTATTCATACTCATTATTTTGTATTGAAAAAATTTTGTTATATACAATATACATGATTCTTTCATGTAATCTAAATTTTTTCTTTTTGTAGATTTATATTTAGTTTCCTGCTCAGCGCTTCGATAACTTCTTCTGCTGATTTTTGACCAAAGTTCTTAATTTCTAATAGTTCTTCTTGTGAATAATCTAGTAAATTGGCAATAGAATGAATTTCAGCTCTTTTAAGACAGTTATAAGCTCTAACAGACAGTTGCAATTCTTCTATTAATATTTGATTAATTTGTTTTTCTGTGTTTGTGATAGTTTCTTTTTTCGATTTAAAACTTATGTTTGTAAGAGGATGAAATAACTGTGTTAGTATCTTTGCTCCTTGACTAATTGCTTCTTGAGGCGAAATGCTTCCGTTTGTCCATACTTCCAAGAATAATTTTTCCTTAATGTTACTTACATTTATTTTTTTCTCTTCTATTGTGTAATTAAATTTTTTTGCGGGCATGAAGATTGCGTCTATTTGTAAAAAGTCAATTGATTTGTCATCAATACCCTTATCAACTAATCTGTATCCATTGCCTTGTTCTATTTTGAATTCCATTTCAAATATAGTATTACTGCATATTGTTGCAATGTATTGTTTGGGGTCTATTATCTCAATTTCTGGTGGTATATCAAATAACCCAGTTGTTATGACAGCAGGACCTTGTATTTTTATTCTTCCTATCTGTGGTTCTTTGCTGTAGCTTTTGAGTACTACCTCTTTTAGATTTAATATTATTTCTAGGACATCTTCTCTAACCCCAGTTATTGTAGAAAATTCATGATTGATACCCGCTATTCTTACAGCTACTATTGCAGTTCCTTTTAGTTCTGAAAGTATAGTTCTTCTTAGAGAGTTTCCGACGGTTATTCCTTGTCCTCTTTGTAGTGGTTCTAATACAAAATGACCGTAATGCTCTCTTGCACCTTTCGTTTTCGACTCTATGCATTCTATTTGGAAATGAGTCATTATTCTTTTATATTAGTTAATAAATAGTTTTCTATAATACTGGTTTGTTTTAGATTCTACGTTTCTTTGGAGGTCTACATCCGTTATGCGGAACTGGTGTAATATCCTTTATTAGTGTAATTTCTATTCCAGAAGCTTGTATTGCTCTAATTGCTGTTTCTCTGCCTGCCCCAGGCCCATTAACTAAAACTTCTGTCTGTTTCATCCCGTTATCGATAGCAATTCTAGCTACTTTTTCTGCAGCAGTTTGCGCTGCAAAAGGAGTACTTTTCTTTGCTCCTTTGAATCCGCTAGATCCAGATGAAGACCATGTGATTGTTTCACCTTGAAGGTCTGTCACAGTAATTATTGTATTATTAAACGTTGATTGTATATGTGTAATACCGTTTACACTATTCTTTTTTTTTTTATTATGAGTTTTTTTTATTTGCTTGGCCATTATTTCTTTTTTTATTTAATTATTTTCTAGGTGCTTTTTTCTTACCTGCAATTGTTTTCTTTGTCCCCCTCCCAGTTCTAGCATTAGTTCTTGTTCTTTGTCCCCTTAAAGGTAGGTTTAGTCTATGTCTTCTTCCTCTATAGCAACTAATTTCCATTAGTCTTTTTATACTCATTTTTTCTGATCTACGCAAATCACCTTCTAGTTGATATTCATTGAATAATATATTTCTGATTGAAATGATTTGTTCATCATTTAAGTCTTTGACTCTTATGTCTTCATTGAGTTTAATTTTATATAATATTTCTCTTGATCTCGATATTCCTATACCGTATATGTAAGTTAAACCAATTTCTATTCTTTTGTTTTTTGGTAGATCAATACCTTCAATTCTGGCCATTATATTGTATTATTTTTATTTTATGAATTTTTTTAACCTTGTTTTTGTTTATGCTTAGGGTTTTCGCATATAATCATTACTTTTCTGTGCCGACGTATTACACGACATTTTTCACACATTTTTCTTACAGATGGTCTGACTTTCATATAAATTATTAAATTTTGATAGTTTTATTCCATAATATTATCATATTGTTCCGAAATTATATATGTTTGTATTTGTTTTGCTGTGTCTATAGCAACACCTACCAAAATTAGTAATGATGTAGTTCCTAGTCCTTGTAGTAGATTTATTTTTGTTATATTAGCTAATATCAATGGAAATTGTGCTATTATAAATAAGAATATAGACCCTATGAACGTAAGTTGATTTATTATTCGTTTGAGGTATAGTATTGTTTCTTTGCCAGGTCTAATATTTGGTATACTAGCACCTACTTTTTGTAAATTTTCAGCCATATCATCTATATTCAATATAATTGATGAGTATAAATAACTGAACATTATTATTAATATGGAATAAGTAAATAAGTAAAATAAATTACTTGATACTAGTATCTGAATTAAGTTGTTTTTATTTATAATATTTTCACCTAATTTGGCATATTGTGGTATTGCTATTGTCGCAGAAGCAAATATTATGGGCATTACACCTCCCTGATTGAGTTTTAGTGGAATATAGTTTTGTGTCAATAATTTATTTGTTTCACCTAATTCTTTTGAGGACACAATTTCAATTTTTCTTTTACTATCCTGTATAATAATGTTTATTATGAATATAACTATGGATGCCATCAATAATATAATATTTGCTAATTGACTATTAAAGCTATTAATTTTGTAATTACTAATGTTTTTAGGTATATTAGAAATAATATTTTGAAATATTAACATAGATGTACCATTTCCTATTCCGTATTCTGTGATTATTTCTGCAAACCACATCATAATTATAGATCCTGTTGTTAAAGTTATTATCGTATCTAGTAAAAAATATGTATTCCATTCAAATGTATATGGTTTAATCCATAATCCAATAGAAATACTTTGTAAAATTCCCCATCCTAATGCTAAATAACGAGTTATATTGTTGATTTTTTGTTTTCCTAGTTCTCCTTCATTTTTCTGTATTTCTTCAAGTGCAGGGATTACTTTTACTAGGAGTTGTGTTACTATTGATGAATTAATGTATGGTATGATTCCTAAGCTAAATACTCCAATTGTAGAAAATCCCCCACCTGAAAAAACATTTAAAAAATTTATGACTTTGTTCTGACTGATGGTTGTAGCTAGTTGTGTTTGATCTATACCTGGTATTGGTATAAAAATTCCAATTCTAGATATAAATAAAACACTAAGAGTTATAATAATTCTATTAGCTAGTTTTTTTTTTTTATTATTAATTATCATTTAGTATAATTGACTGATTTTTATATTTCTATTATTTGCAGCATCTTCAAATGTTCTTAGGTTTTTAAGTGCATTAATTACTGCTCTTGCGTTATTTAATGTATTATTTGATCCTAGTTGTTTAGCTAGAATATTTTTAATTCCTGCAAGTTCCAAAACTGTTCTTGTGGAACCGCCAGCTATTACACCAGATCCTGTTGCTGAAGGCCTAAGCATAACTTTGGCTGCTCCTGATCTACCATTAATTGGATGAGGTATCGAAAAGTATTTAGTTACTGGGATTTTTATGCTATGTTTTTTAGCATCTGCTACTCCTTTTTTAACTGCTCCTATTACGTCATTTGCTTTGCCCACACCAACACCTATTTGCCCATTTTCGTTTCCTATAACTAGTACAGCCCTAAAACTTAGTTTTTTTCCGCCTTTTACTACTTTTGTTACTCTTTTTACTTGTACAACTTTTTCTTCCCAGTTATCTTCTTCTTTATTTTTGATATTTCTTTTTTTCATTCTATTTTGTTCATTTTATTTTGTTTACTTAAAAAATGATTCCTTCTTCTCTTGTACCATCTGCAATTGCTTTTATTTGTCCGTGATATATATTTTTACCACGATCAAAAACTATTTCTTTTACGCCTAGTTCTTTTAGTTTTATACCTATGTTCTTTCCTACAATTCTTGCGGTATTGCAATTTTTGAATTTATTTGTTTTTCCTTTCGTCTCTTTAGATATTGTAGAACTGCTTGTAATAACTTGATTTTTTGTATCGTTGATTAAAGTTGCGTATATATGTTTATTTGATTTAAAAATATGTAATCTTAGCTTTTGTTTCATTTATTTACCTGCTTTACCTACTTTTCTTCTTATATTTTCATGTTCGTATCTTATGCCTTTTCCTTTGTATGGTTCTGGTGGTCTAGTTGATCTGATAGTTGCTGCAACTTGACCTACTTTTTCTTTGTTAATACCTGATATAGTAATATGAGTATTCTTGTCTACATTTATTGTTATATTTTCAGGTGACTGAATTCTAATCGCGTGGCTATATCCTAGATTTAGTATAAGCGTCTTTCCATCCATTTGTGACCTATACCCTACTCCCTGTATAATTAATTTTTTGCTAAAACCTTCTGATACACCTATACTCATATTATTAATAATACTTCTACTGAGCCCGTGTAGGGCTTGCGCTTGTTTAGTTTTACTGTTCTTAGTAACTACTAATTTGTTTTCTTTCTGACTTACGTTTATTTCTTTAGGTATATTGTATGATATTTCTCCTTTAACTCCTATCATTTTTATCACTGATTGGTTTATTCTTATTTCTGTATTTTTCGGTATTCTTACTTCTTTTTTACCTATTCTTGACATGTGGTTTATTTATTAGTTTTTTGATGTATTTTTAAGATATATTTACCATATGTAGCATAAAACTTCTCCTCCTATTCCACGTTGTCTAGCTTGTTTGTCTGTCATTACACCTTTTGAAGTTGAAATAATAGCTAAGCCTATTCCTCCCAAAATTCTTGGCATTTCTTTTTTGTTTGCATATACTTTCAATCCTGGTCTGCTGACTCTTTTTATTTCTGTTATTATTCTTTTTTTGTTTTTTCCTTGATATTTAAGTGAGATAATAAGGTATTTGTTTGGGTTGTGTTCTATTTCTTTATATTCATAAATAAAGCCTTCTTTATGTAAAACTTTTATAATGTTATTATTAATTTTAGTGGACGGTACTTGTACTACCTGATGTTTGGCTAAATTCGCATTTCTTATTTTAGTTAACATGTCTGAAACAATATCATTAATCATTTTTTTACTGCCTTAATATAATTTTATTCCTTGAATGGCATACCAAATTTTTTTAGCAGCGCTAAACCTTCTTTATCATTTCTTGCTGTTGTAACTATTGTTATGTTCATTCCTCTAATTTTATCTATTTGTTCATAATGAATTTCTGGAAATATTATTTGTTCTCTGAGGCCTAGGTTGTAATTTCCTCTTCCATCGAATTGTTTTGAACTGACTCCTCTGAAATCTTTTATCCTAGGTAAGGATAAGTTAATTAACTTATTTAAGAAGTTGTACATTTTTTCTTTTCTTAGTGTTACCTTTAGTCCTATTGGCATATTATCTCTGATCTTAAACCCTGCAATAGATTTTCTAGTGTTTGTGATTATTGGTTTTTGCCCGGTAATATACGCTAACTCTTCTATGCTTTTGTCTATTGCTTTATTGTTTTGAGCAGCTTCCCCTATACCCCTGTTAAGTGTGATTTTTACTAATTTAGGAACTTGATGAATATTTCTATATTTAAATTCTTGTAACATTGCTTTAAATATTTTCTCTTCGTAAGTATGTTTTAGAGATGAGTTGTTATCCATATTTTAGTTTGTTAAATTATCTATCTTTATATTTGATTGATGTATTGGTCCTTCTATTTTTTTAATATATCCCTTTTCCTCGTCTCGCTTTGGTTTTACGTGTTTTGTTTTTATATTAAAATTTTCGATAGTCACTTTATTTGTTTTTTGACATACTGATAAAACTTTTCCTTTAGATCCTTTATATTTGCCAGATATTATTTTCACTTGATGACCTTTTTTGATTTTCATTTAGACTACCTCTGGTGCTAGTGATATGATTTTTGAAAAATTTTTATCTCTTAGCTCTTTTGCTATTGGACCAAATACACGCGTACCTCTAGGATTTTTGTCTTTATTTATGATGACTGCTGCATTGTCATCAAAGCGTATACTCATCCCATCTGTCCTACGTAATGTTTTTTTTGTTCTTACAACAACTGCTCTAATAACATCTGATCTTTTTATTGGCATGTTTGGTGATGCATCTTTTACTACCCCAATTATTGTATCTCCTATTCTGGCATATTTAGGATTATTAGTACCCAAAACTCTAATACACATTATTTTTCGTGCTCCACTATTGTCTGCTACATTTAAGTATGTCTGTGTTTGTATCATGTTTTTTTTATTAATTCTATAATCTTCCAGCGCTTCTTTTTACTCAATGGTTTTGTTTCTTGTATTTTTATTTGGTCTCCTATATCACATGAATTGTTAGGATCATGTACGTAATATTTGTTGGTTCTATTAATGATTTTTCCATATTTTTTATGTTTTAATGGTTGCTTTACTGCTACCGTTATTGTCTTATTCATTTTATTGCTAATAACTGTTCCGAATGTTTCTTTTATAGTCATTGTATAAGTATCTATTTTTTATTATTTAATTGATTGATTCTTGATATTTTATCTTGAATTTTTTTCATTTTTCGAACTTCAGTTTTTTGTTTTGTGATTTTGTTGATTCTTAAAAGTAATAGCTCTTTTTTAAAATTATTAATTTTTTGCTCAGTACTCATTTTGTTCTATCTTGTAATTATATTTTACTTAATAAGGAATTTTGTTTTTATTGGCAGTTTGTATGATGCTAGACGCATTGCTGTTTGTGCTATTGTGCGTGGTACACCTGATATTTCAAATAATATGTGTCCAGGCTTAATAACTGCAACCCAGTATTCTGTTGCGCCTTTCCCAGATCCCATTCTAGTTTCGGCTGGTCTTGCTGTAACTGGTTTATCCGGAAATACTCTTATCCATATTTTTCCTCCTCTTTTAACGTATCTAGTAATAGTTCTACGTGTTGCTTCTATTTGTCTAGAAGTTAACCAAGTTGGTTCATTTGCTTGTAAAGCATATTCTCCAAAAACTATAGTATTACCTCTGCTCGCAGAGCCTTTCATTCTTCCGCGATGCTGTTTTCTGAATTTTGTTCTTTTAGGGCTTAACATATTGGATTTTATTGTTACAATGTTTTATTTTCTATATTTTTAAATAGCCAAATTTTTATGCCTAATATTCCGTATATTGTATGTGCTTTTGTATAAGCATAATCAATATTTGCTTTAAGTGTTTGTAATGGTACTCTACCTTCCCTAGCCCATTCTTTTCTTGCAATTTCAGCTCCGTTTAGTCTACCAGATATTTGTATTTTGATTCCAGTTATATGAGCTTTTTGTGCCTTCTGTATACTTTGTCTTAACACTCTTCTAAATGCAACTCTTTTTTCAAGTTGTTGTGCAATCCATTGTGATAAAAGTTTCGCTTCTCTATCGGGTTCAGTTATTTCTATTAGATTTAGTCTAACTTTGTTACTTATTTTTAAGTTTCTTGTTATATTACTTCTGATTATTTCTATTCCTGTTCCTGATTTACCTAAAATTATACCTGGTCTTGCTGTGTATATGTTAATTTCTGTCTGATCTAATTTTCTATTAATGTTGATTTTAGCAATACCTGCTTTTTCTAATGTATGATCAATATAGGATCTTATTTTATAATCTTCTTCTATTATTTTTGGGTATTCTTGCATTTTTGAAAACCAAGATGATCTATGTGATTCAGTAATTCCTATTCTAAATCCTGATGGATGTATTTTTTGTCCCATTAATTTATACTTCTAGTTTAATATTTATATGACATGTAGGCTTCCTTATTGGAAAAGCGCGACCCTGTGCTCTGGGTTGAAATCTTTTTAGAACTGGTCCTTTGTTTGCGTATGCTTCTATTATTTTAACTTTTTCTCTATCTATATTCCTATCACTTTTTTGTTCGATATTACTCAAGGCAGAGTCTAAGACTTTTATAATGATTTTACATGCTTTATAGGGCATTAATTCAAGCATTATTCTTGCTTCTTTGTATTGTCTTCCTTGGATTTGTTTTAAAACTCTCCTAGATTTGTACGGTGATGTTCTGATATATTTAGCAATTGCTTTAGATTCTAGCATTGTTATTTATTTCCTACTTTTCCTATCATTTTTTATATGGCTTCTAAATGTTCTTGTAGGCACAAATTCTCCTAGTTTGTGGCCTATCATTTGTTCTGATATAAATACTGGGAAGTGTTGTTTTCCGTTGTAAACAGCAATTGTATATCCTATCATATCAGGAATAATGGTTGATGATCTTGACCATGTTCTTAGTGTATCTTTTTTACTCTTACTATTCAATTTGTGAATTTTATTTAATAACTTTAATTCTACGTATGGTCCTTTAAATATTGATCTTGACATGAGTTAATTTTTTTTATATCTATTTACGTCTGCGTAATATATACTTATTACTATATTTCTTCTTTTTTCTAGTTTTTTGTCCTAATGCTGGTTTTCCCCAAGGTGTTACTGGTCTAGACTTACCTATTGGTGACTTACCTTCACCTCCACCATGTGGATGATCAATAGGATTCATAACAACTCCTCTTACTGTTGGTCTCTTGCCTAACCATCGATTTCTTCCTGCTTTACCTATCGTGATATTATTACATTCTACATTTCCGACTTGACCTATAGTCGCATAGCATTTTTTATTTATTGTTCTAACCTCACTTGAAGGAAGTTTTAATGTTACTAGCTTGCCTTCCTTAGCTACAATTTGTGCATATGTTCCTGCTGCTCTAACAATCTGCCCTCCTTTGCGTTCTTTGAGTTCTACATTGTGTACAGCTGTACCTAGCGGTATAAATTCTAGTGGCAGAGCATTTCCGACTTCGATTGGTTTATTAATACCCGATATAATACTTTGACCTATTTTGAGTGAACGGGGATGTAAGATGTATCTTTTTTCTCCATCTTCATAATTAATTAGAGCAATTCTTGCATTCCTGTATGGATCGTACTCAATGCTAGCTACTTTTCCATTTATATTTGTTTTATTGCGTTTAAAATCTATGATACGATATCTCTTTTTATGTCCTCCTCCTTTATGCCTACATGTTATAACTCCTCTATTGTTTCTGCCTTTAGTAGAATGTTTTTTTTTTATTAGACTTTTTTCTGGTTTTTGCTTTGTTATTTCATCAAATTTTGATACTGTCCTATTTCTTGTACCAGGTGTATATGATTTGTATAAACGTATTGCCATATTTTTATAGAGTAAATGATTATTATTTTTTCTTTTTATTGTTCTTCATCAAATAAATTGATTTTATATTCTTCGTATAATGTAATGATTGCTTTTTTATATTTTACTTTCTTGCCTTTAAATCTTCCTATAGTTTTAGTTTTTGGCGGATTGTTAAGTGTGTTAATCTTTTTGATTTTGACATTAAATACGTTTTCTATGACTTGCTTAATTTCCCTTTTATTAGATTCTTTTGTAACGTTAAAATAGTATGTATTGTTTTCTATATTTTTTGTTGTTTTATCTGTTATTATTGGGTATCTTATAATATCTGCATTAACTTTTTTCATAATTCAGTATTTATCTTTAAATAAAATAATTTAGTTTCCTTATTGCGGCATGAGTTATTAATATTGTATCAGCTTTTAGTAAAGATAGTATATTGAAACTATTGACTTCAATGATCTCTATATTTTTAAGATTACGAAATGATAAATATATGTTGTGGTTTTGTTGTTCAATTGCTATTAAAATTTTTTTTCTTTTATCTATTTTAATACCAATTTGCTGTATTTCTTTAATTGCCTGTTGCGTACTTGGTTTTGTAATGTTTGCAAGTAACGTGTTTATTATTATTGTTTGTCCAAATTTATTTGCTATAAGTGTATTAATTGCTAATCTTTTTTCTTTTTTATTTATCTTTGATTTATATATTTTTTTCTTTGGTCCGAATATCACTCCTCCACCTCTCCATAATGGTGACCTATTCGATCCAGCTCTTGCGCGTCCTGTTCCTTTTTGTTTCCAAGGTTTTTTTCCTCCACCTCTAATTTCACTTCTGGTTTTTGTATTTGCGTTTCTGATTCGACCATTCTTTAACTGTTGTTTTAATGCTTTATGAATAATGTGCATTTGAGTTTTATTATCATCAAGAATTTTGATTTTAATCTTTTCTATTGCTTTCTTATTATTCGCGATTTTATATTCCAAATTTTTTATACTACTCATATTATGATTTATTAATGTATATTATATTTCCTTTTTTTCCAGGCACAGAACCTTTTATAATTAAAATGTTATTTTCTTGGTCAATTTTTACAACTTTAATATTTTTTATTGTTGTTTTATTATTTCCCATTCTACCAGCCATTTTTTTACCAGGAAAAACTCTACCAGGTGTTGTACCAGCTCCAATTGATCCAGGTTTTCTATGATTTTTTGAACCATGTGACATTGGTCCTCTGCTAAACTTATGTCTCTTGTGACAACCACTAAAACCTTTACCTGAACTTACAGCAGATATACTTACTATTTCATTTTCTTGTAAATGCTTAAGTGTTATTATGTCACCAACATTAAATTGTCCTGAATTTTTATTTTTATATTCTTTTAAGTACCTGAAGCAGGGTAGATTATTTTTCGCAAAATGTCCTATCATCGACTTACTTAATTTATTTGGATTTGTTACATTATATCCTATTTGAACCTTTGTATATTCTTCCATCTCTTGTACGTGTGTAACAGCACAAGTACCTATTTTCAATAAAGTCACTGGTATAGCTAATCCTTTAGTGATAAATAATTGCGTCATACCAATTTTTTGACCTATTATTACAATTGACATTGATATTCTCCTTATCAATTTTATTATTTATTCTTTTAGTTCTTATATTATCTTGTAATTTGAATTAATTTTCAAGTTTAGATTTCATTTAATTAGTTTTTGTTCGGTTATTAATACTTTACTAACACTAGTATATGATGCAATATAATTTTATAATATAATTAATTACAAATCAGGAGTTTTTCAATGACTAAAGTTGTAGGAATTGATTTAGGTACAACTAACTCTGTTATAGCAGTTATGGAAGGCGGAAAGCCAGTTGTTATATCTAACAAAGAAGGTTTACGTACAACACCTTCTGTTGTTGCTTATACAAAAAAGAAAGATAAGCTCGTTGGAAACATTGCTAAAAGGCAAGCTGTAATGAATCCCGAAAATACTTTTTATTCAGTTAAAAGATTTATAGGACGTAAATACGATGAAGTTAAAAATGATACTTATCAGTTGTCTTATGAAGTAAAAACCGATAACCAAGTTAACATTAAATTAGATTGTCCTGCCTTAGACAAAAGTTTTGCTCCAGAAGAAATATCTGCTCAAGTTTTAAGAAAGTTAGTCGAAGATGCTAGTACTTATTTAGGTCAAACTATAACTAAAGCAGTCATTACAGTACCTGCATATTTTAATGATTCACAAAGACAAGCTACAAAAGATGCTGGACAAATAGCAGGATTAGATGTTTTAAGAATTATTAATGAGCCAACAGCGGCATCTCTTTCTTACGGTCTAGATAAAAAAAATAATGAAACGATATTAGTTTTTGATTTAGGTGGAGGTACTTTTGATGTTTCTGTCCTAGAAGTGGGTGACGGTGTATTCGAAGTTTTATCTACATCTGGTGACACAAATTTAGGTGGAGATGATTTTGATCATAAAATTGTTGATTGGTTAGTTTCTGAATTTAGAAATGATGAAGGTATTGACCTCAGTAAAGATAGACAATCGTTACAACGTCTAACTGAAGCAGCAGAGAAAGCAAAAATGGAGCTATCAAGTCTTCTACAAACAGATATTAATTTACCTTTTATCACTTCAACTGATACTGGCCCTAAGCATTTAGAAAAAACTATTACGCGTGCAAAGTTTGAAGAATTATGTTCAGATTTAATATCACGTTGTAAAATTCCAGTAGATAATGCTTTGAAGGATGCTCAATTAAATTCTTCTAATATTGATGAAGTTGTTTTAGTAGGTGGTTCAACTAGAATACCAGCTATACATCAATTAGTAAAAAAACATATTGGTAAAGATCCTAATCAAAGCGTAAATCCAGATGAAGTAGTAGCTATTGGAGCAGCGGTACAAGCAGGTGTCTTAGCTGGCGAAGTGAAAGATATCTTATTACTGGATGTAACACCTTTGTCATTGGGTGTTGAAACATTAGGTGGAGTTATGACTAAAATTATTGCTAGAAATACTACTGTTCCTACCAAGAAATCTGAGGTTTTTTCAACTGCTGTTGATAACCAACCTAATGTTGAAATTCATGTTCTGCAGGGAGAAAGAGAATTTACTAGAGATAATAAAAGTCTAGGTACTTTTAGATTAGATGGCATAACGTCTGCTCCTCGAGGCGTTCCTCAGATTGAAGTTACTTTTGATATTGATGCTAATGGCATTTTATCAGTAACAGCTAAAGATAAAGGAACTGGAAAAGAGCAGTCAATAACAATTACTGGTGCTTCTACTTTACCTAAAGAAGAAGTAGAACAGTTAGTTGAAGAAGCGCAACAGAATGCAGATCAAGATAAGCAGAAACGTCAACAAATAGATATAAAAAATAATGCTGAGAGTGCTGCTTATCAAGCTGAAAAACAATTAGTTGAGTTAGATGATAAGATAGATAATTCTGATAAAAAGAAGATAGAAAGTAAAATCCAAGACTTGAAACAAGCTGTAAAAGATGAAAATTACTCTCAAATAGAGTCCTTACAATTTGATCTACAACAATTGATGATGAATACTGGTAAAAAAAATTATGACCAAAATCCGAGTACTGAATCAGACTCTGAAAATACAGTTATAGATACTAATTCTAAAGAGGCTTAGATATTATTTTATATGAAGTATTTGAATATAAGCGGATAACGCGATTCGAACGCGCGACATCAACCTTGGCAAGGTTGCGCTCTACCACTGAGCTATACCCGCATGGAACATGGTACCATGTAATCAATAACAAAGAGTGTTATTTTTGTCAAATCATGAGCTGTATATTTAGAATAGATGAAATATCTATTCTAAGTAAGTAGTTTTACTAATTATATCACGAATGAATTAAGAACACCTGTTATTATTATCAGTCCAACCCAAAGACTAATACTTGTATAAACCAAGTTTTTCGATTTTTCCCATTGTCCAGGTGATGCTAATGTTACTGGTATTCCTATTACTAATATGATTGACAAAACAACTAATGCTAGTACCAGTAATTGAATAATTATTGTCATTATTTTCCTCTTTATCTTAATATTATACAGTTTGAATATATATTATAATTTATTAGTGTATAATACTATTAATTAATCATACAATTTTTTATTACTTCATTATATCTATATATTGCATATTATTATTTTAATGAGGGAAATTATTATATTTATTGTAATCTTTTATATAACGATTAATTTATAATCAGAAATTAATATATTTACAGAGGCATTATGTTTACAACACTATTTTTAACTAAACTACCAGAAACATACATTTTATTTCGTCCTTTAGTTGATATACTCCCTGTAATACCTGTATTTTTTTTACTATTAGCATTTGTATGGCAGGCTGCTATTGGATTTAGGTAGTGATGAATCTTTTGTATTAATATTATATTTTTATTTATTTTATGGTAGAACCTCTTTTGTCAGGGATAGTTCTTGGCTTAATTCCTGTTACTTTGCTTGGTTTATTAGTTGCTGCCTATTTACAGTATCGGAGGGGTAATCAGTTAGGTATTTAATACTTTACATTTTATTTATAGTTCTCTATATTTTTTTTTATTAAGAGAACTATTTGTTTATTACCAGCTAGATTTTTTTATGCCTGGTAATAAACACTCGTGTGCCATTTCCCTGAAAACATGTCTAGATAATCCAAAATCTCTATAAAATCCTCTACTTCTTCCAGTTTTCCAGCATCTGTTTCTATGTCTACATTTTAAACTATTTCTCGGGATACTCTGTAAGTTCTTCTGTATCCGTAGACTTTGTTCAAAACTATCGTTTCCTTTGATAGATTTTTTTATATTTTCTTTCTTTAATTTGTACTTTTTATATAGTCTACTTCTTTTGATTTCTCTTTGAATCATGCTTTTTTTTGCCATAAGTTTTTTTCTTAATGTTTGTTTATTAACTCTTTAACTTCTGAGAATTATATATTATCTATCAAAAAAATAAAAGACATCATAATTTTATTTATGATATCTTTTATTTTTTAATTTATTGTAGATAGGTTTCTTTAATCAATTTAACTTAGAGCTTGTTGATGCAATTACGAATGCTGCATACGTTAAAATATAACCTACTGAAAAATGAGCTAATCCAACCAATCTTGCCTGAACAATAGAGAGTGCAACTGGTTTGTCTTTCCATTTAATTAAATTTGCTAACGGCGTTCTCTCGTGAGCCCAAGCTAAGGTTTCTATTAATTCTTGCCAGTATCCTCTCCAAGATATTAGAAACATAAATCCTGTTGCCCATACTAGATGTCCAAAAAGAAACATCCATGACCAGACAGATAAGTTGTTCATACCGTATGGGTTATATCCATTTATAAGTGGGGATGAGTTAAGCCATAGATAATCTCTTAGCCATCCCATTAAGTAAGTTGATGATTCATTGAACTGACTAGTATTTCCTTGCCATATTGTTATATGCTTCCAATGCCAATAAAATGTAACCCAGCCAATAGTATTTAACATCCAGAATACAGATAGATAAAACGCATCCCAAGCGGAAATATCACAAGTACCACCTCTGCCTGGTCCGTCACAAGGAAAACTATAACCGAAATCTTTCTTATCTGGCATTAGTTTTGATCCTCTTGCATCAAGTGCCCCTTTTACTAAAATTAGTGTAGTAGTATGTAAACCTAATGCAATAGCATGATGTACAAGAAAATCTCCTGGTCCAATACTTAAAAATAGTGAATTTTTATTGCTATTAATTGCTTCTAGCCATCCTGGTAGCCATATGCTACTACTAGCTTTACTCGCTATATTATTAGATTCAGATAGTAAAATATTAAAACCGTATAATCCCTTGCCTGAGCTCGCTTGTATCCATTGTGCAAATACGGGCTCAATTAATATTTGTTTTTCTGGTGTGCCAAAAGCTAACATTGTATCATTATGTATGTATAGTCCTAACGTGTGAAATCCAAGGAATAAAGAGACCCAACTTAGATGCGATATTATAGTTTCCTTGTGTTCAAGTATTCGACTTAAAACATTATTTTTATTTTGTTCTGGATCGTAATCCCTAATAAAAAATATTGCTCCATGTGCAAAAGCTCCTACCATTAAAAATCCTGCTATGTATTGATGATGCGTATATAACGCAGCCTCTGTTGTAAAGCTTTTAGCCATAAATGCATAAGGCGGTAGTGCATACATATGTTGTGCTACTAATGATGTTATTGTACCTAGTGATGCTAATGCTAGCCCTAGTTGCATGTGCAATGATTCTGTAATTGTTTCATATAGTCCAATATGTCCATTACCTAATTTTCCACTGGGTGGTTTATGAGCTTCTAGAATATCTTTTAAGTTGTGACCAATACCCCAATTAGTTCTATACATATGACCAGCAATTATAAATATTACACCTATTGCAAGATGATGATGAGCCATGTCGGTAAGCCATAATGATTGGCTTTGTGGATGGAATCCTCCTAAAAATGTTAATATCGCTGTTCCAGAACCTTCTTTTGTTCCGAATATGTGTTTCAAAGTATCTGGTTGATTAGCATATTCGAACCATTTACCAGTAAAAAATGGAGTTAAGCCTTGAGGATGAGGTAATATCTCCGTAAAATTGTTCCAGCGTATATGTTGTCCTCTCGATTCAGGAATAGCTACATGTATTAGGTGACCTGTCCAAGCTAGTGAACTTATTCCAAATAAACCCGACAAATGATGATTAAGTCTAGATTCGTTATTTTTAAACCAAGATAAACCAGGTTTGAATTTCGGTTGTAAATGTAGCCATCCTGCGAATAGCATAATAGCTGATAATATCAGTAAAAATAATGCCCCATTATATAAGTCATTATTTGTTCTCATTCCTATTGTATACCACCAGTGATATAAGCCTGAGAATGCTATGTTTACCGGATAATCTGAAATATCTTTGCTAAAAGCCTTAATGGCTGGTTGTCCAAAATGAGGATCCCAAATTGCGTGAGCTATTGGTTTCGTTTTTAAAGGCTTTAGTACCCATTGTTCAAAATTGCCTTGCCATGCAACATGAAATAAGTTTCCAGAGGTCCATAAAAATATTATTGCTATGTGTCCAAAATGAGAAGCAAAAATCTTTTGATATAAATTTTCTTCTGTCATTCCGTCATGACTTTCAAAGTCGTGTGCTGTAGCTATGCCGTACCAAATCCTTCTTGTTGTAGGATCTTTAGCTAATGCTTGGCTAAATTTCGGAAATTTTGTTGCCATGTTTTTTATCCTTATCCTACTGATATGATTCTAGCTAAGAAAAACGCCCAAGTTGTTCCTATGCCACCTAGTAAATAGTGGGCTAATCCTACTGCTCTACCTTGTGTAATACTTAATGCTCTTGGTTGTATAGATGGTGCTACTTTAACTTTGTTGTGTGCCCATACTATTGATTCTATTAATTCCTGCCAATAGCCACGCCCACTAAATAGGAACATTAAGCTGAATGCCCAAATAAAGTGTGCGCCTAAGAAAATTAATCCGTACGCTGATAAAGAAGATCCGTAAGACTGTATAACTTGTGATGCTTGTGCCCAAAGAAAATCTCTTAACCATCCATTTATTGTTATAGCGCTCTGAGCAAAGTTTCCTCCAGTAATATGTGAAACAGTTCCTGTTTCTGTGATACTTCCCCAAACATCAGATTGCATTTTCCAGCTAAAATGAAATATTACAATAGATAAAGAATTATACATCCAAAATAAGCCTAGAAATACATGATCCCAAGCAGATACTTGACAAGTACCACCTCTACCTGGACCATCACAAGGGAACCTAAATCCTAAATTTGATTTATCCGGTATTAATCTTGAGTTTCTTGCAAATAGAAATCCTTTAACTAATATTAGTACTGTTACATGTATTGTAAAAGCATGTATGTGATGAACCATGAAATCAGCTGTACCTAGCTTTATAGGAGCAATTGCGATTTTATTAGCTATTGATATTGTCTCTCCTCCAAATACATAACTCGTTGTTGCAAGTAGGTTTGGACTAGTATTGCTTGGTGCAAGAGTATGTATATTCTGAATCCATTGAGCAAATATCGGTTGTAATTGTATTGCTGTATCCGAAAACATATCTTGTGATCTTCCTAGTGCTCTCATTGTGTCATTATGTATATACAAACCAAATGAGTGGAAGCCTAAAAATATACATAGCCAATTTAGATGTGAAATAATTGCATCTCTGTGTCTTATAACTCTATCTAAAACATTGTTATAGTTTTTTGCTGGATTATAGTCTCTAACCATGAATATCGATGCATGAGCACCGGCCCCTACTACACAAAATCCCCCTATCCACATATGGTGTGTAAACAGAGATAATTGAGTTGCATAGTCAGTAGCAATATAAGGATATGGTGGCATTGCATACATATGGTGTGCTACGATTATACTTAAAGAACCTATCATAGCTAAATTAATAGCTAATTGTGCATGCCAAGATGTTGTTAAAATCTCATATATGCCTTTATGTCCTTCTCCAGTAAAAGGTCCTTTATGTGCTTCTAGTATTTCTTTCATGCTATGACCAATACCCCAGTTTGTTCTGTACATGTGTCCTGCAACTATAAATAGTACCGATAGAGCAAGATGATGATGTGCTATGTCGCTAAGCCAAAGTCCTCCATTTACTGGATTAACTCCTCCTTTAAAAGTCAAAAAGTCTGAGTATTCACCCCAATTCAAAGTGAAAAATGGTAAAATGCCTTTAGCAAAACTAGGATATAATTCGCTCATCAAACTTCTATTTACGATAAATTCATGTGGTAGAGGAATTTCTTGTGGTGATACACCTGCATCTAATAGTTTATTAATTGGTAATGCTATATGAATTTGATGTCCTGCCCAACCTAAACATCCTAATCCCAGTAAGCCTGCTAAATGATGATTCATCATTGATTCAACATTTTGAAACCATTCTAATTTAGGAGCAGCTTTGTGATAGTGAAACCATCCTGCAAATACCATTAGTGTAGACATAAACAGTCCAGCTATTGCTGTAACATATAGTTCAAACTCGTTTGTAATCCCAGAAGATCTCCATAATTGGAAAAAACCAGAAGTGATCTGTACACCTTGAAATCCTCCACCGACATCTCCATTTAAAATCTCTTGCCCTACTATTGGCCAAACAATTTGCGCACTTGGTTTGATTAACGTTGGATCATTTAACCATGCTACGTAATTTGAGAACTTAGCTCCGTGAAAATACATCCCACTGAGCCACAAAAATATAATTGCTAATTGGCCAAAATGTGCGCTAAATATCTTTCTAGATATATCTTCTAGTGAGCTTGTATGACTATCAAAATCGTGTGCATCTGCATGCAAGTTCCATATCCAAGTAGTTGTGCTTGGGCCTTTTGCTAATGTCCTTGAAAAGTGTCCAGGTTTTGCCCATTTTTCAAAAGATGTCGTAACAGGGTTTTTGTCTATAGTTACTTTTACTTTCTTTATTTCTTGCTCTGTTGAGCTAGTTGTCATTAAGATTCTCCTGTCTGGTATTTATTTAATAAATGAGACAATTAATAAAACTTTCGTTTTCTATTTACAATATATTTTTCCACAATAATTTGCAGATAGCGAATTTTTATTGTTATACCAAGATAATATAATCTATAATTTTTAAAATCTTTAACATTTGTTAACAATCGTTAAAATCTATAACCTATTTTATTCTTATCTTCATTAGTGGTTGTCCGCAATCTATTATATCCCCATCTTTAACTAAGATTTCTACTACTTCTCCTTTAACCTCAGATTCTATCTCATTCATTAGTTTCATTGCTTCAATAATGCAGACTATCTGTTTAGGTTTAATAGTATCTCCAGTTTCTATGAAAGACATCTCGTTTGGTGCTGGAGATCTATAAAATGTTCCTACCATAGGAGATATTATTGTAGAGTATAATCCAGATATTTTTTGTGTTTTATTTTCTTTTTCTTTTAGATTTATTTGATCTATTTTTTGAGCTTTATCTATTTTTTTTTGTTTCACTTCCTTGTGTAAATCTTTATTTTTTGTTATTACTTTATTAATTAGTATTGTAGTATTCTTTATATTGATCTCTACTCTGGTTATTTTATTTTTTGTTAAAGAGTTAATAAATGTTTTGATATTCTTTTTTGTATTCATGGTAAAAAAATTAGTACTCTTTATATTTCTTTTTTAAGTATCCATATTCTGCTTTGATTGTTGAATTCTACTATGATTAGTTTTTTTTTGTTTGATATTTCTTTCACTCCTCTGTTTATTAGAACTGTTTTTTCATGAATCATCATATTTTTCTTGAGTTTATTTGGTATAAGCTTAATTTGCATTTATTTTGAACATTTGCTTAAATATAGTGGATTTTTTACTTTATAACAATCTATTATATATTAATTAAAATTTTTTTATTATTTTTAGTCTTTTTGTAGCAAAATTATTTCTTACATATTGGGTTATATATTAATGTTAATAGCGGATGATTTAGATAAGCTTTTAGATATCTTGCCTGAGTTCATTAAATTTCCTTTGAATTCACACCCTAATAAAAAAATGTTAATAGAAGTTGTTATGGATTTAGGTAGGAGGCCAGAAGCTCGCTTTCCGGGTGGACCTCAGTATTTATCTATTCATAGTATTTCTTGGTATGACTTAGATTTTTGTATAAAAAAAATACCTAGATTTAGTAGAGATAATAGATCTGGAGTCGAATGTACATTGCATAGAATTAGTTCTATTAAAAATCGAAAAGGAAATGTGATTGGCTTAACCTTTCGTGTTGGTCGTGCTATATTTGGTACTATTAGCATAATCAGAGATTTACTCTATGCAAAAAAATCTATTCTTTTGTTAGGTAAACCAGGAGTTGGCAAGACGACTGCAATACGTGAGATTACTAGAGTAATGGCAGATGAAATGCAAAAAAGAGTTGTGATTATTGATACATCCAATGAAATTGCTGGAGATGGTGATATACCACACCCCGCTATTGGACGTGCTAGAAGAATGCAAGTATCTAAGCCAGAATTACAGCATCAAGTAATGATAGAAGCAGTAGAAAATCATATGCCAGAAGTAATAATTATAGATGAAATTGGTACAGAATTAGAAGCATTAGCTGCTCGTACTATTGCAGAGAGAGGTGTACAGCTTGTAGGTACAGCACATGGTAATTGTTTAGATAATTTAATTAAAAATCCTACTCTTTCTGATCTTGTTGGTGGCATACAATCTGTTACTTTAGGTGATGATGAAGCGAAGAGACGTGGTTCCCAAAAAAGTGTTTTAGAAAGAAAAACATTGCCAGCATTCCAAGTTGCAATAGAAATTAATGAACGTAATAATTGGGTTATACATGAAAAGGTAGATGAAGTGGTTGATAGAATACTTCAAGGTTCTTTGATTTTTTTGCAGCGTCGAATGTTAAATGATAATAAATTTATTTGTATAAAAGCAGAGGATTTTAATTCTTTGGATTTTATTGTACATAGTAATTCTAGTTCTTCTGGTGTAATTAAATCGAGTTTTAACGAAGAAAGCTTTTTAAGTTTTAAGCACAATAATAACTATAAGATTTTGCCTAAATCTTATAGTTATTTTAAGACTTCTTTTGATATTAAAGACCAAAAAATTAGTGCCTTATTCATGATTAGTATTTTATATATATACGGCATAAACATTCAACAAGTTAAATCTTCAATCAAAAATCTTAAATTATCTTTAGTTCTAACAAGAGATATTTTTAAAGCTGATTACATATTAGGTTTAAAGTCTAGTGTTAAGTACAGTAGTAAGATTCGTCGAGTTGCTAAGTTAAAGAAGATTATTATTTATACTATAAACACAAATACTCTTAAAAGTGTCAATAAAGCTTTAAAACAAATTTCCAATATTAAGCGTAACATTATTAATAATTGGTTCCGTTTGTGTTTGCATAAACAAGATATTGAACTTGATGCTATAATAGAAACAAGATATGCTATAGAAAAAATAGTATTTATTTGTAGAGAATCTGTTGTCTTACTGCCAAGAAATGAAAATATTAGAAATTTGCAGGTTAACTTAATTGACTTATATAATTTAAATTATTCTACTTATGGTAAAAATACATCTCAAACACTAATTGTTTACCCTAATTAAGAATATTTACTATGTAATTTATTTGCATTTTTTGTTCTAGAACTATAGATATAGGTTTTTATTAATGTATTAATTATTTTTTATTTTAAGGAATTTGTATGTCATTGAAAGAAAAAGATTCAAAGATATTTGAAACAGTTAGAAATATTGTGGCACAGCAGTTAGGTGTTGAAAAAAAACTTGTAACATTAGAAGCAAATTTTGCTAATGATTTGGGTGCAGATTCCCTTGATACTGTTGAACTTGTTATGGCTATTGAGGAAGAGTTTGACATAGAAATCCCAGACGAAGATGCCGAGAAAATAGCTACTCTTAACCAAGCTGTACAATTTATTGAGCAAGCAGTAAATTCTATTTAGGTAAATTAGTATATGCTAAAAAGTTAGATTAAATTTAAATCCTACGGAGAGGGTGGGATTCGAACCCACGGAATCCAAAGATTCATCTGATTTCAAATCAGACGCAATAAACCAACTCTACCACCTCTCCAGACCCTTGATTAGATTTAACTATATCAAAAAAAGATTGTATTTACAATCTTTCAGTATTTTTTTATTTATTCGTATGTTGCCCGCCCAGTAAATTTCTTATTTATTGGGTTAGTATTTTTACCTATATTATTTTGTATATTTCCAATTCCTGTACGTCCTTCATTTACTTTCTCTGGAAACACACCATCTTTCGGATGTAAGTATTGAACTTCTCCATTTGGAAAAATTCTATATATCTTAAAGTTATTAATTTTGAATTTATTTTTCAGCTGTTCAGAAAGAGCAAGACATTGTTCTTTTTTTGCTAAGTATAATAAATTATCGCCTTCGGCCATTATTGCAGAACCACCTGTTGGCATTTCAAAGATGTCTTTACTTTTGTTATTCCAAGTAATAGCATATTTTTCTTCTATTTCAGCTGATCTTAACCATCCTCCGGTACTACCTCCAAAAGTTGGTGATGGTATTTTGAAGTTTATTGTATTATCCATTTTTTCTTAGAGTATTTAATTATATGATTCGATAAATACATTCTATTCTTTTTTGTATTATCTTTATGATAAAAGAAATAAAGCTTTACACTTATTTTGTTGCTTCTAGAAGTTTCCTTGATTCTATTGGCTTTATTAAGTAAAGTTTAATTATGTTTATTGATATATTGATATAAATAGATGTTTTTTGTATTATTTTTATAATCTGATTATCTTGGTTTTTGTTAACCTCGATTAATTTTTTGTTTTCTGTAGCGCATTGATCTAAGTATTTAAAAAAATTTGGTCTATCTACATCTAGTGCTATTGGAAATACTCGTGATGCACTTTCATTAGTTTTACGTATAACCTGCATATCATATTGTCTAGCGTCTAACCCTATTGACTTATAAAAGTCTGATCTTTGAAAATCATTTAGATACATCGTCGCAAAAACACTTACTAAAAAAAATCGACACCAAAGTTTTGATTGCTTATTATCTAAAAAATGTGGTTGAGATCTTAAAAGTGCTGCAAAAAAATCTCCATGTCTATTTTCATCTTGACACCAATTCTCAAAGAACTTGAATATAGGATATACTCTGTGTTCTGGGTATTTTTCAAGATGTCTATATATAGTGATATATCTCCAATAACCTATCTTTTCAGATAAATATGTTGCATAAAAAATAAATTTCGGTGAAAAAAAAGTGTATTTTCTGTTTTTTGTTAAAAAACCTAAATCTAAAGATATGTTAAAGTCTCCTATCGCTTTATTTAAAAAACCAGCATGTCTAGCTTCATCCCTTGACATTAATAAAAAACACTCTGCTAATATAGGATTACTTTTACTTAGCCTACGTGAAAGTTCTTTATAAAGTAGAAATCCAGAAAATTCTGCAGTGCAAGATCTTTCAAGAAACTCGATAAATAAGATTTTTGTTTTATTATCCAGTGTATTCCAAGACTTATTGAATTCTTCATCACGGATAAAATGTTTTTTATTATAGTCGGCTCTAAATTCTTTTAATAGTGCTTCGAATTCGTTCATATTTAATGATATATCTAGATTTGACATTTCATTGAAGTCAGTTGTATAGAATCGAGGTGTTAACAAAGTTTCTTGAACTTTTTTGTTTTGATTTATTGTACCTTGCATATTTTTTTATATTACGATTAATATTATTCAAATTCATATATTCTATTAGTCTTATATTAGCCTTAAGCAAAATTTTATTGATGCTTCTTTTTTAAAAATTTACAATTATTTTTTATAAAATATTCGTTATAGTTTTAATATATCATATTTTTATATATTATTTGTCTACTTATGGAGCTATCTATGATAGATATTATTAGTCTAGGTTGGGGATCTTTACTCGCTATCTTCACATTTTCTATTGCTTTAGTAGTTTGGGGCAGAAATGGTTTTTAGTATACAATACATTTATATAGACTTATATAGAATAGTAGGAGTGATTTAAAATGTCATCAGAAATTATCACAGCATCTATTGTTAGTCCATTGATGATCATCATTGGTTTAGTTCTAGGTTTTGTTTTACTTAAGATACAGGGTGAATAACTTGAAATATCTTTTTTAAATTATTGCAAATATTAAAAAAATTTAACTATTTGTATAAATTTTTTTATTTTTATTAACAAACTTATAATATTTATTTTTACTTGTGATTATTAAATTACTTTGGTATTTTTTTAGTTTATTTTCTATTCTTTTTATACTTATTAGTAACCCTAAATCGAATAATATAGGTTCATCTAGTTCTCAGAGTAAAATATTGAATTTTAGATCTAGTCAAATATCTATCCAAAGATTCATATCTTTTTTTGTATTCATGTTTTTTGTATTTACTTGTTTATCTTTGTTATTTGTTTAAATATAACTTTTAAACAATTTTTATTGCAATACTTTTTATCTGCATAATGTTTACTATCAAGACTAATTGTCCTGTTCCATTTGATCAGCAGCCTTTGAATGAATACTTATTACTAAAGCGATCGTGGCTTTTCGCATGGTCTGTATCTTCTAGAAAATATTTTGTTTATAGCATTCTCTCTCTATTTTTATTATTGGGGCCTTTGGCAAATATATTTCTTAAAATATTACTACCAATTTATGACTTTTACCATAACTTACTAATGAATTTATACATTAGTAATTTTATTATTTTTTTGTTATCAGTTAGAATTTATCTGGGTTGGTCTTATATTGTAAAACGCCTATTGAGCGCTACAGTGTTTTATGAAGAATCTGGATGGTATGATGGTCAAATTTGGGTTAAAACTTCAGATTATTTAATGCAGGATAGATTAGTTGGTTTGTACCAAGTCATGCCATTTATAATTCGTGTTAAATATACTTTTTTTTTTACTATTATCAATTTCTTTTCTCTTTATTTTTTGCAGTTTTTATTGGATAAATATAATTATATCTTGTATAGTAACTGAGTCGCGGGGTAGAGCAGTCTGGTAGCTCGTCGGGCTCATAACCCGAAGGTCAATGGTTCAAATCCATTCCCCGCTATTAGCTTTTTATCACCTTTTTCTACATAAAAAAACTTTTGATTCATTATATAATATAATTATATTATAATTTTTATATCAGATTAAAGTACTTTAAGAATCATATATATGTCTACTGAAAATTATTTACAGGTAGGAGATAAAGCTCCAGATTTTTCCGCAACTGCTGTTCACGAACAAGAATTTAAGAAAGTAAATCTTTGTGACTATTTAGGCAAGTATTTAATCTTACTCTTTTATCCACTAGATTTTACTTTTGTTTGTCCAACAGAAATTATTGCTTTTAGTGATAAATATGATAAATTTAGTTCTATGAATACTGAGATTTTAGGTATTTCTGTTGACAGTGAATATTGCCATTTAGCATGGACTCAATTAGATCGTGATGCTGGTGGCGTAGGTGATTTACGATACCCATTAGTTTCTGACCTTAATAAACAAATTAGCTTATCTTATAATATTCTGAATTTAGAAGGTAAAGCACTGCGTGGACTTTTTATTATTGACGATTGTGGTTTCATACAACATTCTGTTATAAATAATTTAGATGTAGGAAGAAGTATAAATGAAACAATTCGAGTATTGCAAGCTGTTCAGTATGTTAAAAGTAATCCTGATGAAGTTTGCCCTGCTAATTGGCAGCCTGGTGATTCTACCATTAAAACTAATGTTAATTTATCAAAAGAATATTTTAGGTCAATCTAATATTTATTTTTAGTTATTGTAAACTAATAACATTTTAACTAGTATATAACTTGTATTAGAGATTAATATTTTTAGTCTTAGGAGATACAAATCTTTACAAATTCAGCCCAACAACTTAGTGAAGGAACAACTGAATCTCATGGTATTACTGAAAATATAAGTTTTATAAAATTTTTTTTATGAGGTTTAGTCTATAAAGATTCTTGTTGAAAACTAGTATCTGATTTATATTTTATCTATGAAGCTATGTAAGAACAGATAGACCAAAATAAAAACCATATTGTTGTTAATGCAATTTATTTTCCTCAATTATATCGTAAAATAACCTTAATGAAAAATTTAAATTATTATTATGGTGATAATTGGTTAACGAAAATAAAACCTTTTTCTGCTACGCAATCTTATATTACTAGACTTAGTTAAGTTAGCTATAATGCTCTAGATCTTTTGATTGCTTACCTATATACAATATATATCGGTGATTTACCTGGTGGTCAAATCTTAAAAAAAATAGCTAAAAATGCAATGTGACTTTCTGAAAATTGAGGTACAGCCTTTTATGACTTTAATCTAATTCAGGATGAAGTTAAGTTTGCAAATATATGCAGAGATTCTTTGAATATTCTTTCATTGACTAGGAATCAAATTATCTCAGAGGCAAATAATGCTTTCAATCTTAATATGAAAATATTTCAGGCGTTGAATTGTAATAATATTAAGATTATGCTTCTTTTGTTTTCTATTAATAATTGTTTTAATCAGCTCGCTTAATATTTAATATATTATCATTTTATATGTATAAATTAAAAACCAATAAATCTGTTGATAAACGTTTTAAATTAACTTCTAGATCGAAGTTACTAAAGCATAGTGCTGGAAAGAGTCATCTATTGCAAAAAAAAAGTAGTGATAGAAAGCGTAAGCTAAGAAAAACGAATTTAGTAAATTATTGTGATCAGTCTAACTTTATTAATAGTTTGCCTTACATAAAATAATTTAAACATATAAAAAATTTATGACAAGAATTAAACGAGGTAACGTTGCACGCAAAAGAAGAAAAAAAGTACTAAAGTTAGCAAAAGGCTTTAGAGGTTCCCATTCTAAACTGTTTAGAACTGCTAAGCAACAAGTTTTAAAATCTTTGAAATATTCTTATATTGGCAGAAAACATAAGAAACGCAATTATCGCCGTCTTTGGATTGTTAGGATTAATGCAGCTACTAGGCAATTTAGTATTAGTTACAGTCAATTTATTTATTTACTCAAGAAAAAAAATATTGCAGTTAATCGCAAAATTTTGTCTCAGTTAGCATTAATTGATAAATCTGCTTTTAAATATCTTGTTGAATCTATTAAATAAGGTATGCTGCATCTTAGCTAAATCTATTTAAGATATAGAAGCAAAGTAGTAGTAGATCTTTTTTGTTTTTATTTTTAAGATTTTCTTTTTCTACTATATGTATTGCTAATTGAATATTTTCTATAGCCATGTCTTTTGCTTTTTGAATAGAATTTGTTTTCTTAATTGATGTAATTGTTTCATTAATACTCTCTTCAAATTGAAATTCTTTATCTATAAGTTGATAAAGATTTTCTTTTTTATTTAAAGCAAAGATTAATGAAGCAGTTAAATTGCCATTTTTTAAATCAATTCCCGCTGGCTTTCCTAATTCTTTAGATGTACTAATTATATCTAATATATCATCTATTATCTGAAAAGCTAAACCTATGTGCTTTCCGTATAGATAAAAATTATTTTGATTTACCATCGTATTACAATTTAGTGCTATTGTAGCTTTACAGCTACATGCCATTAATGATGCTGTTTTGTAGAATGATTTTTCTATATATTCTTCTATAGAAATATTGTTATTGAAAGATTTATTTCCTTGTTTTATTTCTCCTTCTGCAAAATCTATAATAATTTTAGATATGATTTTTACTACTTCTAGATTATTTAAATTAGCTAAGTACCATGATGACTGTGCAAATAAAAAATCTCCCGCTAATACTGCAATTTTATTATTAAACATATTGTGCACGGTATTTGTTCCCCTTCTAGTATCACAGTTATCTATTATATCATCATGCACTAAGCTTGCGGTATGTATAATTTCTGTAATTTCTGCTAGTCTTTTTTGTTCTATTGATATAATATTGTTGCTAGAAGTTGATTTTGCTACATTAAGCAAAATTATCGGTCTAATCCTTTTACCTCCTGCTTTAAAAAGTTGTTCTGCAGCTGAGTACAATATAGGATTTTCTGCAGCAATCATTTTGTACAAGTTGTTATTAAGATTTTGAAATTCATATTCAATTGATTCGACAGGTAATTTAATAATTTTATTCATTATATTTTTTATACAGCGTATTTATTTTATAATATTTCATATTATAGTTGAGAAGTAATAAACATATATTATTATATTACCTGTGATATGATCTAATACTTTACATAACAAAGTTATATATATTAATGTTTTAGGAGATGTACTTATAAAGATGTGTAAAGAAAAAAATAAAACAATTTTGCCATTAACCTTTTTTCCTAAAAAATATGATGATAAATGTTTAGTTTCTACAGATATTCTTTTGTCCTTGTATGAAGATATGTTGCTTGGACGTAGCTTCGAAGATATGTGTGCACAAATGTATTATCGTGGTAAAATGTTTGGCTTTGTTCATCTTTATAATGGTCAAGAAGCAGTATCTACTGGTGTTATTAAGTTATTAAAAGACGAAGATTATGTTTGTAGTACCTATCGTGATCATGTACACGCTATTAGTAAAGGCGTTGAAACAAAACATATCATGTCTGAATTATTTGGCAAAGAAACTGGTTGTAGTAAAGGCCGTGGTGGATCTATGCATATATTTTCGTCTAAGCATAACTTTTTAGGTGGATTTGCGTTCATTGGAGAAGGTATACCTATAGCTATTGGTTCTTCATTTCAAAGTGTTTATAGAAAGGAAGTTTTTAATGATATAAAAGATTTAAATGTTACAGTTTGCTTTTTCGGAGATGGTACAACTAATAATGGTCAATTTTTTGAGTGCTTAAATATGGCTGTTCTTTGGAAATTACCTATTATTTTTGTTGTTGAAAATAATCAGTGGGCAATTGGGATGGCTCACCATCGTTCTACTTCTTTACCAGAAATACACAAAAAAGCACAAGTTTTTGGGCTACCTGGTTTTGAAGTTGATGGTATGGACGTTTTAGCTGTACGTCAAGTAGCCGAAAAAGCTATCATTCGTGCTAGATTAGGAAATGGACCTACTTTAATAGAAACCTTGACATATCGCTTTAGAGGTCATTCCTTAGCTGATCCTGATGAGTTAAGATCTCGTCAAGAGAAAAATGCTTGGCTTGTCCGCGATCCAATAAAAAATATAAAACAATATATAATTAATTCTTCTTTAGTTAGTTCTGATGTTCTAAAAAATATTGAAATTAAAGTTAAAAAAAACATAGAAAATTCTGTGAATTTTGCTTTATCTAGTCCTGAACCAGATGTTAAAGAATTAAAAAAATATTTGTTTGCAGAAGATTAACGTTTTTTGTTCTTAGTTTAATAAATTAATAAAATAAATAAACAAAATCATGAATAAGATTTTTTTGTTTGATGCTTTACGTGAAGCTACTGATGAAGAAATGCAAAAAGATAAATCTGTTTTTGTACTTGGAGAAGATGTTGGACATTATGGTGGATCTTACAAAGTCACTAAAGATTTACACGTCAAGTATGGTGACCTTCGCGTATTAGATACACCAATTGCTGAAAATAGTTTCATGGGTATGGCTATCGGTGCTGCTATGACAGGCTTGCGTCCTGTTGTTGAAGGCATGAATATGAGTTTTTTGCTTCTGGCGTTTAACCAAATTTCTAATAATGCTGGAATGTTATCTTATACTTCTGGAGGCAATTTTACAATTCCTTTAGTTATCCGTGGTCCTGGTGGCGTTGGCAAACAATTAGGTGCTGAACATTCTCAAAGGCTTGAAGCTTATTTTCAGGCTATACCTGGTTTAAAAATTGTAGCTTGTTCTACACCTTATAATGCAAAAGGTTTACTTAAGTCAGCTATACGCGATAACAATCCTGTAATACTTTTTGAACATGTTTTACTTTATAATCTAAAAGATTATGTGCCATCTGAAGAGTATTTTATTCCATTAGATAAAGCTGAATTAGTTAAGGAAGGTAATGACGTAACTATCGTGACTTATTCAAGAATGCGTCATCATGTAATGCAAGCTATTGATATTCTTTTACAAGATGATCTATGTAATCCTGAAGTCATTGATCTTATTTCATTAAAGCCAATAGACATTAATACTATTTCAAAATCTCTCGAAAAAACTCATAAATTGATTATTGTTGAAGAATGTATGAAAACAGGCGGTATTGCTGCTGAAATCATTGCTCAGATTAACGATAACCATTTTGATCTATTAGATGCTCCAATTATTCGTTTATCTTCCCAAGATATACCAACACCTTATAATGGCTCTTTAGAAAAGGCTACTGTTATCCAGCCTCAACAAATTGTTGAAGCTGTGAAAAATATACTTTCTTAATATTTTCAATATAAAGCTAACATCTGTTGTAGTTTTATATTAAAAATTCATTTCTGCTGCTTGAACTTTTTCCCATTGTTTTTTCTTCAAAACAAAGAAAATTTGTGCAAGTGTGACAGTCATAAAAAAGATAATCATATTCTTAATTCTAGTTGGATTTTGTAATACGATCTCAGCTTCATTTTGACCAAATCCACCAGCATTAGGATCAGCAGTTATATTCTGTCCAGCTATAATTTTACTTCCTTTGCTCACAATTATTTTTAAGCCTTTTGGTATTTCTTCCCTAATTACTTCACCATCTATTTTTTCTATTCCTATTATAAATCCTCCTTTGGGATTTTCTTCTATCGTTTTTAGTATTCCGTTACTATTTGTACTAAACGTATTATTATTTGATTTATCTCCAGTAGGATAAATTTGTCCTCGTCCTCTATTACCTCCAACATATATTGGATATTTCAAAAAAAATGTATCTTTGTCCTTACTTGGATCAGGTGATAGTATAGGAAAAGTGATTTCTTGGTTCTTTGGCCCACCAATTGGTCCAACAACTAAAATATTGTTTTGTAATGAGCTGTAATTTTGTATGTAAAGATTTTTTGTTTTATCTTTCATTTCTTGACTCATTAAATTTTTAGGTGCTAATTTAAATCCTTCGGGTAGTATTAATACAGCTCCTGTATTTAAATCTCCTTCCAAACCATTACCTAATAATTGTTTTGCTTCGTAGTTATAAGGAATATATACTTTAGTCTCAAATACTGTATTTGGTAAAATAGATTTTGGTACTTGTATAGAAACTGGTTTTTGTGCAAGATGGCAATTAGCACATACAATTCTTCCTGTAGCTTCTCTAGGATTTTCGTATCCTTGTTGAGCATAAATAGGAAAACTATTTACCATACTTATTTGTAAATTACTAATAGCTACTATACTTAATATTAATACCATAACTTTCTTTACGTAAAATATTTCTTTATCTTTTGTCATATTTTCTTATAAATATAATTAGTGTTTTTTATTTATAATAACATTTTATATTTATTCTTGAAAATAAAAACATAAATATCTATTTTAAGTTTTTATCTTTTTGATGTTTCTATTGTTTTTAGAATAAAAATACCGCTAAAATATAATACTAAAATTGTCGTTGTCATGAATAATTGTGTTATTGGATCAGTTGAAGGTGTTATTATTGCGCTAAAAATAGTTGATATGAATGCTATATACTTCCAATTTTTTATCATTTGTTTCCAATTTAATACATTTGTAACTCCTAGTATTATTTGTAATATTGGTAATTGAAAACAGAATCCTGTTGTGAGTATCGTGAAAGATATAAAATTAAAATATTCATTAAATGACCATACAGGTTCTATAACTTCAGATCCATATTTAATGAAAAAACTTAATGTAATTGGAATCAGTGTTTTATAAGAAAATATTGTGCCAAATAAAAAAAGGCAAAGTGAAGATATAGATATTCGTGTTAAGTACTTATTTTCATTATGAGTTAATCCAGGTGATGTAAACTGTATTATCTGATACAGAATAAAAGGACTGCTGGTGAAAATAGCTATGTAAGTGGCTATTTTTACAGAAACAAATAGATATTCTCCTGGTGCTAATTGTAAAAATTTTATACCTAAAGCCGGTTCTTTTAATATTATAGATATTTCTTTTACATAAATTAAACATATGCTTAATATTATAATAAAGATGAAAAGACTTAATATTACTCTATTTCTTAATTCCTTTATATGTTCAAGTAAGGGCATATATTTGTCTTCGTATTTATTACTTTCCATGTTTTAAATATTGAAAAATTTCTCTTTAATTCAAGCTAGTTTTTATATTAAATTATATTATAGTTGTTAATTTCATTTTTACATGAATCTTTGTAATTATAGAAAGCTTGAATATAATTGAAAATTTTTTATGTAGGGATTAAATATTTTATATGATTGTTAAAGCTAGTGGTGGTAGTACTTTAGTTAAACCCAAATTATATACAACAGCTTCTTTCTCAAGTATTTTACAAGCAGAACAGCAAGATAGATTTTTACAATTAAGTGAGTTAAGTCAGCTTGTCTCTTTCTTTATTTCTGGTAGTAGTCGCATTAAAATAGCTCAATTAATATCTGCCAATGCTGACTTTTTAGTTTCTCAAGCTGCAAATAAAATTTTTGTTGGTGGTTCTCCTTTATCTTACTTACAAAGACCTCAAGCCGCATTCTTAAGTGATTCTGTGAATTCACAAGATATGTTAGGTAATTCTTCAACTAAGTTTTTTGATAATATCTCCTCTTCATTATTTGATGCAAGTGAGTCATTGCCACCTGGCTTTAAGCCAATCAGTGTCGTGCGTTATGGTTCTGATCGTATGAAAAAGTCGTTACGTGATTTAGATTGGTTTCTAAGATATTTAACTTATTCTATAATCGCTGGAGATACTAATATACTTTCTGTGAATATAAGAGGCCTAAGGGAATTAATTGATAATGCTTGTTCAAGTGCCGCAGTACTAGTAGCACTTCGTGAAATGCGTAAAGCTTGTTTAAGTTTGTTTGAAGATAATGCTGATAACCAAAGATTAGTTGCAAAATACTTCAACACTTTAATTAATGAGTTTGAAGCATCTAAGTTAGGTGATAAAATTCGTAAGCGATCTTCTAAAGATTTGCAAGGACTGAGGCTTCCACAGATTTATAGTAAAGCTGGTACTTCTATTCAGCGTTTTGTAATGAAAACAAGTTTGTCTAATAATGAAAAACAATTAGTTATTAAAGCATGCTATAGACAAATTTTCCAGAGAGATATTGCAAAAGCTTATAATATAAATTTTGAATCTCTAGAGTCTCAAGTTATAACAGGTCAATTATCAATTAAAGAATTTATTAGATTCTTAGGAAAGTCAAATGTTTATTTAGACCAGTTTAACAAAAATTTTGTTAATACCAGGGTTATAGAGTTGTCATTCAGACACTTTCTTGGAAGAGGATTAAGCTCTTTAGAAGAATTTCAAAGATATTTTGGTATTATTTCAAAAGTAGGTTTGAATGGTTTAGTTGATAGTTTAGTTAATTCTCAAGAGTACTCTGATTATTTTGGTGAAGAAACAGTTCCATATCTAAGAGGTTTAGGTGAAGAGCCTCAAGAATCAAAAAATTGGGGTCCTCAGTTGAGATTATTTAATTACAGTAGTGCATGTAAAAAAATTCCTGATTTTTTAACTCTCTTTTTAGATTACAAATCTAAATTATCTAATCAGCATCCCTATGGACTAACTAATGACCCTTTACCAATACAATTTGGTGCTATTTTTCCAAAAAGTACTATAGACTTAAAGTCAAAATTTTTTTTTACAACACGTGATACCAGACGTATTTTAGTTAGATATGGTCCTGGAATATATAACCAAATAAGTAAACCTAATTCAAGAAATTTAAGGTTCCAGGTTATTGCTCCCCGTATCTTTAGTACCAAAGATGAAAAATTAAGTATTAGACAAATAACTTCAGCAATATATATAAGACTTTTTGGTAGGTTTGTATATTCAGAAGAAAAGCTATCTATTATGAAGTATGAAAAGCAATTCGAAAATAGAGCAATATCTACTCAAAATTTTATTAGATGTTTACTTAAGTCCTCTTTATTTAGATCATTATACTGGAATAATCTATATATTTGTAAAGCAATAGAGTATATACATATTAAAATAATTGGACGTCCTACTTATAGTAGACAAGAAATAAATAAATATTTTAACATTGTTTATCAAGCAGGTTATTATAGAATGATTGATTCCATTTTAGATAGTGTTGAGTATGTAGAATCATTTAGTGATTTTATTGTTCCTTATGAACGTTATGTAGTTCCGTCTGCAGTATCTTCTAGAGGAATTTCTCCAAAAATTAATAATGTTTTTCTGAAAAATTTGGATAATTATTCTATTAAGTTTAATTCTAGTCCTTTAAAACTTAATTTTATTAGTGTAAATAAGAAGATCGAACAAGGTGTTACTAAAAGAAGAGATCAAGATAAAAAGTTTATATTGTATAGTCATTCTAATAATATTGAAAAAAGGCAAATTCTAAGAGCAGTTTATAGACAGGTGTTTGAAAGAGATTTAAATACATTTACAATAGGTAATGAACTAGTTAAAATAGAAAATTCTTTTATTAATGGTGATTTAAATATTAAAAATTTAATTAAATACTTAGGTTTTTCTAATTTATATCGTAAAGAATTTTATGATTTATATCCTAATACTAAAGTTATAGAGTTAGGTACAAAACATTTTTTAGGCAGAGCCCCAAATAATCAAGCTGAAATTAGATACTATAACCAAATCTTAGCTTCTCGTGGTTTAAAATCATTTGTTTCAACTATTATAGAAAGTTCTGAATATAGTGTAATATTTGGTACTATGATTGTTCCCTATCGTCGTTTTCCAACTTTGCCAGCAGCTAATTTTTCCAATACGGAAAAATTATATAATTCTTTAACTAAACAAAGCGATATGATTATCATACCTAGTTTTTGATCAAAAACTCTGACTATGAATAATTAAAAGAAATAATTGTTTTAATTATTCAACTTTTTTCTTTTAGTACTTTATCTTAAAATATATTGAGTAATTATAGTATTCTTTATATTACAATAATTTTTTATTATTTTAATAGTGTACATTAATTTTGTGAATATGTTTAGATACATCTTTAGACGTGATTTAGATAAACTTGTTTAAGTATTCTGTATTGTTTGAGTATGAACCATTTAATTTATTTTTGTATATAAGGATTTCAAATAGTGAGTATTGTTACTAAGTCTATTGTAAATGCGGATGCGGAAGCTAGATATCTTAGTCCAGGAGAATTAGATCGAATAAAAAGTTTTGTTCTATCTGGTCAAAGACGTTTAAGAATAGCTCAAATACTAACAGATAATCGTGAGCTTATCGTAAAACAAGGTGGTCAACAGTTATTTCAAAAAAGAACCGATGTAGTTTCTCCTGGAGGCAATGCATATGGAGAAGAAATGACAGCTACTTGTTTAAGAGATTTAGATTATTATCTAAGACTAGTTACTTATGGTATTGTAGCTGGAGATGTTACCCCTATCGAAGAAATTGGTTTAGTCGGGGTAAAAGAAATGTACAATTCATTGGGTACACCTATTTCTGGTGTAGCTGAGGGTGTTCGTTGTATGAAAAATGTAGCTTGTTCTTTACTATCTGGTGAAGATTCAGCTGAAGCAGGTTTTTATTTTGATTATACTTTAGGTGCTATGCAATAACTTGTATAATTTATCAATTAACATTCTAAACAATATTTTATAACTAATAAGGTAATTTATTTTATGCAAGATGCAATTACTTCTGTAATTAACACAGCAGATGTCCAGGGTAAATATTTGGATGATAGTTCTCTAGACAAATTAAGAGGTTATTTTCAAACTGGCGAGTTGAGAGTGAGAGCTGCAGCTACTGTTGCTGCAAACGCAGCAACAATAATAAAAGAGTCTGTGGCCAAGGCCCTATTATACTCTGATATTACTAGGCCAGGTGGTAATATGTATACTACTAGAAGATATGCTGCATGTATCAGAGACTTAGATTATTATTTAAGATATTCAACTTATGGAATGTTGGCAGGCGATCCATCTATATTAGATGAAAGAGTCTTAAATGGTTTAAAGGAAACTTATAATTCGTTAGGAGTTCCTATTGGAGCTACTATACAAGCTATACAAGCAATGAAAGAAGTAACCTCGTCACTTATAGGTTCTGATGCCGGTAAAGAAATGGGTTTATACTTTGATTATATTTGTTCAGGACTAAGTTAATTTTTGCTTATTGAATTTTTTTAAAACCTGGAGTTAGTACTTCAGGTTTTAAATATTAATTACTATTTATTATAGCAGCTTGTAATCTTGCTTTTGCTTTCCTTAAAATTTGTGTCGCTTCTATTTTTTCTTTGCTTGTTTTAGCTTCTTCCAATACCTTTGTTGCCTCTTCTAATTTGATTTTTGTTTCATCTAAATTAATTTCGTTTATTTCTTCAGCTCCATTGACAAGTATCGTAATATCGTTATCTTTTATTTCTGCAAATCCACCTAGAAGTATAACTGGCTTCCATTCTTTTTTTACTCTTACACGCATTACTCCTATATCTAATGCTGTTAGTAAAGGGATATGTCCTGTTAATATTCCTAGTTGTCCTGTGCTACTTGGTAAAATGATTTCTTCAGCTTTTGCATCCCAAACTATTTTATCTGGTGCAATTATACGTATGTTTAGTGTCATGTGTTAAACAGTTGTTATTTTAAAGTTTCTGCTTTTTTGATAGCCTCTTCTATGTCACCAACTAAATAAAAAGATTGTTCAGGCAAATCATCTAATTCTCCTTCTAAAATCATTTGAAACCCTTTTATAGCTTCTTCTAGCGATACATATTTTCCTGGAGATCCTGTAAACACTTCTGCTACAAAAAATGGTTGAGATAAAAATCTTTCTATTTTTCTTGCTCTAGCTACTGTTAAACGATCATCTTCGGATAGTTCGTCTAAACCTAATATTGCTATAATGTCTTGTAATTCTTTATATCTTTGTAAAGTTGATTTAATTTGTTGTGCTGTTGAATAATGTTCTAACCCTACTATATCTGGTTGTAACATAGTTGAAGTAGATCCTAATGGATCTACAGCTGGATAAATACCTTTTGCAGCTAATCCTCTTGAAAGTACAGTCGTTGCATCTAAATGTGCAAATGTTGTTGCTGGTGCTGGATCAGTCAAGTCATCTGCTGGTACATAAACTGCTTGGATAGATGTAATTGACCCATCTTTTGTAGATGTAATACGTTCTTGTAAAGCACCCATTTCAGTTGCTAGAGTGGGCTGATAACCAACTGCTGAAGGCATACGTCCTAACAAAGCTGATACTTCTGATCCTGCTTGTACAAATCTAAATATATTATCAATAAATAAAAGAACATCTTGTTTATTGATATCTCTAAAGTATTCTGCCATAGTAAGTGCAGTTAAACCAACTCTCATTCTAGCTCCTGGTGGTTCATTCATTTGTCCATAAACCAGTGCAACTTTAGATTCTGTTAATTTTTCTGCATTAATTACCCTAGATTCTTTCATTTCTTCATAAAGATCATTTCCTTCTCTTGTTCTTTCCCCTACTCCTCCAAAAACTGAAACTCCCCCATGTGCTTTTGCTATGTTGTTGATTAGTTCCATAATTAAAACTGTTTTACCAACACCTGCTCCTCCGAACAGTCCTATTTTTCCTCCTCTTCTGTATGGAGCTAATAAATCAACTACTTTAATTCCTGTCTCAAAAATCGAAGGTTTAGTTTCAAGTTGCGTAAATGCTGGTGCTGATCTATGTATTGGTAGGCAGTCATCTGATTTTACTTCTCCTAGCTCATCTACTGGTTCGCCTAGGACATTAAAAATTCTCCCTAGTGTAGGTATACCGACTGGTACCGTTATTGGTTTTTCTGTATCTATTACTTTTAAACCTCTTTTTAATCCTTCGGTTGAACTCATCGCTACTGCTCTTACTTTGTTATCACCTAACAGTTGTTGTACTTCGCAGGTAATTGTTTCATTTTGTCCTTGTATTTTTAGTGCATTAAAAACCTTCGGTAATTTTCCGTTTGGAAATTCAATATCTAGAACGGGTCCAATAATTTGAGTGATTGATCCCTGAGTTAATGATTGAATCATAGAGTAATTATTATAACTTGTTATATGAATATTTGATCAATAAACAATGTTTCTATTTTTATTATTTTAGTTTATTAAGATTATATACTATAATACTATTAATTTTTAAATATATTATGGTTCTTCTTTTGTCTTATGTTTACGTCCTGTTGTCTTTAACCAATTTTGTGCTTCAATATAGTTATTGGGAGCTAATATAATTGCCTGTTTCCAGTATTGTGCAGCTTTACTAAACATTTTTTTTGATATTTTGATTTTGTTATTTTCTATTGCTTTAGTGCCCTGATAATGATATATGACAGCTATGTTATTTAGTGCTTGTGGCAAGTTATTGTTTAATTCTAAAGCTTGATGATAGTATTCTAAAGCCTTAGCATGTTCTCCATTACTACCGTATATAAGGCCCACGTTATACAGTATATACGATCTATCATATGGATCTTCTTCTAATTGTAATGCTTCATAGTAATTTTCTAATGCTTCTGCATATTCTCCCTCTGATTGTGCTGACATTCCATCTCTATAGTAATAAAATGCTGTTTTTTCTTCTTTGCTAGTGGGTAAAACTTTAAGTACAATATCTGCTAATATAGTAAAAGTTTTATCAATAAAGTTATCATTTTTTTGTAATCTAGGCATTATTAGTTTATTTAATGTTTATATTCTATATTTTAGCTAGTAATGTACTATTATTTTATAATCTCTGAAATTTTATCATTTATTTAACCAATGGATATGTTAATTTTAATTCCTAACTCTCATAAGTATATAGATTTATTTGCTCGTTTTAGCCATATTGAATACTCTGAACAAACTTTAGTATTGACAAGTCCTAAAACATTGAAAAACTTAGGTTCTCATTCACATTTTTCGATTAATGTTGAAGAAATCATTAATAATCACAATACTAAAGTTGTAATTCCAGTTAAGCCTGATAAAAAAAATAATTCCTCTATTCTGTCTGAAGAGAAAGTTTTAAGTAAGCCTAAGAAAAATAAAAGTAGATCAAGTAAAAATAAGCATAAAAGTGATAATCATGATGTAAATAAAATAGTTAACTCTGAAGAGTATGCATTTAGTCAAACTGGTTCAAAATTACGTAAATCTTTTGTGAAAAGCAAAAAAAATAAAATAAAGAGTCAAAATCCCTATAATTCTACTAACTTGAATAATTTTAATGAGCAAATAAGTTTAGGTAATGAAAAAAAAGATAATATCTCAAAAGACATATTTTTAGATAAAGTTTTATCTATCAAAGAACTTTCTATAATTACTGATGTGCCTGAAGCTGCAATAATAACCCATCTCTTCTTAAACCGAGGTGTTTCAGCTACGGTAAACGAAATTTTAGATTTTGAAATATGTATTGATATGTTAAATTATTATGGTTTTAATCCACTTAAATCAAATAAGAGCCAAATAAACCTTGATAAATATCAACCAAAGTATAATACTTTTTCTAATCTTATTGAAAGACCTCCTATTGTAACTATATTAGGTCATGTAGATCATGGAAAAACAACTTTGTTGGATGCCATACTAAATACTAATGTAGTAAATAAGGAGCATGGTAGTATAACTCAATCGATTTATGGTTATGAAATTAATTATATGTATAAATCTCAAAGATATGATTTGACATTTTTAGATACTCCTGGCCATGAGTCTTTCCAGACAATGCGTTTAAGAGGTGCTAAAATCACAGATATTATATTGTTAGTTGTAGCAATTGACGATGGCTTAAAACCACAAACGATAGAATCGATTAATTACATAAATCAAATGTCTTTATCTTGTATAGTAGTAATTACTAAATGTGATAAGTCTATAAATAATTTAGATAAAATTAAAGGTGATTTGGCTAAATATAATTTGTTATGTCAAGAATTGGGCGGTAATACTCTTTTAGTTCAGGTAAGTGCAATAAATCGAAATAATATTGATAATCTATTATTAAGTATCTGCTCATTAGCGAAGTCTAAAAATCTGTCTGCTGATCCTCAACAACTTGCTTCGGGTACAATAATGGATACTATATTAGATCAAAAACAAGGACCTATTACGACAGTAGTTATCCAAAATGGCACATTAAAAGTTGGTGATATCGTAGTATCTGATAGTTTATTGGGAAGGATAAAAAGCATTATTACATCCTCTAATTTTAAAGTTAACTCTAGAGGCCCTTCTTCTGTCGTAAATGTTTTATGTTTTTCATCTATACCAAAAGCTGGTTCCTACTTTTATTGTTTTAATAATGAAAAAGAAGGCAAAAAATATATTGCGAATTTTTTTAATTCCTTAAAATCAGATGGAATAGTACATTCTTTAAATTCTAGAATTAGTTTTGATAATAAAATAGCTCGAAAACAGTTAAAGTTAATCATTAAAGCTGATACTCAAGGTTCGTTAGAAGCAATATTTAACTTATTTTCCACTATTCCTCAATCAAAGGTTCAAATTAATGTTATTGCTGCTAGTTGCGGTAATATCACAAATAGCGATATTAGCTTTTCTATTACTAGCCAATCACCCATTTTGACTTTTAATGTTATGTTATTGCCTCAAATTAATAACTTAATTAAAAAGTACCAAATTAATTTCAAAATGTTTCGTGTTATTTACGGTCTTTTAGAATACGTACGACAACTAATGCTAGATATTGTTGAGCCAGAGTATAATAATCTTTTAAGTGGTAATGCTGTAGTACAAACTGTATTTAAAACAAATAAAGGATTTGCCGCTGGTTGTATTGTGAGTAATGGTAAGATTAACGTAAAGTCTTACATTAACGTATATCGTAATAATTTAAGTGTTTATACAGGTATTATAACTTCTCTTAAATATATGAAGAATGATGTTGAAGAAGTGTTATCTCCAAGTGAATGTGGCTTAATGTCAGATTTTCAAGATTGGCAAAAATCCGACTTGATAGAAGTATACGATATTATTCCTAAAGAAAAAACTCTTTGATTAGTACTATTTCTTTCTTTTGAGATATTAATCTTTTTTTAGGAATGGTATTAGAGATAATACTCTAGCCCTTTTTATAGATTTAGTAACTTTTTTTTGTTGTTTTGCATTTAGTCCTGTAAAGCGGCGTGACATTATTTTACCTTGATCATTTATGAATTTTCTCAATAAATCTATATCTTTGTAATCTATGGTGTTTTTAGTTATATCTTTAAGGCTATTTTTTTTATACATTTGTGTAATTATTTAATTTCTTTAAATAAACTATGTTTTTTACAGTAAGAACAGAACTTATTTATTTCTAATCTATTAGGAGTATTTTTTTTGTTCTTACAAGTACTGTAGCGCATAATTCCCTTCTTTCTTTTACTTTGTGTTTTCTTGTTTCTGCATTCGCATTCTAAAGTTATAACCACTCTAGATGTTTTACTTTTTGCCATATAATTTATCCTAGAATTTTCTACAATTTCATATGATATTATTACATGTAGTATTTATTTTATCAAGTTTTCAATACTAATTGTATATATTTTTTGTATAATGTATAATACTGAGAGCCTTAACCGTTTCGTACCTGAATAAAAATAAAATATCAACCTAGCTTTTTAATATGCCTCAAACTAAATCTCACATTAAAAATACTAAAACAATATTGAGAAATCGAAATATTAATAAAAGATATAAATTAGCTATTAAGCAAGCAATTAAAAAATATCTATTTAGTATCAAAAAAACAGCTACTAATGAAAATATAGACAAAAAATATTACAGTTTATGTCAAGAAAATTTAGCTTTAGTATATAAGTATGTAGATAAAGCAGTAAATAAAAATGTTTTACACAAAAATACTGCTTCACGTAAGAAAGCAAGACTATCAAAATTATTGAGTTAGTTAGTTTGATAGAACTACCTATGTTATATCTAGAACTTTTTTAATGTTGTACCAAAAGATTTTATAAATTTAATTTTTCCGAATAAAAAAATAGATGATGATGTTTACTTTTTTATTTGTTGTTTTTTAATTATTCTTTGTTTTATTATATTTGTGGAGTTTTCTATGTTGAGGAAAAAAATTTCCGTATCTATAATACCTGATTTAGCGGAAATACAAATAAAAAGTTTTAGGCTTTTTCTAGATAAAGGTTTAGTAGAGGTTTTAAATTCTTTTCCTGTTATTACTGATCCTACAGGTAAACTAGAACTGAAATTCTTTGGTCACAATTATAAATTGAAGTTCCCACGTTATAGTGTACGTAAGGCTAAGAGTCGTGATAAAACATACAGCGTACAAATTTATATTCCCTCTAAATTAACTAGGAAAGATACAGAACTTGTTAAAAAGCAAGAAAACTTTAATCAGAATTATTCTTCGGTTCAAATAGATAAACACAAAAAATATAGGAAGAGGCAAGTGTTTATAGGTGATATACCTTTGATGACAAATAGAGGTACTTTTATTATTTCTGGTACAGAGAGAGTTATAATCAATCAAATAGTTAGAAGCCCTGGTATATACTATAAAAAAGAGTTGGATAAAAATAATAAGTACATTTATAGTGCTAGTTTAATATCAAATCGTGGTTCATGGTTGAAATTTGAGATAGACTCTAAAGACCAAATTTGGGTAAAAATTGATAAAACTCATAAAGTCAATGCTTATGTTTTTCTTAGAGCAATTGGTTTAACCAACAAAGAAATAGAATCTCGTTTAAATAAATATGACTTCATATTAACAGGTTCTTCTAATTATGAGCAAAAAGAACTTTATAAAGAAGTTGGTAAATCTTCAGTACAAGATATTACTGATGAAGAATCTGTGTTAATAGTCTATAGTAAACTTAGACCTAATGAACCTTCCACTTTGATAATAGCTAAACAAATGTTATATTCTCGTTTCTTTGATCCTCGTAGATACGATTTAGGTGAAGTCGGTAGATATAAAATTAACCAAAAGTTAAACTTGAGAATACCTAAAAATTTCAGGGTTTTATCTCCACAAGATATTATTGTTGCTATTGATTACTTAATTAATATTAAAGATCAAAATATTGGTACTTTTGATGATATTGATCATTTAGGTAATCGTAGAGTTAGATCAGTAGGAGAATTACTGCAAAATCAAATTCGTATAGGTATTACTCGTTTAGAAAGGATTATTCGTGAGAGAATGATGATATGTGATTTAGATTCACTTAGTTTATCAAATTTAGTGAATCCAAAACCATTAGTTGCCTCCATTAGAGAATTTTTTGGTTCAAGCCAATTGTCACAATTTATGGACCAAACTAATCCGCTATCTGAATTAACACATAAAAGAAGAATAAGTGCTTTAGGACCTGGAGGTCTTAATAAAGATCGTGCAGGATTTGCTGTTCGAGACTTACATCCTAGTCATTATGGTCGAATATGTCCTATAGAAACTCCTGAAGGACCCAATGCTGGTCTAATAGGTTCTCTAAGTATTTATGCTAAAATAAATAAATATGGCTTTATTGAAACACCATGCTATTCGGTTGATAATTCTAAAGTTCTAAGTTCAGAAACTGTATACTACTTTACTGCTGATCAAGAAGATGAATTAAAAATAGCACCTGCAGATATAGTATTATCTAGTGATATGCGTATAAGAAATCAAGATATACCTGTAAGATATAGACAGGAATTTACTACTTCTATTGCTAAAAGTGTAGATTATGTTACTGTTTCACCTATACAGGTAATATCTGCTGCAACTTCGTTAATACCTTTTTTAGAGCATGATGATGCTAATAGAGCTTTAATGGGATCTAATATGCAAAGACAAGCTGTTCCCTTATTGTATCCAGAGAAGCCTATTGTAGGTACTGGCTTGGAATCGAAAATTGCCAGAGATTCTGGTATTGTTGTAGTAAGTAAAGTAGATGGTTTTGTCAATTATGTTTCTGGTACTAAAATTGGTATTCAAGATACTTATGGTAAAATAATTCACTATCGCTTAAAAAAATTTTATCGTTCAAACCAAGATACATGTATTAATCAAAGACCTATTATTTGGCCGGGTGAGAAAGTTATTAAAGGACAAATAATTGCAGATGGTGCATCAACAGAGGCTGGAGAAATAGCTTTAGGACAAAATATAATAGTTGCATATATGCCTTGGGAAGGATATAACTATGAAGATGCTTTTTTGATTAGTGAGAGATTGGTTTACGATGATTTATATACCTCAATTCATATTGAGAGATATGAAATTGAGTGTAGACAAACTAAATTAGGTGCAGAAGAAATTACGCGTTATATTCCAAATGTAAGTGATAATTATATATCTTTATTAGATAAGAACGGAATAATAGTCATTGGATCTTGGGTTGATTCAGGAGACATCTTAGTGGGTAAAATTACACCTAAAGGAGAATCAGATCAATTACCTGAAGGTAAGTTATTAAGAGCAATATTTGGAGAGAAATCCAGAGATGTAAAAGATACATCACTAAGATTGCCAAATGCTGCTAAGGGAAGAGTAGTAAATGTAAAAGTCTTCAAGAGGCAAAATGGTGATGATTTACCTCCAGGCACTAATATGATTATTAGAGTTTATGTTGCTCAAAAACGCAAAATTCAAGTTGGTGATAAAATGGCCGGTAGGCACGGGAATAAAGGAATTATTTCTAGAATTTTACCGAGACAAGATATGCCATTTCTACCAGATGGTACTCCTGTAGATATTGTTTTGAATCCACTTGGCGTACCTTCTCGTATGAACGTTGGTCAGTTATTTGAGTGTTTACTTGGTTTAGCTGGTGATTATTTAAATAAAAGATTTAAAATTGTTCCTTTTGATGAAATGTATGGTCAAGAAGCTTCTAGAGCTCTGGTTAATAATAAACTAAAATATGCTAGCTTAACTAAGTCAAAATCATGGCTATTTAATAGAAAATATCCAGGTAAAATTATCTTATTTGATGGTCGTACTGGAGAGACATTTGATAATCCTGTAACAGTTGGTAAAGCTTACATGTTGAAATTAGTGCATTTAGTGGATGACAAAATTCACGCACGCTCTACAGGTCCTTATTCTTTGGTAACTCAACAACCTCTAGGTGGTCGTGCACAACATGGTGGTCAAAGATTAGGAGAAATGGAAGTTTGGGCTTTAGAAGCTTTTGGTGCAGCTTATACTTTACAAGAACTATTAACTGTAAAATCTGATGACATGCAAGGACGAAATGAAGCATTAAATGCTATTGTCAAAGGTAAACCGATTCCAAAACCTGGCACTCCTGAATCATTTAAGGTACTTATCCGAGAGTTACAATCTCTAGGTTTAGATATTTCTATTCATAAAATAGATTTTAGTGAAAATGACGAAGATAGTGATACAGATCAACACATAGTGAACAATTCTCTTTTAGTAAAAGATGTTTTCTTACATTAAGGAAATCAATAAATGGCTCATCTTGAAAATTATTTTGACTATATTAAAATTGGTCTTGCATCACCTGATAAAATAAGATCTTGGGGAGAAAGAATCTTACCTAATGGGCAAGTAGTTGGTGAAGTTACTAAACCTGAAACAATTAATTACAGAACTTTAAAACCTGAAATGGATGGATTGTTTTGCGAACGTATATTTGGACCTGTTAAAGACTGGGAGTGTCATTGTGGTAAATATAAAAGATTTCGTTACAAAGGAATTGTATGCGAAAGATGTGGAGTAGAAATAACTGAATCTAAAGTTAGACGTAATCGTATGGCTTACATTGAATTGGCTGCCCCTGTAACACACGTTTGGTACTTGAAAGGAAGTACTAGTTATATTGCCTTAGCACTAGATTTTACTGTTAAAGATGTAGAAAAAATTGTCTATTTTCACTCTTATGTTGTCATTAAACCTGGAAGTAGTCATAAGTTACGCTATAAACAATTGTTAGAAGGATATGAATGGAGATCTTTAGAAGATGACCTTTATTCTGTTTCTAATGGTTCTTCTGATATTGAAGTTGGTATAGGTGCTGAGGCTATCTATAAGCTTCTAAAAGATATTGATTTATGTATGACCGTACTTTTGTTAAGAGAAGAATCTTTAACACCTCCGGCAGTGCAAAAAAAGTCCTCTGCAAAATTTAATAAAAAAATGAAAAGACTACGGTTATTAGAAAATTTCATGGCTACAGGCGCTAGCTTAGCATGGATGATTTTTTTTGTTATACCTGTAATTCCACCAGATTTGCGACCCATGGTACAATTAGATGGTGGAAGGTTTGCAACAGCTGATTTAAATGAATTTTATCGAAGAATTATAAACCGTAACAATCGATTATCTCGTTTAAAAGCTATTTTAGCACCTGAAATTATTATTAGAAATGAAAAGAGAATGTTACAGGAAGCTGTGGATTCTTTAATGGATAATGGTAGACGTGGTAGGACTGTTGTTGGTTCTAATAATAGACCACTAAAATCTCTTTCTGATATTATTGAAGGAAAACAAGGAAGGTTTAGACAGAATCTTTTAGGTAAAAGAGTTGATTATTCTGGAAGATCAGTAATAGTTGTTGGTCCTAATCTAAAGCTACATCAATGTGGTATTCCAAAAGAGATGGCATTAGAATTATTTCAGCCATTTGTTATACATAGATTAATTTTACAAGGTTTAGTAAATAACATTAAAGCTGCAAAAAAATTAATACAAAAAAATGATTTGATTGTTTGGAATGTACTAGAAGAAGTAATCTATGGACATCCAGTATTACTTAATAGAGCTCCAACATTACACCGTTTAGGCATACAAGCTTTTGAACCTATCTTAGTTGATGGTCGAGCTATTAAACTACACCCATTAGTCTGTCCTGCATTTAATGCTGATTTTGATGGTGACCAAATGGCTGTACATATACCACTATCTTTAGAGGCACAGGCGGAAGCCAGGTTGCTTATGTTAGCACCTCATAATTTTCTATCGCCAGCTACAGGTTCACCTATTCTAATGCCAAGTCAAGATATGGTCTTAGGTTGTTATTATTTAACTACAAGTAACCCTGCTTCTAATCGAGGAAATAATCATTTTTTCTCTAGTTTAGACGATGCTGTTATAGCTTACAATAATACTCAAATAGATCTACACTCATTTATTTGGGTGCGCTTTAACCGTCCAATAGATCTTGATAAAAAAATAGAAAAAAGTAGAGTACTTGATTCGGATAACAACACATTAATTTACTATGAAAATTTAGTTATAAAACTAGATAACAAAAAAAAACAATTAGTTAAATATATAAGAACAACAGTAGGCCGTATTTTGTTTAACAACGTAATTGAAGATTCTCTAGTTATGTAGTAATAAATTTAAATACTGAAATAGGAATACATTAAAAATGAAAAAGCATTTATCAAAAATTTATTTTTTTAATAAAGTTATTGATAAATCTGAACTTAAGTACTTAATTACTTGGGCTTTCAGAAATTATGGGATAGCTAGAGCAGCTAATATGGCTGATAGTTTAAAAGATTTAGGTTTCTATTATGCGACTAAAGCAGGTATTTCTTTAAGCTTAGAAGATTTACGTATACCCCCTACCAAACAAAAGTTACTAGAGGTTACTTTTGAGTCTATTCAAAATACTGATAAACGTTATAAGAGAGGAGAGATTACAGCTGTTGAAAGGTTTCAAAAAGTTATTGACACATGGAATGATGCAAGTGATACATTAAAACAAGACATTATTGAGTATTTTAAGCAAACCGATCCTTTGAATTCAATATATATGATGGCTTTTTCTGGTGCTAGAGCTAATATTTCACAAGTAAAACAGTTAGTTGGTATGAGAGGTTTAATGGCTGATCCTCAGGGTCAAATTATTGATCTTCCTATATTTCATAATTTTAGAGAAGGTTTGACTATTACTGATTATTTTATTTCTTCTTATGGCGCTAGAAAAGGTCTAGTAGACACTGCTCTTAGAACAGCAGATTCCGGATATTTAACTCGTCGTTTAGTTGATGTTGCTCAGGATGTTATTGTTCGTGAGTATGACTGCCATACTTCTAAAGGTGTTTTGATTGAAGAAATGGTAGATAATCAAAAAATCTTAATATCATTAAATCAATCTTTATTAGGAAGAGTTTTGTCTGAAGATCTAATTGATTTAAATTCTAACGATATAATAGCTAAAGCAAAAGATCATATAGACAACAAATTATTAGAGAAAATTGAAAAATTGGAACTTACCAATGTACTAGTAAAATCCCCTTTAACGTGCTCATCCGTTAGGTCTATATGTCAGTTATGTTATGGTTGGAATTTGGCCCATGGTAAAATAGTTGATTTAGGTGAAGCAATTGGAATTATTTCGGCTCAGTCGATAGGCGAACCAGGAACTCAATTAACTATGCGTACTTTTCATACAGGAGGAGTATTTACTGGAGAACTATCACGTAATCTAATTTCTGATGTAGCAGGTAAAGTGTTATATCCTAATAATATTAATTTAGTACCTTCACGGAATAGGTATGGTGATAATGTTCAGCGAGTTGATAATGATTCTTTCATAAATATTTCATTAAAAGATGGTGAAAATAAAACATTTTTTTTATTAAAAAATTCATTACTTTCAGTTCGAGATTCTCAAGAGATAAAACACGGGCAAGTTATTTGTGAATATCCAACGGAGAATAATCTGTCAACTGAAAAAGCACAAAAATCAGTAGTTGCTGATTTTTCTGGTAGTATACATATTAATAACCTAAATAATAGTAGTAATCTGATCTTAAATTCTATGACTAGCAGAATAGTTTGGGTATTATCGGGAGAAGTGTATAGCTTACCTAAATTATCTACTCTATTAATATATAAAGATCAATTGATAAAAAAAGACTATTTAATTGCTCGAACAAATTTACGCAATGAAATAGAAGGTAAAATACATATTATTAGAGATAAGTTTCCTACACCTAAAATATTGTTAATTACTTCTTCAAAAACGTATATCACTGCTAAAGTTTTTTCTGAAATTGTAAATGACTATAAGAAATACTTTTTGCAAACTGAAAATAATGCTAAGTTTCTTTTGAAATCCTATCCTAACAAAAAAATTACTAACTATCAAATTATCGGAGATTTAATTTCTAATGCTTATAAAACTAAGACAGGTGGTATAATAAAATACCTTGACTTATCAGTTGTTAAAATATCAGATCATGATTTTTATGATATTAATAAGTCTGGTTATATTTTATGGATTCCAGAAGAAACACATATTGTCAATAAAGATATCTCGCTGCTTCTAGTCAAAAATTTAAGTTTTATTGAAGTTGGCACAGAAATTATACAAAATATATTTGCTAATAACACAGGATTTTTAGAAATAAGTGAAAAAGATGGTATTATTAGGGAAATTGTAATTAAGCCGGGCAAATTAGTTCGGCTAAAGACAAATGAAATTAAACTAGAAAAATATAGGGGTTTTTTAAGACCTGGAGAAATACTATTTAATAATATTACGACTGATAAACTAGTTTATTGGGAATATATTAAAATTCTCGATCTTGACTTTATTTTGTTAAGACCTGTTGTTATTTATGCATTACAAAATAAATATTTATCTCTACCATTTTCAGATTTTTCCTTCTCTACTGATTTTATTAATCTAAAAATGGTACGGAGAACATTTTTTAGAGATGGTGAAAGAATTAAGTCAGTTTTTGGTGTTAATTTAGTATTTACTCATTTAATTGTTGAATTCAAAGAAAGCTTGAAAAATATTAAATGTTATATGCAATTTCAGCCTGTCGATAGCAACCCACATACTTCAACATTCTTTATAAGGTTTATTACGGCTGATTTTTTAGCAATTAAAGGTTCTTCTTTTAGTAAAAATCATGGCCTGTATTCAAAAACATCTATTTTAGTTAATCATGGTGCACATGTAAAAGCAAATTCTATAATTTCCCAAACTGATATATTTTCTGGGATAACTGGTAGGATAGGTTATATAGAAAAAACTAATAATCTTAATTGTAGAATAATGATTATTGGTGAATCTAATATTGTAAATATAAAGTTAACAAAAAATGACTTTTTAAAAGTTAATCTTAATACTTACGTTTACTCTGGAGATGAGATTGCCAGCGGAATTATTTCTAGTGTTTCAGGTCTTATTATATCGATAAATAAAAATAATGTTGGAATTAGGGTTGGCCAGCCATATCTGATTTCTACTGGTTCTCTAGTTCATGTAACTGATGCAAGTTTAATACAGAAAGGTGAAAATATAGCTACATTAATATTTGACCGTTTTAAAACAGGTGATATTGTACAAGGGTTACCTCGTATTGAAGAAATTTTAGAAGCGAGAAAAAAAGTAGATACATCTTTTAATCCTCATGTAATATTAGAATATAAATTTAGGTCTTATTTATCTCAAGGATTAAGCGTCTATAATGCTTCTAGATTGAGTATTTTAGAGATACAATTGTTATTAGTTAAAGAAGTTCAATCAGTTTATCAATCGCAGGGTGTTTATATTGCTGATAAGCATATTGAAGTAATAGTTAAGCAAATGACCTCAAAAGTAAAAATTGAAAATGGTGGAGATACAGAATATTTACCTGGAGAGTTAATTGAACTTCAAAAAGTAGAGTTGGCTAATAATTCTCTTCGTTTAAATAATAAAAAAGAATCTTTATATTATCCTGTGTTATTAGGTATCACTAAGTCCTCTTTAAATACAGAAAGTTTTATTTCTGCTGCGAGCTTTCAAGAAACAACAAAAGTACTTACTGAAGCAGCTATCCAGGGTAAAATTGATCAACTTAGAGGTCTAAAAGAAAATGTTATAATTGGTCGTTTAATACCAGCAGGTACTGGATTTAGTATGTATGATTCTAACAAAATTAATCATGAAATGTATACACATCTGCAGTACAATAATGAACTTCGAAAAGACCATTTAACTAATCTTTCTATAAATGACAATAAAAATCTTGATGACTTAATTATAGACGATAGAAGTGCTTGTGCTGAAAACATTTAAACTTGTATATACGCTGGATATTGAAAATAAAAAAATCTAATCGTAATTAGACTTTTTATTTTATTTGGAAATTTATATTTTATGTTATCATTGGTTTAAAGATAATGAGTCGACTTATTGTAAAGTTTTTATTTAAATTATATTTTATATTTTTCATGTCCATAGTATCTTTAGAAGAATTATTAGAAGCCGGTGTACATTTTGGTCATCAATCTAGAAGATGGAACCCCAAAATGTTTCCTTACATTTATACTGAACGTAATGATATTCATATTATCGATCTTGTTCAAACAGCATATTTACTTAATGAAGCTTGTGATTTTGTTAAAAAATGTTCAAAAGAAGGTAAAACTTTTTTATTTTTAGGAACAAAGCGTCAAGCTGCAGGCATCATAGTTAAAGAAGCTTTAAGATCAGATTCTTTCTATGTAAACCAAAGATGGTTAGGTGGTATGCTGACTAATTGGGTAACAATTAGATCTAGAGTGGAAAGATTAAACAATCTTGAGAAACAAGATCAAGATGGATTGATTGATTCTCTTCCCAAGAAAGAAGCCTCTGTTACACGTAAAGAATTAGAGAGATTACGTAAGCATTTAAGTGGAATTAAAAATATGAAAAGTCTACCTGATTTAGTCATAATTGTAGATCAAAAAAAAGAAACAACTGCTATACAAGAATGCATTAAGTTAGGTGTTCCTACAATATGCATGTTAGATACTAATTGCAATCCTGAAATAGTTGATGTTCCAATTCCATCTAATGATGATGCTATTAGATCTATTAAATTGATATTATCTAAAATTTCAGATGCAATTATCGAAGGAAGAAATACGTAGTTATATTTTTTACTAAAATGTATCAATTTACTTGATATTTTAAACTTATAGATTTTTATTTTTTTATATTACAATACTTATGCAGAAAAAAATTTCTTCTGAAAACATTAAAGATTTACGTAATAAAACTGGTGCTGGTATGACAGATTGTAAAAAAGCTCTAGAATCATCGAATGGAGATGTTCATATCGCTATTGAAATTCTAAGAAAAAAAGGTTTAGCAACAGCTGATAAAAAATCTAGTAGATTGGCTTCAGAAGGATTGATAGAAAGTTATATACATGCAGGTTCACGAATTGGTGTATTACTAGAAATTAATTGTGAAACTGATTTTGTTGCCAGACAGCCAGAATTTCAACAATTAGCTAAAGATATAACCATGCAAATTGCTGCTTGTCAATTAGTAAATTATATATCTAAAAATGATATCCCATTAGATATTATTGATTATGAAGAAAAACTTGAATTACAAAAAGATGATTTGACAAATAAGTCTGATGAAATTAAATCGAAGATAGCTAAAGGAAGATTGGAAAAAAGACTAAAAGAACTTTCCCTAATGGACCAAAATTTTATCAAGGAACAAAGTATTACTATAGAAGAATTAATAAAGCAACATATCTCTTTATTAGGAGAAAACATTAAGATTAGACGTTTTGAGCGTTTTTTATTGGGAGAAGGTATACAAATTAAGAATAACAATTTTGTTAATGAAGTTTCTAGTATGATTCAATCAGATTAAGGATTAATAAATAATTATATAAAAATATACTGAATTATAATGATATTATTAAAGTAATTAATTTTATTAAGTTAAAACCATTAAAAATATTTTTATTACAAATCAATTAGAAAAAACGATATGTTTCAGAATAGTAAATTTAGTTCAATATATTTTTTTAGTCTATCATCAGTAGAGGTGGGTAAACATTTATACTGGACTATAGGCAATTATAATATACATGGCCAGGTCTTTATTGTTTCTTGGATCGTTATAGCTGTACTATTATTTTTAGCTTTTGTTGGTACACGTAATCTACAAAGACTTCCAGATAAATTTCAAAACTTTATGGAATTTATTTTAGAATTTTTACAAGATATTGCGAAAAACCAAATCGGTGAACATGAATATAGGGTTTGGTTACCTTATATTTCAACTATATTTTTGTTTATTTTAGGTAGTAATTGGGCTGGTGCTTTAATACCTTGGAAATTAATTACATTACCAGAAGGCGAGCTAGCTGCACCAACCAATGATATCAATACTACTGTAGCTTTATCTTTGTTGACATCTATTGCATATTTTTATGCAGGTTTAAATAAAAATGGATTATCCTATTTTTTACGTTATGTTGAGCCTACACCTGTACTACTACCTATTAATATACTTGAAGATTTTACGAAACCCTTATCTTTAAGCTTTAGATTGTTCGGAAATATACTTGCTGATGAATTAGTTGTTTCCGTATTTACATTATTAGTACCGATATTAATTCCTTTACCAGTTATGATATTAGGATTATTTGCTAGTTCTATACAAGCATTAATTTTTTCTACATTATCAGCTGCTTATATAGGTGAAGCATTAGAAGGTCATGGTGACCATTAATCAGATAGTATTAATCTACAAGTAATTTAAAATTCTAGTTTTACTATATTTGCGTTCAAATGAAATATGTTAATTTTCTAAATTTTTATTATGAAAATAAATAATTATGGATTCTATCATTTCAGCAGCTTCTGTTTTGGCTGCAGGTTTAGCTGTTGGTTTAGCTGCTATTGGACCTGGTATTGGTCAAGGAAGTGCTGCAGCTAATGCTGTGGAAGGTATCGCTAGACAACCAGAAGTTGAAGGTAAAATAAGAGGTACTTTACTATTAAGTTTAGCTTTCATGGAATCTTTAACAATTTATGGTTTAGTAGTTGCTTTATCATTATTGTTTGCTAATCCTTACACTGGTTAATTTTACTAAAACACTTAGTTTATTATTTTATTTAATTCATTAACTAAGTGTTTTTAAAGTATTAATTACAATAAATAAATTATCTTATTTAATTAAATTAAAATATATAAATAATGTACACAATAATATTATTATTAGGTAAAATAGCTGAAAGAGGTAACCAAGGAGGGTTATTTGATTTTAATGCGACTCTTCCTTTAATGGCTTTGCAATTCCTTGGATTAACTCTTTTATTAAATTTATTATATTATAGACCTATTATTAATATTTTAGATGATAGAGAAGAGTATATTCGTAATAGTTTAACTAGTGCTTCTGCATCTTTACTCAAAGCTGATGAATTAACTAAAACATACGAATTAGAATTAGCAGAGTCGCGTAAAAGTGCTCAAAAAATTATAAAAAATGCCCAAGAAGAAGCTCAGTTAATTGTTTCGGATAAAATTAAAGAAGCTCAGAAAAATGCAGAGAAATTATTAATTGATGCTTATGATCAATTAAGTGAACAAAAACAACAGGCACTAAAAAGCTTAGAAGTTCAAGTGGATATCTTAAGTGATCGAATACAAAATAAGTTACTTAATAATTATTAGTTAATATGATTGTAAATATCTAATAAAATTATATTAATTATATATTAAAAATATGAAAACTTTTCACGTTATTACACAAAATTTGCTTTATTCTAGTGTTAGTTTTAATTCTAATTTTTTAGAAGCAAATGTATTAAATATCCTTCTATTATTATTAGGATTAATCTACGTTCTAAAAAACTTTTTAGGATCAATTTTAAATGAAAGACAAAGTAAAGTTCTATTCGCTATCCAAGAGTCTGAAGAGAGATTAGATCAAGCAACTTTAAGACTTAATGAAGCAAAAAAACAATTAGCTCAAACTCAAATCATTATTAATCAAATCATTAATGAAGCAGAAACTACTGCTAAAAAAGTACGTGAATCTATTCTTGAGCAGGGTAAGGTTGATATAAATAAGTTAACTGAGTCTAGTAAAACTAGTATTGAATTTGCTGAAGACCAGGTTAGGTTACAAATACAACAACAAATAACATTGTTAGCTATTCAAAAAGTTAGCTCTGAGATTAAAGATCATATGAATCCTGCCATGCAAAACAAGATAATTGACCAAAGCATTATGCAATTAGAGAATAAAATTAATTTATGAGTAATCAAAATTTTGAAGAAAAAGTAGCTATACCATATGCTGAAGCTTTAATTACAAACGCTCAAAGCTTAGGCCTATTAACTGAGTATAAAAATGAATTATCATCTATATTATCAATATTATCTAAATCAAAAGATCTTGAATCTTTTTTATTAAGTCCTTTAAACAGTAACTTTCTTAAAAAAGAAGTTCTTAAAGAATTATTTAAAGATCAAGTTCAATATTTTATAATGAACTTTTTATTTGTTTTAGTTGAAAGGCGTAGAATATCATTTTTAAAAACAATAATTAAAAAGTATTTAGCAATTAATTATTCACTTGAATCTACTATTATTGTTGAATTGTTTTCAGCAGTGGATTTAGATGAAGATCAGCGGTTTAACTTGGTTGATAAAATTAAATTCCTAACAGGAAGTAGTCAAATTAAGTTGTTAAGCAAGCAAGATTCTAGCCTAATAGGAGGATTTATTATCAAGGTAGGGTCCAAGGTTATTGATATGAGCTTAGTTGGTAAACTAAAAAAAATGTACTCATATTTAAATTCAAATTAGTTATATTGTTTGTTAAAAACTCTACAAATAAAAATTTATAAATTATAAAAATATATGTTAAATATTAGACCAGATGAAATAAGTAATATAATAAAACAACAAATTGATAAATATGATCAACAAATACAAGTCACCAATGTTGGTACTGTACTTCAAGTTAGCGACGGTATAGCACGTGTTTATGGATTAGATGAAGCTATGGCTGGAGAATTACTTCAATTTGAGGACGAAGATCAAACTGTTGGTATTGCGTTAAATTTAGAAAGTGATAATGTTGGTGTTGTACTTATGGGAGATGGACGTAACATTCTTGAGGGAAGTTCTGTAAAATCGACAGGTCAAATTGCTCAGATTCCTGTGGGAGATGGATTTTTAGGAAGAGTTGTAGATCCTTTAGCCAAGCCGATTGATGCTAAAGGTAATCCTTCTATAAAACATACTAGACTTATAGAATCCTATGCACCCGGAATAATTGGACGTCAATCTGTCTGTGAACCATTACAAACAGGAATTACGGCTATTGATGCAATGATACCAATTGGTAGAGGTCAACGTGAACTAATTATTGGTGATAGACAGACAGGTAAAACATCAGTTGCATTAGATACAATTATTAACCAAAAAGGGCAAGACGTTATTTGTGTTTATGTCGCTATAGGACAAAAAGCTTCTTCAGTTGCACAAGTTGTGTCTACATTAGAAGATAAAGGAGCATTAGAATATACAATTATAGTAGCAGCAAATGCTGATGACCCAGCAACACTTCAATATATTGCCCCTTATACAGGTGCTACATTAGCAGAGTACTTTATGTATAAAGGAAAGGCAACTCTTGTTATTTATGATGACTTAACTAAACAAGCACAAGCTTATCGACAAATGTCACTTCTTTTACGTCGTCCACCTGGTAGAGAGGCATACCCTGGAGATGTATTCTATTTACATTCTAGACTTTTAGAAAGAGCCGCTAAATTAAGTAATGAATTAGGGGCGGGTAGCATGACTGCATTACCAATTATCGAAACACAAGCAGGAGACGTCTCAGCCTATATTCCAACAAATGTAATTTCTATCACTGATGGTCAGATTTTTCTATCTGGTGACTTATTTAATTCAGGAATAAGACCGGCTATTAATGTAGGTATATCAGTATCTCGAGTTGGTTCTGCAGCACAAATTAAAGCAATGAAACAAGTTGCAGGTAAGCTTAAATTAGAACTAGCACAATTTGCTGAATTAGAAGCTTTTTCTCAGTTTGCTTCTGATCTAGATAAAGCAACCCAAAACCAACTCGCACGTGGCCAAAGATTGAGAGAAATTTTAAAGCAAGCACAAAACTCCCCTTTAGTAGTGGAAGATCAAATTGCTATTATATATGCTGGTGTTAATGGATACTTAGATTCTATTGAATTGCCTAAAATAAGTGAATTCATGTTAGCTTTAAGGCAGGACTTACAAACATCTAAACCTGAATTTGGTGAAAGTATACGTTCTACTAAAAAATTAACATTGGAGTTTGAAGATTTATTAAAGCAATCTATACAAGATGTTAAGCAAGCTTTTATTACTTAATTAGTGAATATAACCTTAGGATATTAATAGAATATACTAAGGTTGTTAATGAATAAAAACTACGTTTCATTTGATATATTCATAGCCGTATTTATCTATATTGAAAGCTAAATCTTTGTTTCCACTAATTTTAATATTTCCTTCATGCATTATATGTACGTAATTAGGTTGGATATAATCTATAAGTTTCTGATAATGTGTAATTAATATAATGGTATTGTTTGGATTGTGGAACTTTTTAATACTCTCCACAATCTCTTTTAATGCATCTACATCCAACCCAGAATCTATTTCATCTAAAATACATAACTCGCTTTTTAACAGTGACATTTGTAAAATTTCATTCTTTTTCTTTTCTCCTCCAGAAAATCCTTCATTTAGTGATCTGTTCAAAAAAGTAGGATTTATTTTGATTTTCTGACTTTCCTTAGTAGCTAAGTCAAAAAAAGATAACGGATCTAAAATATCTTTCTTTAACTTGATTTGTTTAGAGTTGTAAGCTGAGCGTAAAAAATCTATATTACTTACACCCGGTACTTCAACAGGATATTGAAAACCTAAAAATATTCCTTCATGAGCTATTACTTCTGGTTGTTGATTAGTTATATCTTTATTTTTGAAAAAAATTTTACCTTTATTGATTGTATATAAAGGATGACCAGATATGACCTTAGCTAGTGTACTTTTTCCTGATCCATTTTTGCCCATAATAGCATGGATTTCTCCTTGATTAATATTTAAATTTAGATTTTTAATAATCATTTTGTTATCAACACTTACATTTAAGTCATTAATTTGGAGGATCTTTTCAGATTTTTCCATTTATCCAATAGTTCCTTCTAGTTTTAAATTTAATAAACGATCAGCTTCCATAGCAAATTCCATCGGTAGGTCATTTAATATATCTTTACAAAAGCCATTTATCATAAGACCAATAGCATCTTCTAATTTAATACCACGTTGTACGAAATAAAAAATTTGTTCTTCCCCTATTTTAGATGTTGAAGCTTCGTGTTCCACTTTACAGTAAGGATTCTTGACTTGTATATAAGGAAATGTGTTAGCTTTTGATTTTTTACTTAGCATTAGAGAATCACATTGTGAGTAATTTCTAGAATAATTTGATTTTGGTCCTATCTTAACTAGTCCACGATAGTTATTAATTGATTGGCCAGCTGATATACCCTTAGAAATGATTTTACTCTTTGTATTGCTTCCTATGTGTATCATTTTGCTCCCGGTATCAGCTTGTTGATAATTATTTGTTAAAGCAACTGATGAAAATTCACCTACAGATTGTTTTCCTAAAAGTATACAGCTTGGATATTTCCATGTAATAGATGAACCAGTTTCAACTTGTGTCCAAAGTATTTTTGAATTTTTTCCTGTACAAATACCCCTTTTTGTTACGAAATTATAAATACCGCCGTTACCTTTAGAGTTACCTGAGTACCAATTTTGTACAGTAGAATACTTAATGGTTGCATTATCAAGTGCTATTAATTCTACTACTGCAGCGTGTAGTTGATTATTATCAAATTGTGGAGCAGTACATCCTTCTAAGTAACTAACTTGACTATTTTTATCAGCTATGATTAATGTCCTTTCAAATTGTCCTGAATCTTTATTATTAATTCTAAAATATGTTGATAATTCTAAAGGGCATTTCGTATCAGGAGGTATATAGCAAAAGGAACCATCTGTAAAAGCAGCAGAGTTTAGTGATGCATAAAAATTGTCTCCGTCCGGCACTACAGAACCTAAATACTTTTTAATTAAGTTAGGATATAAATTAATAGCTTCTGTTATAGAACAAAAAATAACACCATAACTAGCAAGTTCTTTTTTAAAAGTAGTAGTTACTGATACACTATCAAAAACTGCATCGACAGCTACATTACTAAGTCTTTTTTGTTCACTTAAGGATATTCCTAACTTCTCGAATGTTTCTAATATTTCTTTATCTACTTCATCCAAGCTTTCAAGCTTTTTTTTATTTTTAGGAATTGAATAGTATAAAATTTTATTATAGTCTATGGAATTATAAAATAAATTACTCCATTTTGGTTCACTCATTTTTATCCACTTTTCATATGCCTTTAATCTAAAATTTGTTAAATAAAAAGGTTCTTGTTTTATTTTAGAAATTAATTTAATGATCTTAGCACTTAAGCCTTTTGGAAAATAAATTGATTCAATATTAGTATAAAATCCATACTCGTAAGGTTTATTTATTAAGCTATCCAAGTATTTATTTTTTTTTACTTGTTCATTTGTTTCACACATTATAGCTATCTTTTTTATAAGTTTTTAATAGATACAACATAACACTTTTAAAATTATAACACGTCTATATATTCTTTTCCTTTATTTTTTTAGAATCTATTCCAAATTACAATTATTAAGAGGTAACTTTCTTCAATTGTTTGGTGAATAATATTCTGCGTAAAACAATTTATATATTTTATTGAATTACTTAATGAAATATAGTTTTTTAACCTTAGTCCTACGTAAAAATCATAAAATTTATTTAAAATTTTTTCTATTATTTCGTAACTAATTAAAATAGTTAATAATGATAAACTAAAATTATTTTTATTCCTTTTATTATTACTAAGTATTAATTTACAGTCATGTAATAGTATTTCATTTTTGGCAATAAAAAATAAATTACTAGTAATTATTATATGTAAAGTATTGATGGCAATAATTTTTATAATATAATTAGGCACTATAAATTTTATGGAGTATACTTTCACGTTTTTAACATAGTTTTTTACTGAAATAAATTCAAAAAAGTACGGAAATCTAATATTATTATCTGCAATTCTACTTAATTTTGAATATTTATTATCTATTAATAAATTGCTAAATAATATAAATAAAATAAAAAAACTGTTATTTTTTATGCTTTTTAAAATTTTATGAAAAAAAATTTTTCTATTTAGATTGAAAGTAATTAAGATTAATATAATGAATAAAGTTTCTGTATATCTATAAGGTAGTAAAAGTAAGTATGCAGAAACTAATATTGATTTTAATTTTAAGTAATATTGCATGTTTTGTTTGAAATGTACTGTATATTTATCAAATATAATATATCGTGTAAAAACTTTTTTAGTATCTGTGATATTATCTCCTTAGGAGAGGGCAAGTGGCGAAATTTGGTAAACGCATCATATTCAAAATATGACAACATTGTTTTAAGGGTTCGAATCCCTTCTTGCCTATTTTTATTTTTACTAAATAAAAATAGATTGATGTATTGATAGTTTCTAATATGTTAAAATGTTTGATAGTATAATTATCATATAGGAAATTAAAAGATATGGCTTTATTAGTTATTGGTAGTACCGGTACTTTAGGTAGACAAATTGTAAGAAAAGCCTTAAATGAAGGTTTTCAAGTAAAATGTTTAGTTAGAAACTTTCGTAAAGCAGCTTTTTTAAAAGAGTGGGGAGCTGAACTTATATATGGAGATTTAATATTGCCAGAAACAATACCTTTAGCATTGATCAGTATCAGCGCTGTTATCGATTGTTCAACTGGAAGACCTGATGATTCTTATGCTATTGAGTCAGTAGACCTTCAATCTAAATATATCTTAATTGAATCTGCTATTAAAGCTAAAATTAAACGTTTTATTTTTTTTTCTTTCTTCGATACTTTTTTATACACAAATGTAAAATTGATAATGTTTAAGATAATGATAGAAAACCGTATCAAAAAATCAGGTTTAAATTTCACTATTTTCTGTATCCCTGGTTTCTTCCAAGGATTAATACCACAATATGCATTACCAACTCTAGATCAAAAATCTATTTGGATTACTAGCGAAGCATCCTCAATTGCTTATATTAGTACACAAGATATTGCAACTATTGTAATTAAAAGTTTATCTATTGGCCAATTTCAAAATAAATATTTACCTATAACTGGAAATAAACCTTGGAAATCTTTAGATATTATCAATTTATGCCAAAAAATATCTGGTCGCCGTGTAAAACAAAGTCAGGTACCTGTATTTGTTTTAGGTCTACTTCAAAGTTTTGTTAAGTCTTTTCAATGGACTCTAAATATTGCAGAGAGGCTAGCTTTTACTGAAATTTTATCTATGGGCTATGATGCAAATGCTGATATGAAAGAACTTCTATACATACTTAAATTGAATAAAAATGAGATTGAATCATTAGAATTTTATTTACAAGAATATTTTGAACGTATAATGAAAAAAATAAGAGAATTAAACCATCAGGTACTTAGTAGTAGTAAAAATTTAAGTGAAATAGATTTTTAAATAAACTTTTTGTTACTTATATTGTGGATAAGGTATTTTATTATTTTAAGAGAAGTTAAATTTCAGCTATTAATCAATGTTTTTTATATACTATATGTTGTATATTCTCAACTAGTAATTTTTTTTATTAAAAAGGTATTATTAATGTTAACCTTAAAAATTTTTGTTTATACAACTGTAATATTCTTTATATCATTATTTTTCTTTGGCTTTCTTTCAAATGACCCTTCTCGTAATCCTAATAGAAAAGATTTAGAATAAAACAATAATCTTCATATAGTAACATTTAGAATGTTACTATAATTATTAAAAAATTAAGTTCTTTTTTTTATACATGATGAAATTTTCATTCCTAAATACTTACCTTTTAAGTTTTTAGCTAATGTAACTATAATTATTATATTTTGATTAACTAAGTAAATATATTCGTTCTGTGTAAATTTTTCGTAAATATGAAATTTTTTACTCTTGAATAAACCTTTACGTATAAAGTTTAAGTGAAAAAAATATTGAATAGCCTTATTTTTATTGAAATTCATTAAAAATAAATAATTCATACCCTTTTTATTGTTATTTTGTGGTTCAGATAGTCTTATGGTGTAATTATTAATTTTACTAACACTAATATTCTTTTTATTATAGAATAAATAATCTTCTATTTTGTTAAAGTAAAAAAAATTCTCTTTTTTCATTTGTTTTGAATTTTTAACTAAAAATAAGTTTTCCTGCAAAAACCATTCGCCTTGTATATACCTTAAAAAAAAATTATTATTACTCATTTCATTATGATGAATTTTTTTATTAAATAGACGCTTTAAAGTTTTCTCTAATTCTAATTCAATATATGTAGTCTTTTTATTATAATCACTTTATAAGCTAATTATGTACAATTTATAAGATAATGAAATACTGGAACTTAAAAAAGATTAATCAATATGCTTTTGAAAAAACAGGAATAGTTCCTCGTTCAATGAGTAAATTATTTAATCGTTTTAAACAAGAATTAAATCCTAATGCAGAAGTTGAAGCCTTAGAAGACTTTAAGGCTGCTAAATACCAAACATCAACATCAGTAAAATATCTTATTATTCTTTTTGTGAGTCCTATCTTAATTAATCAGGTTTCTAAGATATTTATATTAGATCCCCTAATAAATAAAGTATGGAATAATAGTAGCTCAGGTATTTTTTTAAATCTTTCTCAGGAAGAAAGAGCTTTTGCTGACTTACAAAGATTTGAAGAAAAGCTACATTTCGAAATACTTATTGGAAAATTAGATCCTCTTTCAACAGATAGTATACAGAAAAAAATGTCTACTAAAGCTTTAGATATAGCTTTAGAATATTCTAAAGAAAGTGCTGATGCTATAAAAAATATTATAGCTGATTTTATTTCAATTATTATATTTATATCTATTTTAATTATTAACAAAAGACAATTTTCTATTTTAAAATCGTTTATTAATGAATCTATTTATGGATTAAGTGATACTGCAAAAGCATTCTTAATCATTTTATTTACTGATGTTTTTGTTGGTTTTCATTCACCTCATGGATGGGAAATAGTAATTGAAGCTATTCTAAGACATTTTGGGTTGCCTGAAAGTAGAGATTTTATTTTTATTTTTATTTCAACTTTTCCAGTGGTATTAGATACAATTTTTAAGTACTGGATTTTTAGATATTTAAATAAAATATCACCATCTTCTGTTGCAACGTATCATAATATGAACGAATAAAGTATGTTTACTTTTTAAAATAAATTGATTATACTTGTCCGAGTATTATTAAAGCATCTGTGGCCGAGAGGCCGAAGGCAGCGGACTCATGTGCGACCCGTTTTTGGGTGTTAAAGGTTTAAAACATACTTTAGCTAACTAAAGACTAGATAACATCTAGTTAACTATATTTTTTGTATTAGTGTAAACTAATTATTCTTAATCATGAATATTATAATATGATTAATACTGTAATATTCTAGCCTTAAATAATACATTATAAAGCAGATCATTTATAAAGTTGATATAACTAGTGATACCAACCTTCGCTATAAATATTATATAAAACCTGATTAATAATTTATTTAAACGAGATAAAATATATAAATCATTTAACCCTTACGCTTAATTATTATGAGCTAATATAAGCATGATTTTTTAAAGAGGTTATTAATATATAGAAAGGAGTTTAAGTCAACTACTTGAAAAAAAAATATGGAACGGAGTAAGCAAATAGTTATACCTTATTTAATTATATAGGGAATAGGCATAAATTTAATTATTTGTAGAGAAACAATAAAAAGCTATATACTGAATTTATTTTTTAAAAAGATATTTCAGATGCAAACATATTGTACTACTTGAAATTTACAGACTAACATCATTATATATTATATAAATTATCTATAGTAAAATTAAAGAAAAAAGTGTTTAACAAAAATAAGTACTGGAAAAATTTACCTTGGAATAAAATTCTTTTACGTATAGAAATGTTGATAAACCAAATATTTATAGAAACAAAGAAACATAATTTAAACTTAGTTTATAGATTACAAAATTATATTTTAAATTCAGATGAATTAAAATTATTCGTTTTGAATAAAATTATGCCTAAGCTATATATTTTATTTTATATAAATAAAAAAAAAAATTTCAATTTAGATATCCTTGAAAATGAAAAAATTAATAACAAAGACTATATTACTTTAATAGAACTTGTAAGACAAAATCTAATCTATATTTGTACTAAACCTGTATTTAAAGCTCGATCAATTCAATCTTTGAGAAATTATAACAATTTATTTATACCGATTAGAAAACTTACTGAAAGTAAATATTACTACTATTTAAGTAATAAATACATCACTAAAAAGATTATGTTACCTGCTTACATAAAAAATACTATAATCCACTTATTAGATTCAATTAGTTATTTAGATTTATCTAAATTATATAAATCAAAGCATAATACTAATTCAGACAGATATAATTCCTTAAGTTATTTAAAAAACTTTGATAATATCAATTTTTCAATTCAAATAATCGATCAAATATATCTAACTGACTCTAGTTGGTACAAATTTAACTCTATGAAAAATAGAAATCGTAAAGAAGATTTTAGAAAACATCTTAAAAGTGAAAAAAGTGAAATTTCTTATTTAATAGAATATTTTAAACATTATTTTAAACGTAAGTTTTTAATTAGTAAATCAAGGATTTCCTATTATTTGTCTACAAATATAAAAAAAAATTCTTTAATTAAAAAAATCAATTACTTATATCAAAGCTGGTATCTTTTAATTGATGAGTTTATTAGTGAATTTATGGTTAATAAATTTAATCTACTTATTAATAAAATACTAAATTTACTAATAAAAAAAAATAAACTATATCCGGCAAATTATATAAATAATATTTATAAGATTAATACACAATTAAATAAATTAAATTATTTATTTAATTTAAACAAATCATATATAGATAAAAGGTAATTCTGTGATTTTTAATTAGTGGTAGCCGTATGAAATGAAAATTTCAAGTACGGTTTTGTAAGAGAGACTTTATCTATAAAAAGTCGACTCTAATAATCCGCCATCCCTAAAGGACATCGCTGGTTCGACTCCAGCCAGATGCATTAATATAATAACTAATATTTAAGATAGATATATTGATTTTTTGCTTTCAGTTACTTACAATTAAAATATCGATTCAAATCTTGGTAAAGACTTATTTGATTAATATCTTATAACAAAGTATAACTGAATTTATACATATCGCGTACGCATATAAATGGATCTTAAGCGGGTAGCGGGAATCGAACCCGTATCATTAGCTTGGAAGGCTAAGGTTTTACCACTAAACTATACCCGCATGACATACTACTGGTTGAAGACATAATAACATATCCACATTAATTTTACCAACTTCTTAATTATTTTCTACGTTAACGTTTAAAAAGACAGCAATATCTTTTGCCTGTTTTTCTATCTCACTAATAGGTATAGGTTCTCCGACTGTTGTTAGTGGAATCTGTCTTCTATCTTTCATGTTCAGATAAACTTCTCGCTTAGGTGATAAACCGTCTTGAATACTTATTTTAATTGAAGAGATATTCTCTAATCGATATTTTAATTTTAAAATACGATTTTTCCCTGGAAAACCTAATCTAAATATAGTTATGATACCTGTATTTTTATTAAATTCATTGTACCCACCACCAACATTAAAGAATATTGTATACCAAAGAAATAAACTTATGAATATTGCAGTAAGACCGTAAAATGTCATCACAGCACCTTGAGGTATAAAATATATATTCTTTAAGTATAAGTTTAAATTCATTACTAAGCCTAAGTAGCTAGTTATACCTACTGAGAAAAAACCTATACCGCCTATTAGGATAGTTGAAGCCCACCAATAATTACTAAATCTGCGTGACCCTTTAATATTAAATTTTTTTACTTGCATTATTTCCTATTTTTACTTAACTAATACTTTGAATTCATCATGAAAAATACTAATAATTACATTATTACTAATATTTTTTAATATTATGTAGCTTTAAATTAACTTGATAAATTGTAAGCTAGAATATAATCCTAAAGCTAAGCCCATAAAAATTGTTACAAAGAGGATGTAGCTCAAAAAGATTGACATAAGTGATTTTCCTCCAAAAAAACTATACTAATATATATCATACAAAATATTTTGTCACTTTTATTATAAATTTGTTAATATTTAATTACTGAAATCTTTTTTTTTGTTAATATTATTTTATACATAAAATAACTAATTAAATTAATCTAATTATTTCAATTATAATGACAAATTTTATTCAACCTTATAATAATGATCCATTTGTTGGAAACTTATCAACACCAATTAGTACATCGAGTTTTACAAAAAACTTTTTAAGCAACTTACCAGCCTATAGAAGAGGATTATCTCCTTTATTAAGAGGCCTGGAAATTGGAATGGCGCATGGTTATTTTTTAATTGGTCCTTTTGATAAACTTGGACCTTTGCGTAATACAGATATTGCACTTCTATCTGGTTTTCTTTCTGCTGTAGGATTGATTATTATTCTAACAACTTGTTTATCAATTTACGGAGCTGTATCTTTTAATAATGTGAAAGATGAAACAAAGGATTTACTACAAACTTCAACTGGTTGGAGCCAATTTACTGCCGGATTTTTGGTTGGAGCAGTAGGAGGATCAGGATTTGCTTATTTACTATTAGCAAACTTTCCAATAGTGCAAAATTTAGGTCTTTCTTAAAAATTAAATAAGATTAAGCTAGTAAAGGGACTTGAACCCATAACCTGCTGATTACAAATCAGCTGCTCTACCATTTGAGCTACACTAGCATTTTTGAAGTGTTTAGTTTTTCATGATTTAAAACTATTCTATAATAGAAATCATTTGCTTATTTAAGTTCATATTCTTAATGTTATAAGTCGAATCAAGTTATATCTATAGATAGCAAAAATCAGTTTGTAATTTATCTGTTATGTAAATTATTTTTATGATATATTAATGCCCTACCTATACTTATAAAACGTTGCTGTATACAAATACTACGATTTTTCCGTATCAAGAACTTTTTATACTTGAATTTATTGATTATTAGATCCACTAAATAATAGCAATCTAATATTATTAGTCAATTTAAGTTACTATAGTAACGGAATTATTGTAACAGATTTAATAAATATTGTCACTACTATATTTTATAGATTATTTTTGTGTAAAGATTTCAATACTTTAGTAGATAATCTCATTGTTACCCAACATTTTTTTTTCAAAGACCATATTTTTTTTTTATGTAAATTTACATGCTGTAGTTTTTTGGTTTTTACATGTGAGTGAGATACTTGATATGCATTATTTGATTTTTTACCAGAAATTTTACAAATTTTAGTCATATTATGTTTTTAATTGTTTAATAAACTTTATAATTACAAATATTTACTTAGAATGTGAAGTAGAGTTGATCTTGGTACAGCACCAATGATAGTATCAACTCTTAATCCATTCTTGAAAAACATCAAAGTCGGTATGCTTCTAATACTATATTCTGATGCTATGCTAGGACTTAAGTCCGTATTTAATTTCACAACTTTTATGTTATTCTCATACTCATGAGCTATTTCATTCACTATAGGAGCTATCATTCGACAAGGTCCACACCAAGGTGCACTAAAGTCTACTAAAACAATTTTACTACATTTTATAACTTCTGATTCAAAATTTGAATCCATTACTTGTGTTACAGACAAAACATATTTCTCCAATATTAGTTAATTGCTAACTTAATCCTAGCATAAAAAAGCATAAATTAACTATTTTATGGTAAAGTTCTACATACTTAAGCTAAATAGATTAATATTTCTTATCAAATAAATAAATAAAACTTCAAAATTTCAATAACGATATCGTGATAAATTAGTACTTAAGGATAACTAAAATTAGTAAAGCTGATTAAAAACACTAAGCTTTAACTTATAGTTAGTTAACTTTATATATTATGATACTGCCTTAAATTCAAGGAGGAGCAAATGTCTAACTCTGTAGAACAACGGACAAGAATTAAAAACGAACGTTACGAATCTGGTGTAATTCCTTATGCAAAAATGGGATACTGGGACCCTAATTATGTTACTAAAGATACAGACGTACTAGCTTTATTTAGAGTTACACCTCAACCAGGTGTAGATCCAGTAGAGGCATCTGCTGCTGTTGCAGGAGAATCATCTACTGCTACATGGACTGTTGTTTGGACAGATTTATTAACAGCTTGTGATCTTTATAGAGCTAAAGCTTACAAAGTTGATGCTGTTCCTAACACTTCTGATCAATACTTTGCCTATATCGCATATGATATTGACTTATTTGAAGAAGGATCTATTGCAAATTTAACAGCATCAATTATTGGTAACGTATTTGGGTTTAAAGCGGTTAAAGCTTTAAGATTAGAAGATATGCGATTACCTGTAGCTTATCTAAAAACTTTTCAAGGTCCTGCAACTGGAATTGTAGTAGAACGTGAACGTATGGACAAATTCGGTCGTCCATTTCTAGGTGCAACTGTTAAACCAAAGCTAGGTCTTTCTGGTAAAAATTACGGAAGAGTAGTATATGAAGGCTTAAGAGGTGGTCTAGACTTTTTAAAAGATGATGAAAACATTAATTCACAACCTTTCATGCGTTGGAAAGAAAGATTCTTATACTCAATGGAAGCAGTTAATCGTTCTATAGCTGCAACTGGTGAAGTAAAAGGCCACTACATGAATATTACGGCTGCTACAATGGAAGAGATGTATGAAAGAGCTGAATTTGCTAAAGACTTAGGTACAGTTATTGTTATGATCGATTTAGTAATTGGTTATACAGCAATTCAAACAATGGCTATCTGGGCTCGTAAAAATGATATGATATTACATTTACACCGTGCTGGTAACTCAACTTATTCTCGTCAAAAAATTCACGGAATGAATTTTAGAGTTATTTGTAAATGGATGAGAATGGCAGGAGTAGATCACATTCATGCCGGTACTGTAGTAGGCAAACTAGAAGGTGATCCTTTAATGATCAAGGGTTTCTATGACACTTTACTTGAACCATATCTAGATATAAATCTACCGCAGGGAATATTTTTTCAGCAAGATTGGGCATCTTTACGTAAAGTAACACCTGTTGCTTCAGGTGGTATTCATTGTGGTCAAATGCATCAATTACTAGATTATTTAGGAAATGATGTAGTACTTCAGTTTGGAGGAGGTACTATTGGACATCCAGATGGTATTCAGGCAGGAGCAACAGCTAATCGTGTAGCTTTAGAATCAATGGTCATTGCACGTAACGAAGGTCGTGACTATGTAACAGAAGGACCTCAAATTCTACTTGATGCAGCTAAAACATGTGGTCCACTGCAAACAGCTTTAGACTTATGGAAGGATATCACGTTTAACTATACTTCTACAGATACAGCTGACTTTGTAGAAACTCCAACAGCGAATGTTTAAATCAAATAGGTAATCAAGATTTTAAAAATACATTAAACGCGTTTATGACAAAAAGTTGATAAGATCAACTAATACAGATTAATCATTATAAGGAGTATTCAAAGTGAGATTAACACAAGGAACTTTTTCATTTCTACCTGACCTAACTGACGAACAAATTACAAGCCAACTTCAATATGCAATTTCTCAAAGTTGGGCAATTAACATTGAATATACAGATGATCCACATCCAAGAAATAACTACTGGGAACTTTGGGGATTACCTCTATTTGACGTAAAAGACGCTGCAACTGTAATGTATGAAATTAATAGTTGTCGACAACAATGTACTAACTATTATGTAAAAGTAAATGCTTTTGATAATACAAGAGGAGTTGAGAGTTGCGTACTATCTTTTATTGTTAAAAGACCAGCTGTAGAAAATGGATTTGAATTAGTTAGAACTGAAGATGTCAGCAGAAACCAAAAATACTGTTTCCGCAGTTATGCTACTAGCAAACCAGAAGGTTCTCGATATTAATTTATAATTAACAGAGTAATTAGGTATTAAAGAATATATTTTATTTATATTCTTTAATACTAAATAAAAAACTAAAATAACAAATGACTTTAAAACAAACAGCAGACACTTTATTAAATTTGAAAGAAGAATACGACAAAACAAGAATACAAGAAATTATTAATGAATTAGAACAAGAATTAATAGGTTTAAATCCGGTAAAAACTAGGATTAAAGAAATAGCTGCACTATTATTAATAGATCGTTTAAGGAATCAATTAGAATTAGTTTCTGGTAGTCCAGGACTTCACATGTCTTTCACTGGTAGTCCAGGAACTGGCAAAACAACTGTTGCAATGAAAATGGCAGACATATTGCATAGACTAAATTATATAAGAAAAGGACATTTACTAACTGTTACTAGAGATGACTTAGTAGGACAATATATAGGTCATACAGCTCCAAAAACTAAAGAAGTATTAAAACAAGCAATGGGTGGTGTACTTTTTATTGATGAAGCGTATTACTTATATAAACCAGATAATGAACGAGATTATGGAGCAGAAGCCATTGAGATTTTATTACAGGTAATGGAAAATGACAGAGATGACTTAGTAGTAATTTTTGCTGGCTATAAAGATAAAATGGACAAATTTTATGAATCCAATCCAGGTCTTTCTTCTAGAGTTACAAATCATGTTGACTTTCCAGACTATACTTCAGAAGAACTTTTACAAATTGCTAAGTTAATGCTAGAAGAACAGCAATATGAATTTGCTAACGATGTAGATCAAGTAATACTTGATTACGCAAATAGAAGAATGCAACAACCTCATTTTGCAAATGCTCGAAGTATTAGGAATGCTATAGATAGAGCAAGAATGAGACAAGCTAATCGTATTTTCTCTAGTGGCGATAAAATTTTAACTAAAGCAGATTTAACAACAATAGAATCTGAAGACATTTTAAAAAGTAGACTATTTAATCAATAAAAATAATTATTGATAATTGACATTCCAATTATATACGTTATAATTCATACTAGTCAATAAAAACTTGATTGGTGGTATGGCCAAGTGGTAAGGCAGAGGATTGCAAATTCTTTATCCCCAGTTCGAATCTGGGTACCGCCTGAAATAATAACGAAGTTTAAAGTTAACAAAGGGGATGTGGTGGAATGGTAGACACAACAGACTTAAAATCTGTTGATCTTTAATTGATCGTGAGGGTTCAAGTCCCTCCATCCCCATAAAGTAAAGAAAGATCATAACAAAACGAATATGTATTAAATCTAGACATTCGAAAAACTGTGAAAAATACGAATTTATAAGCAAACAAAATCAAACAAACTACGTTCATAGATATAAATAGTTTTTCTATCCACTAGATAAGGTTATCTTTATAAATATGCATGAACACAATAAAAACCTGCTAATAAAGTGGTGTATCAAAGAATACTCTTTCTTTATTGAGAAGCATAATAATTGGGCTATTAAAAAAATATAAAATACAAGGATTATCGTTGTATTTTATACTATAAATACATATTTTGATAACTTAATGTTTTTTTTAAAAATTCGGTATTAACCTTAGATTCTCTAATTAAGGCTATTTTACCTGTCCTAGCAATTTGAAGAACTTTATATTTGGATAAAAGTTGTTGAATAGCAAAAATTTTACCTGGATCTCCAGTCACTTCAAGAGTTAAAGATGTAAATGACATATCAACAATTTTGGCTCTGAAAATACTAGCAATCTCTAATAGATAATACCTAGAACTATTAGATGTAAAGACTTTAAATAAAATCAATTCACGTTCAATACAAGGTAAATTAGTAACATTTTTAACATCTATTATATTAATAAGTTTATATAATTGCTTAATCAATTGTTCTATCGTCTTATGATCACCCCTAACTATCATAGTGATTCTAGATATACCTTCTTTTTCTGCAGGTCCAACTGCTAAACTGTCTATATTAAAACCTCTTCTAGCAAATAAACCAGATATTCTAGATAAAACACCAGATTCATCTTCCACAAGAACAGATAACGTATGTCTCATATAAGAAAAGAATTTTTACAATTAATTTATCGAATTATGTATTTAATTTTATAACAATTTACATGTTTTTAACAATAGTTTAAAATATACTTAAAAAATACTAATGTATTAATAAATATTAAATTAACAAGTAGTTGAAAAAAAAATACGAAAACGAGTTCTTAGTAAATGAATCGATCAAATATCCTAAAGTCCGTTTAATCAATTCTCTAGGGGAACAATTGGGTATATACTCATCTAATGAAGCACTTATTCTAGCTTCAGAAAAAGGATTAGACTTAGTATTAATAAGTAATAAATCAGAACCTCCAGTATGTAAAATCATTGATTATGGTAAATATAAATTTAGTCAAGAGAAAAAAGCAAAAGAAGCAAAGAAAAAGCAACACAATACTACACTAAAAGAAGTTAAGATGCGATATAAGATTGAAGAACATGACTACCAAGTTAGAATTAGTCAAGCACTTAGATTTTTACAATCCGGTGATAAAGTAAAAGCAACAATAATATTAAAAGGTAGAGAGATACAGCATACCAGTTTAGCTGTTGAATTATTAAAAAAAATGGCAAATGATTTAAAGGATATATCTATGGTACAGCAAATACCGACAAAGGATGGTAGGAGTATTATAATGATCTTAAATCCAAATAAAAAAACGTAGAATGGAAAGGTAATTTTTGGGAAAAACTATATTAAACTTATCATAAAATAATAAAAAGGAACTTATAAATGTCTCGTTACAAAGGACCAAGACTAAGAATATCAAGAAGATTAGGGGAACTACCAGGATTAACAAGAAAAAAAAGCAAAAAAACATATCCTTCTGGCGAACATGGACAACAAGTTCGTAAACCATCAGAATATGCTTTACGCCTAGAGGAAAAACAAAAAATCCGTTATAACTATGGGGTTAGTGAAAAACAATTACTAAAAAATATCAAAGCAGCAAAAAAAGTACAAGGGTCTACAGGAATAATCTTATTACAAATATTAGAAATGAGATTAGATAATACTCTGTTTAGGCTAGGAATAGCACCCACTATAGCAGCTGCAAGACAACTCATTAATCATAGACACATATTGATTAATAACAAAATTGTATCTATATGTAGTTATCAATGTAAACCTGGAGATAGAATATCCATAAAAGATAGAGCATCATCTTGCTCATTAGTCAAAAAATATATGGAAAATCCAGGATTAGCAAATTTACCTAGCCATCTAGAAATAGACAAAAAAACTATGATAGCAAAAATAAACGGAATTATTGAAAGAGATTGGGTAGGTATAGAGTTAAATGAATTACTCGTTGTTGAGTACTATTCTAGAAAATAATACTCAAAAAAACATTTAAATTAGAATAATTTTACCAATTACTAAGTTGCTTACTGGTAAGAGACCAAAAAATTCTATGGCATAAAGTTTTCAAATAAGTACTTTGATTAACAAACCAAGATTGTGACCTATATGGATCTTTAAAACTACATTGTAAATACTGCTTTAGGAAAATATAATTTTTTAGTGAAGGCAGAAATATCAAATCATTGGAAAATTTTGTATTTTGTTTATCTTCAATAAAAAATTCTAAATTTGAAACTAAAATTTGAGGATCTTTAGTTAATTTAAGAGCTGAATTTTCTTTTACTAATTGTTGCCAAGCATTCATAGCAGTAGTATAGTTTAGAAAATAAGTATTAAGATTACTGTATTTTTTCAAGTCTCTAAAAAAAAACAAATCTTTAGATTCTAATACTTTTTTAGTATTATAATTTATATCAGGAGATTTAATTTGATATAAAGGTTGTCCTTGAAAGAAGCCATAACCATATTTTTGCTTGTTATGGAATGATACGTGTCGATATCTAGAGTATTTATTTGTCAAATATCTTATTTCGTTTAAATCAGGTATTACTCGAAAATCAACATGATCTTGATAAGATTGCTTAAGTCTATAATATAAATTCATATTAGATGGAATAATTTCAATATCTAATGAACGAGTAGATTTTCTATTTTTATACATAATATCATTCTTATATTCTACAGCATCTTCATAATTAACGAATAATAAACAAGCATAAGTATTTTTATTATTATTGAGATTAGAAAAATTAGTATTTAGACTTTTGTGAAAACGAGTATGGTTCAAAGATTTTGATAATTCATTTACTGATTCAGACATAATGATTTCATTAGCAGTATTAACTAAAACAAAAAAAGGTAAAGAATTATTTATTACAGGGAATCTGTAATGATTTACTGTTTTAGGAATTTTATACTGAAAATTAAATCTATTAAGATTAAACTTCTTTAACCATGTATACTTTACATATACATTTTTTTTATTCTCTAATCCATTAACTAATAAGTCATTATGATTTTTATGATTTATATTAATTTTACCATCAATTAGATCTTTACTAAATTTATATAAAAAAAATCTATGTTGAGTAGAATCATAAACAGATAAACCCATCTTTTTTAGTTTATTTAAATAATTAAAAGAAAAATCATTAGCATAAGATAAAAAGATTGTTTCTTGCAAATATTTATTAGTTAGTTTTTGCCATAAATTACGCGAAATTAATTTATTATCAAATTTATTAGAACTATATAATTCTGAGGAGTTTTCAACGTCTTGATTACTTATAGCGAAAAGACTTTGGTTGCAATTAATACTACGATTTCTTAAAACCATATTATATGTAATTTGATTTCTTTGTCGTAACAAAAAATTTGTAGATTGTTTTTTTTGATACACAAAAAATAGAATAAAATTAGATAGAATCATTAACATTAAATATAAATAATAATTAAACATACTGTACATAAAGTATACAATAATATGAAATATTACAATAGTAATTAATAACTAACAAATATTAAATTGGAACTGGTGGGATTTGAACCCACGTCCACGTTTATTAATTAACTAAATAAAGATCAGTTTTTTGATAAACTCATAACAATTTTTACTTAACTAAATATATTCAAAAGTAGATTTAATTAAAACTGAGAATTATAGGGCAGCTAGAAAAAATAAATTCATATTAAGCAATATGTTTTAAATCAAGATTACCTATACATTTACTAGATTTCTTGAGAAAGCTATAATATTGTGTTTTGCAATTAAAAGTATAATTAATAAAATCATGTACTTAACATAATAATATTTTGCTCATATTTTAGTCTAATAAACGCGTAGAAAGCCTATCAGTCCCGTTATAAATGTATTATAGTTTTTTCAATATAAAAATACAATCAAAAATCAATATAGGCAAGGAAGGATTTGAACCCTCGACAACCAAAGTCGGAATTTGGTACTCTATCCACTGAGTTACGTGCCTTTTCATTCAATGAAGACTCTACAACATAGATATATTATATTTTAATCAAAATTTCTTTATAAAAGATAAAAAATTAGTTCTGAATATAAATTTGGTTTAATTGAATCGAGACTTGAGCTTTAAAAACTTCTCTACCCAAATACATATTATGTATAGCAGAACAGTTTGTAAATTTAGCATAACTATTAAGTAAATTAATAATTTCTTGAAAATCACACGAATTAGCAATAAAACAAATGGGATAGTAATTATTAGATTTAAAATTAGTTTTGTAATTATAAAAATATATCTCTATTTTTGTTTGCTTTGAAATTCTAATAACAAAATAACTATTATCCACGAAAATACAAAAAAAATGAATTTTGATACTATAATTTAATTATATTACAGATTAATCAAATGTACTAAAAGTCTCGGAGAAATAAAAAATGCAAGATACGATAAGTAACATTTTAAATAAATACGATACTACAGGAAAGTATTTAGATAAAATAGGTATTCAGGAAATAGAATTGTACTTCAATGTAGCCATAGAAAGATTAAAGATTACAGAACTAATTACTAGTAACTCATCTAAAATAGTCACAGAAACTGCAACTAGGTTATATATTGAGCAACCAGAATTATTAAGACCAGGAGGAAATTCTTATACAACCAGAAGATACGCAACGTGCTTAAGAGATATTGATTACTATTTACGTTATGCTAGCTACTCATTAGTGGCCGGAAATATTGATATTCTTAATGAAAGGTTACTAGACGGTCTCAAAGAAACATATTCATCTTTAAGCGTACCTTTAGGACCCGTTATTAGAGTAATAGAAATACTGAAAGAAGTAATATTAATTGAAATAAAAAAACAAAAAATTCACATAACAAGTACTAACATTGTTAATTTGCCTTTTGATTATATGAGTTTAAGTCTAAGCGAACAAAACATATAGATTAAGAAGCTTTAATATAATTACTAAAGACTAAAATAACTTGAATAAATTACAACACGTAAAAGATATTTTTAAAAAGAAGCTTAAGCACGACCTTATGTTTTTAAACATTAGTGTACTAAGTTTTATGCTTGGTTTTTTTTTTGCCAACATACTGTCAACTATACCAGCTCAAACAGGAGAATGGAATGTTATTAGTGGTTCAATTATAGTAACATTAAATGAAATAACTAATAAGAAAATATATGGTAATAAAACAATGAAGAAATATTTATTGATTCAATTATCAAATAATATTAAAATAGGTATAATATATGGACTATTTGTAGATGCATTCAAATTAGGTAGCTGATAGATTTATTGAAACAATTTAACTATTACTATTAAAATAGAATAGTTAAACTAAGAATTAGTGCACTGATTAAAATAATAGAAGTGTTTGATTAAATAAAAGCAATATCATTCAACATACTTAGAAACAAAGCTGGATCTCCAGCTTTTGGTTTTTGTTCTTGAGGTCTAAATGTGCGTACTGGACCTGACCAAGATAAAGTAGCCATAAATGGCTTAGCAAGAAAGCTGTTATTTAAACGAGGAATTTTTAGATTAAACGGAATTTCTCCTTTATTCCTTTGGAAAATGATACGTCTTCTTTGATAAGGAACAATACTATCGCCAAAATTTTCCAAGTATTCATTACTATTTAGTAAAATATTAATAAATACTTCTAATCCCTTCGATGCTATTATTACCGAAAATGCTAATTTTTCCCTTTCATTATATACGTCTCTACCTAAAATACGTTGAATACACATTTCAACACAACGATAGTTATTATTAACATCATAATTTAAATAACGAAATTGAGATGACATAATAATGCCTTTAACAAAATCTTTAATAGTAATTTGATTAAATCTTAACTGAGACTCTAAAAAAGTTTGGCGTGTAGTAGACAAAATTTGATGTTCGCTAAAAATTTGGCGGTAACAAGCCCAAATTATCTCATCTATTTCTAAAGAAGAGGATAATTTCTCTGTTGTATATAATCTTGGCTGCTCTTCTCCTCCTGAATCTTCAAAACTATTTACCCTGTGATTATGGGTAGATAAAGAATACTGTAAAAGAGGAATAGACATAAACTAATCTCCATCTTAATTCTGAATTAATAAAAATAATATCTGATCTTATAATAAATTAAAGAATCTTTATTAATTATAATAATTCGTAAAACAAATTTTATAACAATATTATACTTAAATTTACGCTAACGTAATAAATTTATGTAAAAAAATCTGAACTTAAAGAAAATACAAGTATAACTATATATTAAGAAAACTATTTAAAATAAATAATAAGCAAATGAATCAACTAGATCTAGAACAAGAATTTCAAATAATAATATACTTGAAAGAGATCAAATATTTCAATGAAAATAGAATAAAAAAATATTTAATCAAGATTTTAGAAAAAATGATGATCAAGGATAACATGATTAAATATTATGTTAAAAAATCTATATGGTAAATATTAATTAATATTAATTTGTTATAAATTCAATCGATATATCTTTTATATTGTGATTCGATGCCAATATACCAGCTAAAAAAAAAGTAGCTGAAACATGAATATTCTCTTCACAGAATATAAAAAGACAATAATAAATAAAGGAGAGCTCTATGCTTGATGCATTTTCTAGAGTTGTAGTAAATTCAGACTCAAAAACAGCTTATGTGAGCGGCAGTGACTTACAAGCACTGAAAACTTTCATTAACGACGGTAATAAAAGACTAGATGCAGTAAACTATATTGTTTCTAACTCTAGTTGCATCGTTTCTGATGCTATTTCTGGTATGATTTGCGAAAATCCAGGACTAATAACTTCAGGCGGAAACTGCTATACAAATCGCCGTATGGCTGCTTGCTTAAGAGATGGTGAAATTATCTTACGCTATGTATCATATGCACTATTAGCTGGTGATGCATCAGTGTTAGAAGATCGTTGTTTAAATGGATTAAAAGAGACTTATATAGCGCTAGGCGTACCTACTAATTCTACTGTTAGAGCAGTATCTATAATGAAAGCAGCTACTGTTGCTTTTATTAATAATAATGCTTCTCAAAGAAAAGTACAGGTTGCTGAAGGAGATTGTTCTGCATTAGCTTCTGAAGTTGCAAGCTATTGTGATAGAGTTGCTGCTTCAATTTGTTAAGAATTATAAGTATTATATTCAAGACTACACTCAGGAGATAAAAATGAAATCAGTTATTACTACTACAATTAGTGCTGCAGATGCAGCAGGAAGATATCCTTCTACTTCTGATTTACAATCAGTACAAGGAAATATTCAACGTGCTGCAGCAAGACTAGAAGCAGCAGAAAAGTTAGGATCTAATCATGAAGCAGTGGTAAAGGAGGCTGGCGATGCTTGCTTTAGTAAATACGGTTACTTAAAAAATCCAGGAGAAGCTGGAGAAAATCAAGAAAAAATTAACAAATGCTATAGAGATGTTGATCACTATATGCGTTTAATAAATTATACTCTTGTAGTTGGAGGAACAGGACCTCTTGATGAATGGGGTATTGCAGGTGCTCGTGAAGTTTATAGAGCTTTAAATCTTCCTAGTGCAGCATATATTGCAGCATTTGTTTTTACAAGAGATAGATTATGTATTCCTAGAGATATGAGTGCACAAGCAGGAGTTGAATTCTGTACTGCACTAGATTATCTAATTAACTCTCTAAGCTAAAAACCTTAAAGTTCTTAAAAAATAGAATTTCAAGCTTATAATTAAGCTGAAATTCTATTTTTTTTATTAGGAATTCTAATATGGATTGAACTTTATTGCTTATAATGTAATATATAAACATAAACAAAAAAAGCTATATTAAGATAAAATGAATATATCTTTAATAGAAAATAATTTGATTAATACGTCATTTGGGTTATTACTTATAGGATTGATAACTTATTGGCTAAACCTAACTTTAAATAAAAACGTACACCTTAATAACTTATGTCTTCTTCTTACAACTTTAATTAATGTAAACATTGGCTTATCTTTATTAATAAGATGGATAGAATACAAATATTTCCCACTAAGTAATTTATATGAATCACTAATTTTTTTAGGGTGGTCCATAACTTTTTTACAAATAATTATAGAAATTAAAGCAAAAAACAGACTTATTGGATCAATTACAATGCCAATTACATTATTAATTATTGGTTTTGCAACAATGTCTTTACCAGAAGATCTAAAATTGGCCTCTCCACTAGTACCTGCACTAAAATCTAATTGGTTGATGATGCATGTTACAGTTATGATACTAAGTTACGGTACATTAATGATTGGTTCTTTATTATCCTTTCTACTGCTTATAATATCAGATAAAAAAAATATTAGAATTGAAGGAAATTCAAATAATAATAATAAAAAAGTTTTATTCAGATATAAAGTCCATAATAAAGATAATACGAGAGAAATGAATCTTACAAGCGATACAGACAATAGAATTAAACTAACAGAAGTAATCGATAATATAAGCTATAGAATAATAGGGTTTGGATTTCCGCTATTAACAATAGGTATTATCTCCGGAGCAGTATGGGCTAATGATGCTTGGGGCACATACTGGAGCTGGGACCCAAAAGAAACATGGGCTCTAATTACGTGGATAGTGTTTGCTATATATTTACATTCAAGAATTAACAATAAATTAGAAGGTAAAAAGTCTGCTATTATCGCATCATTAGGATTTGTAGTAATATGGATATGCTATTTAGGAGTTAATTTTTTAGGTAAAGGTTTACACAGTTATGGTTGGCTTATTACTTAATATATCTTATATAAGCTAAAAAATTGATCTTATTAAATTATAATTATGTAAGACAAAAACAATGTAAAATAATTTTAAGTTTAGGACATTATTAATGGAAAATATATGGTCAGTAAAAATTGCATTGATTATGATAATTTGTAATCTGTTAAGCATTGGAATTGGCAGATATGCTATAAACGTAAGAGACCTAAGGCCATCAATACCTTTAATTGGTTTGAAAGGACTAGGTCTACCTGAATTACTTGCTACAACAAGCTTAGGACACATGATTGGTGCTGGAACAATACTAGGCTTAAGAAGCATTCACTATTTATAATCTCATTGGTTAGAGTAGTATGAAAAAATATAAAACTAAAACATAGGTAAGTTACATTCGTAGAACTTACCTATTTGACGAAATTTACTATATCTTGTTTTTTTTCTATCATAAGGATTTTTACTGATCAAATAACTTAATTCTAAAACTAATTTATTTTTTAAATATGCAAATGCTTTAGTTGGATCTGATTGAGCACCTCCGATAGGTTCTTTTACAATGTGATCAATAATACCAAGTAATTTTAAGTCAGAAGAAGTTATTTTTAAGGACTCTGCAGCAATTGGAGATTGTTTACTATCCTTCCATAGAATAGCTGCGCAAGCTTCAGGAGTAGCTACAGTATAAACAGCATACTCTAGCATTAGCACAGCATCACCAACACCTATACCTAAAGCACCGCCAGAACCACCTTCCCCAATAACAGTACAAATTATAGGTACATCAAAAGAGAACATTTCTCTTAAATTTACAGCAATTGCTTCTCCTTGACCTAATTCTTCAGCTTTAATGCCAGCCCAAGCACCAGGTGTATCAATAAAAGTTAAAATAGGAAAATTAAACTTATTAGCATGCTTCATTATTCTTAAAGCCTTACGATAACCACCGGGAGATGCCATACCAAAATTTCTCAATACATTTTCCTTTGTATCTTTTCCTCTTTGGTGACCTATAAAAACAACAGTTTTTTTACCTAAAGAGGCAATTCCACTAACTATCGCAGAATCATTGGTGCCTCCTCTATCACCATGCAATTCAATAGAATTATCCATAATATTATTAACATAATCTAAAGTTGTTGGTCTATCTGATTGCCTTACTAGATGTAATCTTTGAAGAGGTGTTAAAGAATTAAATAAATATTTTTTAATTATATCTAACTCTTTATAAAGTTGATTTACTTCATCTTTTATAGCAACTAAATTAGTAATGGATTTAGTTGATGCAATAATTTTTTGCAATTGCTTTAATTGGGATTCAAATTCAAAAATAGGCTTTAAAAAATGAAGAGTGAATGCTTTTCTAGAAACCATATGTAATAAAAATGATTTATTATTTATTATTTATTATTTATTATTAATTAAAATGACATATAATTCTAAAATTATTAATTAATGATTTTAGAGTAAATATTTAGATAAGGCTAATTCTATAGACTGTATAAAGATTTGAAATATAATAGATGAATTATAAACCAAAATCAACATTTCATCAGATAGGTAAAGGGTATTTTTTAGTAATAAATAAAATAAACTAAAAAATCTAGGATCATCAAATCTTTGAGAAATTCTTGTGGTTGACCGTATTAAATCATTATAATTTATACCTTTATAACCTTTAATATAAGAATTATTCGGTATGAAATCAAATATACTATTATTAATAGTCTCTAAACTAAAATCATAATGATTTTGAGGAATTAAATTATAGCGAGGTGTTATACTCAAAATTATATCGTTAAATAGACCAATTTGATTAGCTTCAAACAAAACATTACGAGGAATTAGGAAGGTAGAAGATTTTATAGTTAATAAAACTACAACCTTATTGGTATTTACCGTAATACGGCTAACTAAACCAATGTTAACGCCTTTATAAGTAACAGGTGTTCCTTCTTTTAAACCATAAGCATCATCAAACTCTACAAATAAAGAGTACTTCTTATTACTAGGACTAATAAAACTGAGAATAGATAAAATAATAAAAGCAATAAATATTAATAAACTAAAAAAAATTTTCAAATGTCTATGTTGCTTATTATAGATTTTTTTTAAATCTTGCATATTAAATTTAAAACAAAAAAATAGGTAAATTCATTCTTGAAAAGAATATTAATTATATAAAATATTTATTTCTTTATTTCTTAAAATCGGGTAAATACTTTTATCTAAACAGATAAGACTTTCTGAATTCATAGATGAATTCAGTGATTTATGAGCTTGATTAATATATTTAATAATGCTATTAATATTGTTTTGTTTTTGAAGAGAAGAACCAAACCCAACACCATGAGCTCCATATACATTGGCTAAAGATGCAAAAATATTATTACATCCAGAAGCTGCAATAACAGGTATTTTTACAGATTTAGAAATGAAATAGGTTGATAGTAATGAAGGTATAAACGAGTTGCTAGAATTTAGTATACTTGTATTGGAATTAATGTATTCTCTTTCATAGCATTTAGAGAAACCTTCTGTTTGAATAACATTAACACCGATAAACTCTAATTGCTGAGCTAAATAAACCTGTTCAGCTAAACTAATATAATGAGGTATAGTCACACAAATATCAATATCTCTTATTAAATACTTAACTTCTATACTTAAGTTTATGATCTGTTTTACTGTTAGATAAATTCCTTTATTACAAAAAAAGTCATAATTTCCTATCTCAACTAAATCTGCGCCTGCTATCACACAATTATACATATCTACCGGATTAATAGAAGATATACAAATAGGTAAACGACAAAGAACTTTTAAAGTTTTTACTAAATTAACATTAGCTGCAACATCTAAGTAAGTCGCTTTAGATAACTCTGCTGCTTTGGCTATTTTTAAAACTTTATTCACATTTATATTGTTTATTCCTGTAATAATCTTTAAGACTGATTTAGATTGAAATGATTTTTGTAAGTAATGATTATGTAAATTCATAAAAAAAGTTTAATTAAAACTTATAAAACAATACGCAAGATAACTATTAAGATAAAAAATATATATACTTTTATCATAATAGTCATTATTAATATAAATAATATAGTGAGAAAACTAATAAGTTAAACCCATGCTCCGGGTAGTCTCTGCTCCTAAGTACACTCTAACACTTAAAAAGTCAGTCGGGCATGCTGTTTCACATCTTTTACAGCCAATACAATCTTCCGTTCGCGGAGCTGAGGCAATTTGACCTGCTCTGCAACCATCCCATGAGACCATCTCTAGAACATCACAAGGACAAGCACGTACGCATTGAGTACATCCTATACAAGTATCATAAACTTTTACACTATGAGCCATATGGTATTAACTATTCCTTTCTATTATTAATAAATATTCTAGTACATAAACAAAGAAAATTATAACATAAAAAATCACAATCTTAAATAATTATTATAATAGGTTACAAAAGATAATTAAGATTTAATATTACTATAGCAAGAAAGTGCAGTATTTGTATAAGGAGTATTCTTTTCAGAAGGAGGAACTATTTGCCAAAAAGAACGAATATAATGATCCCACAGATCTAATACTTTACGTGCTTTTATACTTTTGGTTTTAATTTCATATAATTCAATTAAATGTAATAATTGATCCTCAGCTTCTTTAGTAACAATTTTTTGAACTTGGACTATTTCTAAGTTAACTTTAGAAATAAAATCATCTTCTTCATCTAAAAAATAAGCTAATCCTCCGGTCATTCCAGCTGCAATGTTACGACCAGCAGAACCTAAAACAACAATTAATCCTCCGGTCATATATTCACAAGCATGATCACCAACACCTTCAATAACTGCTTCAGCAGCCGAATTACGTACAGCGAATCGTTCTCCAGCTTGACCATTAGCAAATAAATAACCGCCTGTTGCACCATAAAGACAAGTATTACCGATTATAGCGAAATTTGAAGATTGATTATTATGTTCAAAATAAGGAGAAACAATAATTTCTCCTCCATTCATACCTTTACCAACATAATCATTAGCTTCCCCAACTAAACTTAAGTACATCCCATTACAAATAAAAGAACCAAAGCTTTGACCTGCTGTACCAAAAAAATTAATTTGTAAGCTGCCTCTAAAACCCTTTTCTCCATACTTTTTAGTAATTAAACCAGCAATTCTTCCTCCCACAGATCGATCAGTATTAAAAATATCGACATTTTTAATAAAAGTTAACTCAGAATTAATAGCATTAAAAAAACTATTGTCATTCAAAAGAGTATCATCTAAAACAAAACCATTGCTATGTATAGAATCATGGAAATTCAATAAATTATTGGAATCTTTATAATTTAAAATAATGCCAAGATCGATATCATTAGTTTTGACTAATAACTTTGAGTTAAATTTCAATAAACTTGTTAAACCAACTATTTCTTTTAAACTTTTATAACCTAATTGGGCTAAAAGAGTTCTAACTTCTTCTGCCATGTATGTGAAGAAATTAACTAAATCAGCAGGTATTCCTGGATAACGATTTCTTAAATCTTCTCGTTGTGTAGCAACGCCTACAGGACAATTATTTGTATGACATATTCTAGCCATTACACAACCAGTCGCAATCATAGCAATTGTACCAAAACCAAATTCCTCTGCACCCATTATCGCAGCAAGAATAACATCTTTTCCTGTTCTTAAACCACCATCGACTCTTAATATAACTCTATTTCTTAAATTATTTTCAACTAATGTTTGATGTACTTCTGTTAAACCCAGTTCCCAAGGTATGCCAGCATGCTTAATAGAACTTAATGGAGAAGCACCAGTACCACCATCATGCCCAGAAACTTGTATTATATCAGCGTTACCTTTAGCAACACCAGCAGCAATAGTACCTATGCCTACAGAAGCTACCAACTTAACGGAAATTTGAGCATCAGGATTAATTTGATGTAAATCAAAGATTAATTGAGCTAAATCTTCTATTGAATAAATATCATGATGAGGTGGTGGAGAAATTAACGTAACGCCAGGCTTACAATTTCTTAAAGTAGCTATGTAAGGACTGACTTTTTTACCAGGTAATTGTCCTCCTTCACCAGGCTTAGCTCCTTGAGCTATTTTAATTTCCAATTGTTTAGCATTTACTAAATATTCAGGAGTTACTCCAAAACGACCAGAGGCTATTTGTTTAATAGCTGAACTAGCAATATCGCTACTTTCCAAGCCCTTTAAATGAGAAAAAGTTTTTGAAACACCAGATTCATTAATATCAATAATATGATTGAATCGAATAGGATCTTCGCCTCCCTCACCAGAGTTTGACTTACCTCCTATTCTGTTCATAGCTATAGCCAAAGTTTCATGAGTTTCCCTAGATAATGCTCCTAAAGACATACCACCAGTGCAAAAACTAGCCAATATTTGTTCTATAGACTGCACTTTGTTAATATCTATAGACTTTCTATCACTAAATACAGATAATAAGTCCCGTAAATTAGCAGGATCTCTATCTTGCAGTGACAACCTATATTTTTCATAAAGCGAAGAATCTGCATTACGAACAGCTTTATGCAAAGTTTTTGACATTTCTGGGTTATTAACATGATATTCTGCACCTGGTCGATATTGAACATAACCTAGGTTAGGTAATTTTTTTGGTAACTCTGGTACGAAAGCAAAATTGTAAGTATATAGAGTTTGCTTAAATAAGTCTTCACTATTTATACCTGCGAGCCTAGAAGTAGTATTTAGAAAAGATAAATCCACAATGTCATTTCCTAAGCCTAGTATCTCAAAAATTTGTGCACCATGGTAACTTGAAATTAAACAAATTCCCATTTTAGAAAGTATTTTTAAAAGACCTTTTTCAACAGCATTACGGTAATTATGTTGAGCATCTTGGATATCAATTTTAGGTAATTTACCATTTGCCATTAATTTTTGAGTCTTCGTATTCCCCCACCATTGACGAACAGTCAAAAATGCAAGATATGGACAAACAGCGCTAGCACCGTAACCTATTAAACAGGCAAAATGATGAGTGTTCCAACATTGACCAGTTTCAACAATTAAAGAAACTTGATGTCTTAAACCTCTTGCAATTAAATAATGATGCAGAGCTCCTACAATTAAAAGAGGAGGAATAAATATAAATTTATCATCTAAGCTGTCTAAACGGTCTGTTAAAATAATAATATTTTTTTCTTGGTTTATTTCACGAACACATTGTTCACAAAGAATATGTATCTGTTTATTGAAACTTATTGTTGAAGCATCTAATTCGAAAAAAGTATTAATATAATGAACTGTAAATGAACTATTTGTTATTAGCAATAGTTCTTGCTCATTAATTATCGGAGAATTAATAGTAATAGACTTAGCCATACTTTCATGAGGCTCTAAATAATTACCTTTAGGTCCAATATGGGTAACAAGTGACATAACTAAACTTTCACGTAAAGGATCGATAGCAGGATTGGTTACCTGAGCAAATCTTTGCTTAAAATAGTCATATATTAAATGAGGCTTATTAGATAAGACTGCTAAAGGTATATCATCTCCCATACAAAAAGTTGGTTCTTTGGCAGAACTAGCCATATGCTCTATTACTAATTCCACATCTTCGTTTGAGTAACCATAAGCTGTATGAAGACGAGAAATTTGATTCAAGTAACTATGTGCATTATTTGTTTCATAAGGTTGATAATTAATATGTACCTTTTGTTTAGATAACCACAAACCATAAGGCATTTTATTAGCAACAGCTTTTTTAATCACCAAATTCTCTAACACTAAATTATTAACTAAATCAACAGAAAGCATTTGACCAGGACCTAAGCGTCCTTTATGTAATACTTTACTGGGTTCGACATTTAAAATACCAGCTTCAGATGAAAGAATCACTAAGCCTTCAGAGGTAACACAATATCTAGCTGGTCTTAGTCCATTTCTATCTAAAGTCGCGCCAACTTTTTTACCATCACTAAAAACAACCAGAGCTGGACCATCCCATGGTTCTTGTAAATTACTATAGAAATCATAAAAATCTTTCACTTCCTGATGTGATGACAATACAGGTTGATTATCATTTGCCTCTGGGATAAGAATCATCAAAGCTTCTTCAGGATCCTTTCCTGACTGAATTAATAGCTCAACAACAGCATCTAAGTTAGCAGAATCACTACTAAATAGATTGGTAATTGGTATCAGTTCATCAGAATAATTTTTCCAGAAACCATTTTTAAATAAGGGTTCTCTAGACCTTATCCAATTTAAATTACCTAAAAGAGTATTAATTTCACCATTATGTGCTACACATCTCATAGGTTGAGCTAAAGACCATTTCGGCATAGTATTAGTACTAAATCTTCTATGATATAATGCGAAGTTACTTTTATACTTCTCATTTTGTAAATCAACATAATACTGAGACAAAGTTTCTGCACGAACCATACCTTTGTAAGTAATTGTATTAGAAGAAAAAGAGCAAATATAAAAATCTTTATATATTTCTGGATTTGTGTTACTAATAACTTTTTCTATTTTTTTCCTAATTATAAATAAAAGACTATCTAAATCAGGAATTTCAATACTGTTGCTAGCAACTAAACATTGTAGTATATAGGGTTCAGTCAATAAAGAATTAATGCCAAGAGTATTCGAATTTACAGGAACTGAGCGCCACTTAATAATAATAAAATTATATTGATTTAAAATCCATTCAAAAGTAGATTTTATTTGTTCAATGTAATCAGGTTCAACGAAAATCATAGCAACAGCAGATAATTTTTGAGAATAAGGCAAATCAATAGATGTAGGAGATAATAGTAAATCCCAAGGTATTTGGGTTGTAATACCAGAGCCATCACCTGATTCGCCATCAGAACTACAACCACCTCTATGCTCCATACATTCAAGTGCTTTTAATGCACTAGAAACAATTTGATGTGATGGACTATGATTAATTTGTGCAACAAAACCAACTCCACATGCGTCTCTTTCATCTATTGCGGAAGGAAAACCTAAAAAACTACAAAGCTTATAAGTAGAATCTTTTGATATTTGCATATATAACTTTAAAATGATAATAAAACATTATAGGGTATAAGCAGAATAAATATGAGTAGCTAATGAAAATAGATCATTAAAATTAGAATTCAAATAATTCAAACTTAAAATAGTATTTCTATAGTATTGCATACATTTAAGAAAAACATACAAAATAAACAGATGCAAAAAAACTATTACAAAAATAAGATAGATTTAAAAAGTATTACTTATAAAACTGAAGAACTACTAGAAATTATAGAGAATAGATATAAAATTACAATACAAGTTGCAAATAGAGCTAAAAGGAGAAAATATGAAGATATAGATATTATAGATGATCCATTAAATAAACCTGTTATAAAAGCAATAATAGAAATGGTAGATGAAATAACAGAACCAGAAATTCTAGAGGACTAAACAAAAGCAAAGAAAAAATAACTTAATATTTTTTAATAATAAATTCAAATAAGTAATATAATATTATATTAGATTACCAAATATAAATAAAGAATTTTTGATATAAAAGAGGAGAATTATATGCTAGATGCATTTGCAAAAGTAGTAGCTCAAGCCGATGCAAGAGGTGAATTTTTAAGCAGCAAACAAATTGAAGCTTTAGAAAATATAGTAATGGATGGAAACAAAAGATTAGATACAATAAATAAGATCAACTCTAATGCTTCCTCTATAGTAACTAATTCTGCAAGAGCTTTATTTGCTGAACAACCACAATTAATTCAACCTGGTGGCAACGCTTATACAAACCGACGAATGGCTGCTTGCTTAAGAGACATGGAAATAGTTTTAAGATATGTTAGTTATGCAATGATCGCAGGAGACTCAAGTGTTCTTGATGATAGATGCTTAAATGGTCTTAGGGAAACTTATCAAGCTTTAGGAACACCTGGTTCATCAGTAGCTGTAGCTATACAAAAAATGAAGGAAGCATCTATAAGTTTAGTAAATGAAGCAAATGGAGTTACTAACGGAGATTGTAGTTCACTAATATCAGAACTTAGTATATATTTTGATCGTGCAGCTACCTCAGTAGTTTAAAATACCATTGAAAAAAATATTCAAAATAAATAAATATAGGAAAAATTTGTTATGAAAACACCTATCACAGAAGCTATAGCATCAGCAGATAGTCAGGGTAGATTTTTAAGTAATGCAGAACTACAATCAATTAATGGACGCTATCAAAGAGCTTCAAGAAGCTTAGAAGCAGCCAAATCTTTAACTTCTAATGCACAAAGACTAATAACAGGAGCAGCGCAAGCAGTATATACCAAATTTCCTTACGTAACTCAAATGCCAGGACCAAACTATGCTTCTAGCGCTATAGGTAAAGCGAAATGTGCAAGAGACATCGGTTACTACTTAAGAATGACAACTTATTGTCTTGTAGTAGGTGCAACTGGGCCTATGGACGAATACCTAGTAGCTGGATTAGAAGAGATTAATCGTAGCTTTGAACTTTCTCCAAGTTGGTACATAGAAGCAATAGAATATGTTAAGAATACTCATGGTTTATCAGGGCAAACAGCTAACGAAGCTAACACTTATCTTGATTATGCTATCAACGTGCTAAGCTAAATAATAATATAATTATCAGTACAGTATTATTTAATTACTCAAGGATACATTAGAAATAATTTACATAATTGTTTCTAATTCAAGAAACATTAGAACAAAATAAAAAATCATATGTTCTAATCAAGTTTTAGTTAAAAAAATTAATAATAAATTCATTCGTATAGAGAATGATTATAAATTAAAGTGATATAAAAAAAGTAAAAACATTGAGTAGAAACTCTAGAGTAATATCAAACTAGATTAACAACTAAAGAGTGAATCATAGGAAGGTGAGTTCAGTAATAATAATTAATCAAAATTTAATAAAAGTAAAATTAGTACAGGCAAGATTTTCAATCTTATAGCCATGAAAGACATTTTTTATTTAGTCGAATACATTAGAAAACATCTACATAGTGAAATTTTTTAATAGAAAAAAATAAAACGTAAATAATTATATATAACAAATGCTAAAGATATAAAAGCATGAATAACTACAACATTTTTAAGGTTTAGATGAAAAATAATGGAGAATAATCATAATATCCAAATTTCTACAATTAACTATATATAATAGAATATAAATACAAACTATAAAAAATCTAAATTAAAAAGAGAATATCAAACTTTAGTTAGTGGATTCAAAATTAATCAATAAAATATTATTTCTTAATTCTAAACTAAAAAGGATAAAACAATCTATATAATAAATAACTCGAACAAACTTTAAAAAATTCAATGTTTGCAACACATAATTATTAACTTAAAATATCAATAATTTTTTAGAAAACAAATTGAAAAGTTTTCTTAAGCGGAGTAATATCAATAAGTCATTTTATTGACAAAGAATAGAAGTAAAATATTTTTAGACAATTACAAACAACTGATTTTTAATGATTAAGCGAAGGACTTTAACTTGGACAATAACATGTAAGCATATAAAATTGCTAAAAGCTAAATTAGTAAAACAAATAAAAATTTTTATAAACTAATGATCATTGATGATTATATAAAACAATTATTCAAAAGTAGAAAAAAGTATAAATCTCATAACATTTATCATAATGGAATATAAATATAATTACTGGTTATAAACTAGAGGTAATTTAAGTATTTAGATACAAACGGTCTTGTATAAATTTAAACTAAAAATATGTATAAGAATAATTCGCATAGTCTTAATTACCAAAATAGAAGAAAAAAAATTGAACTTCATAATGTTAGATAATCAAATCCAAATTATTTGTATTTTTCAAAAAAATAAAATACCTATGTCTAATAAAATTTTAAACAAAATTACTTTTTTAAATGAAGGTTCACACACTAAACTTATCTGCTATAAATCTGGCTATGTTACTAGATTAAAAACTTTACAAAAGTCACAACAGAAAATACGTTATGTGTGGTTAAAAAATTCTTTATATACAAATATGACTTTTGCAAGATCAATTTGGTACATAATTAATGAAAAAAACTTTATAAGAAATATACGCAATAATTACCCTATTGGGTTATCATTTACACAAAATCAGATAGATATACACAGAAAGATATATGAAATGTATTACTGTTATTGTAAGAAAATTACATTGCATAAAGGCATATGGGGAAGAAAATATATTATATATAATTTTAGAAATTATAGTACAGTTATACAAGAATTTTTTTTAACAGAAATTATAGTCTAAGAAATAATCATAAAGTAAAACAGAAAATTCAAATGTTAAATTTATTCAAATATAGTTCTAATGAGAAAAATAAAAATACTATCAAAAAAATTAATATAGCTAGAAATAAACTTAAAAACTATTCAAATATATTACTAAAAGAACAAACTATAAAAATCAAAAATGAAATTAATGATTGCAATAAGATTAATCAAAATGTAGTAATAAACGCTTTTGCAGTAGTGAAAGAAGCGATCTTTCGAGCAACTGGATTAACACTTTTCGATGTTCAAATACTTGGAGGACTAACTTTAAATGATGGAAATATAGCAGAAATGAAAACAGGAGAAGGAAAAACATTAGTAGCACTGTTACCAGCATATTTGCATAGCTTAACAAATCAAGGCGTACATATTATAACAGTTAACGATTACTTAGCAGAAAGAGATGCAACACTTGCTAAGCAAATATTTTCTTACTTGAATATACACGTGGGGTTAATAACACAAAAGATAAATAATAAAGAGAGAAAAAAAGAATATCAAAAAGATATTACTTACATAACAAATAGTGAGGTTGGTTTTGACTACCTTAAAGATAATATGGCAATTCACAAAAATGATATATTACAAAAAAATTTTCATTACGCTATTATCGACGAAGTAGATTCAATTTTAATCGATGAAGCTAGAACACCATTGATTATTTCAGGTAATGCAAAAATAGAAAAAAATTTTTATCAAAACGCAAAAAAGATAGCTAATACTCTAAAGACCATATTAGATTACAAGATTGACGAAAAATCAAAAAATATAATTTTAACGGTTAGTGGTATAACGAAATGCGAAAAAATACTAAAAATAGAGAACCTGTACAATGTTAGGAGTCCTTGGATCAAATATATAATTAACGCACTCAAAGCTAAAGAATTTTTTATTAAGAATAGAGATTACATAATAAAAAATAATGAAATTACAATAGTAGATGAATTTACAGGAAGAATTATGATCGGAAGAAGATGGAGTGAGGGTCTACATCAAGCTGTAGAGGCCAAAGAGAATGTAAAAATTGAAGCAGAAAATAAAGTATTAGCATCAATTACATATCAAAACTTATTTTTACTATACAAAAAGTTATCGGGGATGACAGGTACAGCAAAAACAGAAGAAGAAGAATTCATAAATATTTACAAAATGAATGTAATAAACATACCAACAAATAAAAAATGCTTAAGAAAAGACTTACCAGACTTAGTATATAAAAACGAGTATATAAAGTGGCAAGCAATTGCTAATGAGTGTCTTGATATGTATAAAATAGGTAGACCTACTTTAATTGGAACAACTAGCATAAAACAATCAGAACTTTTATCAGAAATGCTAACAGAGCTTAAAATAACACATAACTTATTAAATGCTAAACCAGAAAACGTAGCACAAGAATCTGACATAATATTAAAAGCAGGTAGAAAAAAAACCATCACGATAGCCACAAATATGGCTGGAAGAGGTACAGATATAATTCTAGGAGGTAATCCAACAAAAATAGCAGAACAAGAGATAAAAGAATACATTGAGAATAAATGTAAAAATGCAAATAAAGAAAGATACTTAGATAATAATGAAATAGCTCTAATCATTGAAAAAATAAAATATTTTGAAAATATAGATGAATCTACAAGCAACAATATTAAAAACTTAGATGATTTCATCCTATTATATAAAAAAATTAAAGAAAAATATAAAGGAGAATGTCAAAAAGAAAGAGAACAAATTTTAGAATTAGGTGGACTATATATAATAGGAACTGAAAGACATGAATCAAGAAGAATCGATAACCAAATGAGAGGAAGATCGGGTAGACAAGGAGATAAAGGAACATCAAGATTTTTTTTAAGTTTACAAGATAATTTATTTAGGATATTCGGAGGTAACAATATAGAAAAAATCATCAATCAATTAAAAATAGATGATAATACACCTATAGAATCAATACTATTAACTAAAAGCTTAAATTCTGCACAAAAGAAGGTTGAAGCTTACTTCTACGATATAAGAAAGCAATTATTTGAGTATGATGAGGTTATCCACAGTCAAAGAAAAGCTATATATAACGAAAGAAAAAAAATATTAAGCTATTCTTTCAACAGAGATTGTATAATAGAATATGGTGAACAAACAATAGAAGAAATGTTGACTATGTACTATAAAAACCAAAGGAAAGAATTTATTTTAGAAAAAATCATAAAATTACTAAACATAAAAATTAAACTTTTTAAATTATATGACATGAACGATAGTGAACTTAAGGCATTTCTTAAGGAACAATTTAGAGTTAGCTATGAACTTAAAGAAATGTATTTAGAGCAATTACGACCAGGATTAATCAGACAACTAGAAAAATATTACTTATTGCAACAAATAGATAAAGCTTGGCAAGAACATATAGACAAAATGAATTTACTTAAGGAGTATATAGGTTGGAGAAGTTACGGACAACAAGATCCATTAGTAGAATATAAAAATGAGGCATTTAATCTATTTATTAATATGATTACCTATATCAGACAGACAGTTATATACTTAATAATGAGATCTAGATTAATAGTAGATATATAGACTTGAAAAAAATTGACATTCAAATAGAAATAACGTACGATACGGACCGAAGCACACGCCCCCATCGTCTAGAGGCCTAGGACATCTCCCTTTCACGGAGGTAACGGGGATTCGAATTCCCCTGGGGGTACTAACACAGCTATATGAAAATGTAAGAGCATACTTAAAACGAGATGGTCAAACACAGGTAGCAGATTTCATCTTCAAACAAAATTCACCAACTTTTCTCACTAAATAACAATTTTTATCGTTTTTATAATTAGACAAAATTTGAGTAAAAGCACTACCTACAACAATTCCATTTATACTCTTATTTGATTCTATAATAATACGTACTTGTTCCGGACTTGCAATACCAAAACCTAACATAATCATCTTATTACCTTTAGAAGAAATTTTATTTGAAATTTGGTTAATACTGTTATCTAATGATTCTCTCATGCCAGTTAAACCTGTACTGCTAACTAAATAAAGACAACCTGGAGACTTTTTAACAATATCACAGATTCTACTGTCAGAGCTGGTAGGTGAAACAAAAAGTATGAGTTCTATTTGTTTAGACTTACATAGAGCAATAACATAATCTGCCTCTTCTAAAGGTAAATCAGGAATAATAATTCCCTTAACATTTAAACTAGAAATTTCACAAATAAAAGAATTAATACCTTTGACTAAAATTGGATTATAGTAAGTAAAGATAATGATAGGAGTATTAATTTTTAGATAAATTTTTTTCAAAATCATAGTAATAGTACTAAGATTAACTCCGTTTTTTATAGCAACTTTAGATGCCTCTTGAATTAAATCACCGTCAGCAAGTGCATCAGAATATGGCACACCTAATTCAATTACATCAGCTCCTCTTTTATCTAGTTCTATTAAAGCCTTTAAGGTGAAATCAATGCTTGGGTAACCAGCAGTTATAAAAGGAATAAATGAATAACTTGACCTTTTATGATTTTCAGCAAGAACGTTAGAGATATGGTTCATAGTGTATTTTAAAAAATAAAAGTAAGAGTTTTTTTATTAAAAAAAGTGGGTTGCCCGGGACTCGAACCCGGAACTAATCGGTTAAAAGCCGAGTACTCTACCATTGAGTTAGCAACCCATCTTACTAAATAGATAACATAATATATAAATTATCACAACTAAGTAAAATAAAATGTCATGTATAACAATAACAAAATTGGTAAAACTAATTAAAAACTTTATAAATAAAATAAAAGGTCATTCAATACTTGTAGCAATTTCCGGGGGACAAGACTCTATATTTTTAATAAATCTTCTAGCACATTTAAATTATGAACATCGAATTAAGCTATCTTATATTTACGTAGATCATCAATGGAAAAAAAATAGTAATATACAAATTGAACACTTAATTAACTATTTAACAATAAAAAAGAAGAATATTATTGTTTATCAAATAAATCAAGTTATACAATCAGAGCATGAATGTAGAAAACAAAGATATCAAATAATTAATCAACATGCAGTAAGATATAAATACCAAATTATTATAACAGGTCATAACAGTACCGATAAAGTAGAAACTTTTTTTCAAAATATCAGTAGAAAAGCTGGTGTAGAAGGTATTAGTAGTCTTGTAGTTAATAATCACATTAATAATAACATATTTCTGCTAAGACCATTACTCAACCTTAATAAAGAAAATATATATAAATTATGTAAAAAACTTAATCTACCAATATGGTCAGATAGTACAAATTATATTTACAGTCTTAATAGAAATAGAATAAGATATGAATTGGTACCATATCTACGAAATTTTTTTAATACAAAAATAGAAGAGAATTTAATATATTCAATAACCAATCATTACTACGAAAATGAATATATTAAACAGAATGCTACAAAGGTTTACCTAGCAAATAAACATAAATTAAAAATTGCGATTAATTATAGAAATCTTTCAAGACAACATATAATTCTGCAGATTAAAGCAATTCAAATATTCTACTTAAACAATTTACAAATAAAATTAAAATATGAAATAGTAAAAAAAATTATTCATAGCTATAGGAATATATTGAGTAGAACTATAATTATTTTTGAAGACAAAAATTATTTACATATACTAAACAAACAATGGCTTTACATAGAAACTAATAATAAATAAAATACATTAAAATTTATACTAAAAAGAAAAAAATGAAACAATAAATACTATAATTAATATATATAAAATCATTTGACTAAATAAAAAAAATAACAAGATAGGAATTAAATTATGATTAACTGGCAAGTTATTGGACAATTAGTCTCACTTGGAATAATTGTTCTTGTTGGGCCTGCTGTAATAGTATTACTTTCAATAAATAAAAGTAACTTATAAATCTAAATTGAAAAGAATTTAAACTATCTTATATAGTTATAATCTTAGCAAAAAACTAAAGTACTTGTAATATTAATTCCAGTATAACTAGTTAAAACAATTAGTTTATTGATTTAATTTAATCAACAATTTGATATCAAGTATCTGACTATTACCAGCAAAGTCATTCCCTTGAGGTAAAAAAAGCATACAATGACATTCACGTCTTTCTCGCATGGGTACACAAGGACAATTCCAATATGCGTTCGAAACTTCTAATTTTTTGTCGTCATAATGACGACAAGGACATAAAGGAGCTCCATGTACATCTTTGTGCTTTGCTAGTCCTTCAATAACAACAGCTGTCACGCTGGGATCAATACAAAAAAAGGTTCCTGTTCTCTTTGCATATGCTTCAGAAAATTTTAGCATCGCATCAAAACTAGAAGATATATAATTAGAATTTAACATAAGTTATTTAGATTTAAAGTACATATAAAATAGATAAAGTTAAAAATTCATGATAACACTACAACTTAAAAGCAACAAAATTCTAACACTTTCAACAAAATGTTAAGCTAGAAGCAAAAGAGTAATAAAATCACATATAATAAATATATTAAAATTAAAATAAGATCTATAATTAATATCATGACGTCATCATACTTACCTTCAATACTAACTCCTCTCATTGGTATACTTTTCCCAGGAATAGGAATGGCATTACTATTTATATATATCGAACGAGATACTATTGGCTAAAGAATAAAATAAACCATTTTATATATACATAGTATATATATGGTTTATATAAACATACCAATTGATAAAATTAATTATTGATAAATATTAAAGAGATGATCCTATACCTGAATAAGAACCATATATAAAGATTCCTAAGACAGCAATAACAGCTATACCACCAAAAGTAGCAACTAACCATAAAGGTACTCTACCTGTATTTGACATTTAACTTAATTCTCCAATAATTAAACTATAAGGATAAATAAAATTATACACATAACTTACGAAACATACTTCTAAAGCTTTTTTTAGTTAAAGAAATAACTAGAAAATAATACAGCTAAAACAAAAATTAGAAGTAAGCCCCAAAACAAAGATGTACGATTTAACTCAACAGGTTCTTTATTAGGGTTAGGACCACTCATATACACATATCTCCTATCTTTGAATAAATTGCATAGACGTAATAGCACCTAAAAAAAATACCGTGGGTATAGCTATACCATGTATAGTAAGCCACCTAAAAGTAAAAATGGGATACGAGATCGGTTGATTAGAACTTTTTTTAGTCACGAATATCTCCTAATTAAATACCTTTTGTTAAATCTTCAAGTTCTTGTTTAGCACTAAAGCGATCATTCACTAAAGGAACTTGCTGACGATCTTGAGTAAAATACTCATTCGGTCTCGGAGTACCAAAAACATCATAAGCCAAACCTGTGCTAACAAATAACCAACCAGCTACAAATAGAGCAGGAATAGTTATGCTATGTATAACCCAATACCGAATACTAGTAATAATATCAGAGAAAGGACGTTCCCCGGTTGATCCTCCTGACATAAGTAAATACCTCCAAACTAAAAATATATCGATAAAACAAAAATTAAGTATACGATAAAATCATATACATGATAACATTGTAATATATATAATATTTATTTTATTACATAGTAAATATTCTTCTTAAATAAAACATTTTTCATAAAGCAGAAAATGAACTAGATAAGTTATCAAATAAAAAATAAGATAGAAAAAAGTTCAGAATAAATACAAGTAACAAAGATGTAACAACAGAAGAAGTAGTAGACAAACCAACACCTCTTGAACCACCTGATGTAGTAATACCCCAAACACAACTAATAATCGATACACAAAAACCAAAAATCAGAGCTTTTAATGATGATTTAACTAAATCAAACAAAATATTATCATACCATAAATTCATAAAAAAAAAATTAGGACTAATTTGGTATAAAAAAAAACAAATAAAAGAGCTACTTATAAGACTGGTGCATAAAGAAAATAAATTTAACAAAGGAAGCGCCAAAATCAACGCTAAAACACGAGGATAAATTAAATAACGAATAGGACTAATACCTAAAATAAATAAAGAATCAATTTGCTCAGTAATAACCATTGTACCTAGTTCAGAAGTAAATAGAGAACCAACTTTACCAATTGTAATAATAGCAGTTAAGACAGGGGATAACTCTCTAATAAAAGATATTGCTAGCATAGAACTTACTAACTGGACAGCATTTAAATATAAAAACTCTTTAACAATCTGTAAACTAAGTACTAAACTTATAAAAAAAGAAGTTACCATATTTATAAATAGGACATCTAAGCCTGCAGATTTCAAAGAATTAGATAAATTTTCATAATCTAGAAATCTAATTGTACCAATATTCAATAGATAACTAGAGATTCTAAAACACAACTTAACTCGATTAAGAAATTCAGTCTTCATATTGTAAAAAAATGAAAGGGATTGATTTTTTAATATAAATAAACTATAGTCAGGAAGAGAAGTCTCCAACAGGGCGGTTAGCTCAGCGGTAGAGCATCTGCCTTACAAGCAGATGGCCACTGGTTCAAATCCAGTACCGCCCAGTGCTAATACAAAAAATATTTAACAAAAATAAGGGCTTATCGTCTAAGGGATCAGGACAGGGACCTTCTAAGTCTCTAATGTAGGTTCGAATCCTACTAAGCCTATAAAGCATTAAGCTAGAACCTCGCTAACAACCTGATTAACCTTTGTACCGGAATCAATTGTATCCAGTGGATCTTTTCTTAATCTATGGCGTAAGCATAAAGTTATAACCCTCTTAACATCACTAATATCAACTTCTTTTTTATTTTGATATGCCGCAAAAGCTCTAGCTGCTCTATTTGTAACTATATCACCGCGTAAACCGTCTACATTTAATACACCACAAATCTGGGAAATTTTAACCTTTAAGTAATAATCTATCACTATATCTTTTAATAAACTTTGAGCACTTAGAATCTTTTCTTTTAAGTCATTTTGTTGTTCACTAAATTCTTTTATACAAGCATAAGGATCATTATCGAACTTAGATCTTTGTTCCACAATTTGAACTCGTAAAGAAGCATCTCTTACTGTTCTAATCTCTGCATGCATTCCAAATCTATCAAGTAATTGAGGCCTTAGTTCTCCTTCTTCTGGATTTCCTGATCCAACTAAAACAAATCGAGAAGGATGTCTAATCGAAATACCTTCACGTTCAACAGTATTCCAACCAGAAGCGGCAGAATCCAATAGAATATCAACCAAATGATTATCTAACAAGTTAACTTCATCAACATAAAGTATACCTCTATGTGCTTTAGCCAATAAACCAGGGTCAAAACTTTTAACACCTTCATTTAAAGCTTTTTCAATATCAATGGTTCCACACAATCTGTCTTCAGTTGCACCTAAAGGTAAATCAACCATTGGAACTTTAATTAAACGAGTAGATAAATCTATATTATTTTCTAATTGTGTTTTTACAGAATCAGACATCAGATCATAGTCAGAAGTATGAGAATTAAAAAAATCATCACTTACTACTTCAATTTCAGGCAATAGATCAGCTATTGCTCTAATAGTTGTAGATTTACCGGTTCCGCGATCGCCCATAATCATTACGCCGCCTATCTTGGGATCAATAACGTTTAGTACCAGAGCAAGTTTCATTTCTTCTTGACCAACAATAGCAGTAAAAGGAAAAACAGGACGCGTTTGATTTTGTATTTTATTCAAAATATTATATAATGTGAATTTTATGTAATTAATAGTAACATTATCTTAAATTAAGATAGTGCTAAAATCCAATAAAAATAATTGTATTAAAAGATGCAAAACTCAGAATCAAGATTAGCATCTAAAATATAAAACCTCAGTACAACAATTTTAAAAATATAAATCTGTACCTAGTCTTATAGCTAAAATTGCGGACACTAAAGCAAATAGTAAGGCAACAAAAATTTGGCTATCAGTAATCATAAAAGTTCCGAATATAAATAGATAATAAAACTAATAAAATAATACATATAAAATAATAAAAAAATGTCTGAGATTAAATTAAATTAATATAAATTAATTTGTTCCATATGGTTATTTTTAATAGTTAAGTACCTAATTATATTTTGATTAAAACGCATAGATTTTTCTAAAAATAAAACTAAAGTACCATTTGCTTTATAATTCATCTGAACATATATACCATCATAATATTGTGCAATCTTATAACTTAAATGACGTCTACCTCTATGTTGAACAACAATATCATCAGCACCTTTTTCTTTTAATAAAGTTTTATAATGATTAACAAAAGACAAATTTAAACTTTCAGTTACATCAGGTTTTAAAACGTAAATAGTTTCATAACTATTTAAAAAATTCATACAATAATCCTTATTATTTAAATAAAATATGTTTACGGAGTATCAATTTGTATTTTAACAGCTTGAGAAATAACCGGTATATTAGCATACTTTCCTTCTAAAGACTTAAAAGAAGAGTATATAATTGTAGATAATACAAACCAAAATAATGTATTACATAATATTAAACCATAAAGACTAACTCTAAATTCTATAGGTAAAGCCCTGAAGGCAGATCCAAGTAAAGAATTAATCAAAAAAAGCAGAATTGCCTGTAAAACATTAAAACGAATAAATGGACGATTAGGTATAGGACTTTTAGATCTCACAAATAAATAATATAATATAAAAAAAGTAATAAAAGCTAAAGCTGGGTGAGTAACATAAAAAATCACTAAAGGCATGAAAGTATTTTTATATAAAGTCATCAAACTAAAAGGATAATCGGGTAAAACTTGTTGGCCAAAATTTTGTAGTCCTTCCATGAGCGGAAGACCATAAGGAAAAATAGAAACCAATCTATCTACAAAAGTCACACCATAAAAATCACTATTGTAATTTTTTAAAAATATTACAAATACTCGATAAAAACAGGCAATAAATAATAAAATAAATACTAGACTAATAATAAAATATAAAAAATAAGTAAACATGTTACTAAAATAATTAAATAACTAAATAAAAAATTATAAAATACATATTTTATAACTAAAACTATAATCAGTCTACCATCAAATTAAGTAAAAACTAAAGAATAAATAAAATTTTATAAAAAAATATAAATGATGGAAAATAATTACATGAAAAATGAAAGCAAAATTACAAAACAAGATAATTTTCAAATTGCAGACCAAATATTTCAATCTAGATTAATGCTAGGTACAGGAAGGTATAAGAACACACAAGAAGCTATCTCTAGTATAAAGGCAAGTAAGGCATCAATAATTACAGTAGCAATTAGAAGGATGCAAAACTCGAAAAATATTGGAAAAAGTAGCTTGATTGATGTGCTTAATTGGCAAAAATTGTGGCTACTACCTAATACAGCTGGATGTGAAACCGCAGATGAAGCAATAAGAATAGCTTCACTAGGTATGGAAATAAATAAGAAGATAGGACAAACAAATAATAAATTTATAAAACTAGAAGTAATATCTGACTCTAATTACTTACTACCAGACCCACTTGGTACACTTAAAGCTGCTGAATATTTGATAAATAAGGGATTTATTGTACTACCCTATATTTATCCAGATCCAATTTTAGCAAAACAATTAGAAGATGTAGGTTGTCATGCGATTATGCCATTAGGATCACCCATTGGTTCCGGACAAGGTATAAAAAACTTACATAATATTCAAATAATTATTGAAAATGCTAAAGTACCAATAATAATAGATGCAGGAATAGGCAAAGCAAGTGAAGCAAATCATGCAATGGAAATAGGTGCTACAGCTATTTTAATTAATACAGCTATAGCTAAATCAAGTGATCCAAATATAATGGCTGAATCAATGAAATTAGGAGTAATTTCTGGCAGAAAATGCTATTTGGCAGGTACAATGCAGAAAAATTCACATGGGAAAGCTAGTTCTCCAAATGAAGGAATACTTAAAGTTATATGATGGATAAAAAAATGATTGTAATTATAGATAACTATGATAGTTTTACGCAAAACTTAGTTCAATGTACTGGAGAGTTAGGATATAAAATAATGGTTATAAGAAATGATAATTTTACCAAGAATAATTTGGATACAATACAACCAACTCATATAATAATTTCACCAGGACCAGGTAAACCAGAAGATTCTGGAATATCCTTGAAAATTATACAAAATTATTCGAACCAAATACCAATATTAGGAATTTGTTTAGGACATCAAGCAATAGGACATGTATATGGGGGTACGATCAAAAAACTTAGTAAACCCATACATGGAAAAACTGATGAAATATTTAATAATCAACAAGATATTTTCAGGAATTTAAAATCATCATTCAATGCTACTAGATATCATAGTCTTATCGTAGACATGGAAACCTGTCCTGATGTTCTTAAGGTAACAGCATGGACAAAGGATGGTATAATAATGGGTTTCCAACATAAGGATCATCCAAAATTAAGGGGAATACAATTTCATCCTGAAAGTCTATGGACCAAAGAAGGGAAAAAAATAATCAGAAATTTTTTACTATCTTAATAGATATGTATACTTATCATAGTTGTCAGCATACACATAAGAATAAGAAGAATACATTTTATCTATAAAAAAAATATCTTGTTCAAAAAATAAAGTCGCTCTATTTGTAGAACCAGCAAACTCTAGAAAAGATTGACTGCTATAAATCCAAATTTGAGAATAAGATAAATAACTTAAAAAAGTTGTTACGATCATAGTAAAAAAGCCAAAATACACTAAAGATATACTTGGATCATATTTAATTTGCAATCCTGTACTAGTGATTATACTTTCAATACGGTAAGGTGTAGAATTAATATAAAACTTTTCGCCAACAACAACTTCTTGTAAAATTATACCAGAGTTGTTGCAGATCAGTACTTCTTCATTTAAACTAGTTAAAACAAACAAAACCTCTTGATCATTAGTAAGTTGTAAATTTGATATCCAAAAAGCTTGACCACTATCGACTTTTTTGAACAACTTTTGCTGAAAAAAATAAGTTTCATGTATAGAAAACCTTAATGTATTAAGTTCCCAATTTGTTTGATAAAAAATAATATTATTAAAATTCAGCGGCCTATTAACATACATTAATTGAGATTTAGCAGGAAGATCATCATTTAAATATAATGATAATTTGGAAAAAAATTGTTTTACACCACCGTTATTATAATATTTAATATAAAAATCATCTACGTGGCCGAATAAATTAGACTCCACTGTACTATAAAAACCTGAATAAACCAAATTTTTCAGATGAAAAATTTCACCAACAGGTACAAGCTCTTGCACAACAAAGCTATTAAAAAAACCATGCATAGACCCCATTAAAATTGCGATAATACTAAAATGCACGAACATTGGTGCGATTCTGCCATACAGACCCTTATATGCATAAATAGAATTAATTCGAGAAAAAACAAAAAAATTTGAGTGTATTAAAGAATACGTGAAATTAACATATGAATAATTAAAGATATTATAGTTATTGCGACTATATCTACTTAGATCTATTGTTTTTTGTGAATAGATAAATTTCCAACGCCTAGCATTTTTTAAACTAGGAAGTTGATTACTAAAAGTACAAGAAATTAAAGCAGTGCCTAAAGAACATAACAAAAATATAAACCACCAAGTTCGGAATACATGATTTAGACCTAAAAAAATTATTAATGAAGTATAATTTAAATAATTCAGTGTGTAATAATAGAAATCTTGATCTTGCTCTATAATTGATCCCATAATACAAGCTATAATAATCATAAATAAAAGAAATAAAGACAGATTTAAATTAGATGATTTTTTCAAAAACCTCCAAAAAAGATTTTTAAGATTTAAGTTATTCATAAACATGTTAAAAAATAAATATATATAGAAAATTATAGCAAGAAAAAAAAGTAATTTTAAAAAATAGTCAATATGAAATTGATCTTAAAAAAGATAATAGAGAAGCAATAAACAATAAAGAACCTGCAAATTGATTTATCAAAAACCAAAAGATTGACAATACATCTAAGCTCAAGAAAAATAATCTGAAACTAAAAATAAGAATTAAAGGAACAACTAAACCAATTAAGTAACCCAAAAGATACAGTAACAAACTAAAAGTACTACTAACATGTACTACTAAAAAATTAATAATAATAAATATTGAAGTATTACAAGGCAAAGAACTAAAACCAATGATAAATCCCATAAGGTAACTTTGTGACAAAGAAGATTTGTTATTAGAAATATTAAAAAATGAATTGAGAGATGAATAAAATACTGATAAGTCAATAATATTCATTAAATCTAATGATACTAAAAAAATCATAAAATTAGAAAAAATAGGCAAATTAATAGAAAAGAAATATAAATCAAATGTGTTAGTTAATAAAATAAGAGTTAAAAAACTTGTTAATAATCCGAAAATAAATAACAATAAATGTACTAAAGAATTATTTCGAGATACAAGATATGATAAACTTAATGCAAGAATAGACGCAAAACATGGGGTAAAAATAGTAAAAAGACCTAAAAGAACAAAAAGAATAAATAAAACAAAAAAATTAGAAGTACTCGAAAATAACATGAACTGAGAAAAGTAATACTGAAGATAGTATAGCAGTATATAATATTGATCAAAAAAAGAATTAAAAAAAATATCCACACAGAACCAACTTATAGTATTAAAATCAAATATATCTAACCTGATAAAGGCAACTGAAATTACTCCTCAGGAAGGACTCGAACCTACGACCAATCGGTTAACAGCCGATCGCTCTACCACTGAGCTACTGAGGAAGACTTATGAGAAAATAATATCATTGGAACATATAAAAAACAATATATAGAGTGTTACTTTAATCATTGTATTTTTAAATAAAACGTGATATGATCAAGTCATAGGGAGCAGACATTACTAGTGTAATAAAATAGCTGCGGACGTGGTGAAATTGGCAGACACGCTAGATTTAGGTTCTAGTGAGAGTATCTCGTGAGAGTTCAAGTCTCTCCGTCCGCATCATAAAACTTAAAATTTTCGTAAGATAAGATTGATAAAACGATTATCAAAAAGATGTTCCTTTAAACAATTAAATCTTTAAAAATATCCTTGTCTTACAAAAACATTGTGAGCATAATGTTAAAACAAACACCCCGTAAAATGATTAAAATCTACATTTAAAGTCCACAAATCTGGATCTACCAATAATACATAATGGTCAGAACTCAATTGGAAGCTACAAAAAGGGACTTGACTACTAAATTCATGTGAATCATAAATAAATCTTCATTAGTATAATAATACAAATAACTCCTATCTGATAAAATCAGGTAAAAAAGACCCAAGTCTTTAATCTTTTTTAAAAATTTCTAAATCAGCAACAATCGTATTGATTTTACTAAAGTGTAAAAAAAATTATTCATCCTAATTAATATTTCCATCACATAATAATATTATATTTTAAAAAAACTTAAAAAAGTCATTACTAAATTATTTATTCTTAAACGAAGAACTTAGTGAACTAAAAAAATTTTAAAAAAAATTCACCTTTTCAATTCAATATTGTAATAATGTAGTTAACAGGTTACACAACATCTGGGAAGTATCTAAAAAAATAATTAATAAGAAAAATAAATATGACTGCTACTTTAGAAAGACGCGAAAGCGCAAGCCTGTGGGAACGTTTTTGTACTTGGATTACTAGCACTGAAAACCGTTTATATATCGGTTGGTTCGGTGTTTTAATGATTCCAACACTATTAACTGCTACATCTGTATTCATCATTGCATTCGTTGCTGCACCTCCTGTAGATATTGATGGCATTCGTGAACCAGTAGCTGGTTCTCTATTATACGGAAACAATATTATTTCTGGTGCTGTAATTCCAAGCTCTGCAGCAATCGGTATCCACTTTTATCCTATCTGGGAAGCTGCTTCTTTAGACGAATGGTTATATAATGGTGGACCTTACCAATTAATTGTACTTCACTTTTTACTAGGTGTACTATGCTACATCGGTCGTGAGTGGGAACTAAGCTACCGCTTAGGTATGCGTCCTTGGATTTCAGTTGCTTTCACAGCACCTGTTGCTGCAGCATCAGCTGTTTTCCTTGTTTATCCAATTGGTCAAGGAAGCTTCTCTGATGGTATGCCTCTTGGTATCTCTGGTACATTTAACTTCATGCTTGTATTCCAAGCTGAACATAATATTCTGATGCATCCTTTTCACCAACTAGGCGTTGCTGGTGTATTTGGAGGATCTTTATTTAGTGCTATGCACGGTTCTCTTGTAACTTCAAGTTTAATTCGTGAAACAACTGAAAATGAATCAGCAAACAACGGATATAAATTCGGGCAAGAAGAAGAGACTTATAACATCGTTGCAGCTCATGGTTACTTCGGTCGTTTAATTTTTCAATATGCAAGTTTCAACAACTCTCGTGCATTACATTTTTTCTTAGGACTGTGGCCAGTACTAGGTATCTGGTTCACATCTATGTCTGTAAGTACTATGGCTTTCAACCTAAACGGATTTAACTTTAACCAATCAGTTGTTGATAGTCAAGGTCGTGTAATTAACACATGGGCTGACATCTTAAACAGAGCAAATCTAGGTATGGAAGTAATGCATGAACGCAACGCTCATAACTTCCCTCTAGACTTAGCTTCTCAAGAATCTTTACCTCTTGCTTTAGTTGCACCTTCTATTAACGGATAACAATATCCGCCATCAATAGAAAAATAAAAAAGAACTATACTTATTTCAATAATGTAATAGTTCTTTTTTAAATTATTGGACTAAAAAAGTTCACAAACATAATTTAAATTTAATTCTTTAACAAATTTAACTTTTAGCGTTTTGCAAAACGAGTATAAAAAATCAGAGGAACAATATAATTAGCTTTTGGATAAAATAAAGATGTAGTATCTTTGTTATTAGAGAAGTAGAAATGATTACTTTTAAAAACATCAGAAGAAAGAACAAACTTATTATCTAATCGCTTACCTAAGCTAAAATACTTATTAAAAAACAAATATTTAATACTCTTATTTATAGAAGATTGAGTATGTAAATAATAATCCGCTTTACTAATAAAAAATGTAGAATAAAAATCAGCCAAATAAGATTGCCTAAAATACTGACGGTCTCTAACGGAAGAAATCTGGAATACTTCTCTAAGACTCTGACTTTTACGCCTACGTGTTAGCTCTAATAAACCCAACTCTGATAACTGTATTATATTTGGAACACAATCATCTAAAGAAAGTAACTGACTAAAATGTTCAATTAATTTCAACTTATCTTTTTGTGAAAACATATCAATGAAATCTATAATAATGACACCATTAATATTACGTAAACGTAATTGATAAGCTATTTCTATAGCCGCATATATATTAATCCTCAAAACACTGTCTTCTGAGCTATTTAATTTATTAAAGGACCCAGAATTTACATCAATTACTGTTAATGCCTCATAACTTTGTATAAATAAATAGCCACCATAGCGTAAAATCACTTTTGATTTAAGAGCTTTTTGAATTGAACCTTTAATATAAAATTTATCTAAGATGCAAGAGTCATTATTATATAAGTAAATCTTAGTTTTAGTACTCGGGGAAAGGTAAGACCATTTATTAAGATAATAATACGTTAAGTTTAAAAAATATATAGAATCTACAACAATTCTAGTTATATTTTTTTCATAAATATCTCTTATGGTTTTCTTTACCAAATCTTCATCTTTGTACAAGATTAATGGTGAATCACATAAAGTAATTTTTTTTTGCAAAAAATACCACTGCTGCAATAATAGACCTAGATCATGTAATATTAAAGATTCCGATACTCCAGATGCAGATGATTTAATTAATAAACCAATTGATTTAGGTTTAATCAAAATTCCTAAGGAATATAAGTACAAACGCTCATTAGAATCATAAATCATATTTGAAATAAAAATTACATTACAAAAAGGCATTAAAACTACATATTTACCATGGAGATGTACATTAGTTGTTAAACGAGGTCCTTTATTAAAGGTAGGTTCTTTTATAATTTGAACTAAAATTAACTGATTTAGACAAAGTATATCACTGATAATAAAAGACTGAGTTTTTCTTTTTAGGTTTTTAATATCACTTATATGTATAAAACCACTTCGACGATTTTGACCTAAATTAATAAATGCAGCATTAATACTAGAGAAAATTTTGTGTACTTTTCCAATATAAATATCGTTTAACTGATAAATTTTATTAACTAAAAGAATCTGTTGAACTTTATTTGCATGTACTACAACTGCGATATTGTAAAAATAAGAGATTATGATTTTTTTTATCATTCACGTTAATAATAAAAATAGATTTAGATAAATCTACCTGTAAACTACAAATGTTATAAATAGCTAGATTCAACTCAAGTAGAATTAGAATGGTATAACATTAACAAAACATTTATTAGAAGTACCAAAATGAAAATGTACCTTACCATCAACGAGAGAATAAAGAGTATAATCTTTCCCTTGATTGACATTAATGCCTAACTTGAATGTATTTCCTCTTTGACGAATAATAATATTTCCGGGCTTAACAATCTGCCCTCCATACTTCTTTACACCTAACCTTTTAGAATTAGAATCACGACCGTTCTTCGTACTACCGCTACCTTTTTTATGTGCCATTCATTTATGTGTATATCTTTTATTATAATGTTATTGGAAGATAAAACTAAGATAAAATATCTTCAATAAAAACTCTTGTTAATTTTTGTCTATGTCCTTTTTTAAGACGATTATTTTTTTTTGATTTCATTTTAAAAACTGTAATTTTCTCACCGTTGAAATGCCTTAATATCGTTGCTTTAATAGAAATTTGATCTAAACATGGTTTACCTATTTGATAAACATTATTTTGGCTTAAAAACAATACTCTATTAAAATGAACAATATCTCCTGGACTAGCAGTAATACAATTTAAATCATAGAATTTACCTGGTTCAAGAATAATCTGATTACCACCAACATCAACTATCGCATAAGTCATATATAAAATTTTAGCTGTTTATATTGTTTAAAATAAATAATTAAGATTTAAGCTATTATAAAAAAATTAGAAAAATAATGTAAAGTTATTTTTATCTACAATTTTGAGAATTTTTTTTCTATAAAAGTACGAAAATAGGTAACACATCTGAAAACCCAGATCATTAGAAGAAGTAAAATCACAACCATCAAGAATTAGTCCGTCAGGAATTACAAAACTAAGACCTTTTTTTAGTTTACCATATATTGGTCCAGGGATTAAATTATTAGATTTAGCTCTTTCTAAATCAAAAGTGCCATATTGTTCGGACTGCACGATTAAAAACTCATAATAGCCATTAAGTTTAAAAGTATACATACGAGAACTATATTGATTAATAATTAAACCCGTTTTCAAAGCATGAACATGCAAAACATAACGAAAGTTAGTACGAGAATACTTTTTACCAAGATCTAAATAATACTCAATATTAATAGGAGCATAAATATGCAAAGATTTAATTCTACCTACTAAATTCAAGGTTGAAAGTAATCCTAGTAGACCAGAAAGACTAAAAATATGCAAATCAGGTATAATAATTTTGGACAAATTATTTATTTTTAAACTTTGATTTAAAAAATTAAACTGAGAACCCTCAGTACAATTTAGTAACCATGTATCTTTCACTGTAGGTAATTTAATAAGAAAACTTACATTTTTTTTTCTAAAAATGTAAGAATGAAAATCCAAATAACGCAGAATCATAAAAATTCATTTTACTATTTTATATACAAAACTTGTAATTTCAATAATATCATAGATATGCTTACTTGTAAGTATTTAAAGACTTAGAGTATACAAAACTAGTTGATTTATCATTAACTAATGATTTTGCTAAAGATAAAGCTTTACTACTTACTGAAGAAGCTTTGTTCATCCATATTGATTTTCGAGATTTAGACTTAGATTTAGAGGTTTTTCTTTTAGGTACAGCCATACATTAATATAATAAAATCCAAAAGCAGAAAATCTAAAAAAAGACTTTCTAGCTTTAACAATAATAGTTTATATTAGCATTATACTACATACTACGAAATTGCTGGATTGCAACTCTACCAATATTATATACAGCCCAAGAACCAGCAGCAATTAAAGGCATAAATACAATCAATAGTCTAATATCCATATAATAGAATTCCTTAAATTTTGGGTAAATTAATTTAATATAAAAAATATATCTGCATATATTATAAATACTATACTTAAATCATAATCGATATATAAAAAAAATAAATATTGTACTATGGTTAAGAACTTAATTAAAAATAATAAATTTAAAAACTAATTACAATTAGATGAGAGACTTACCATTTACCTTAGATCAATTAAGAATATTAAAAGCTATTATTAGAGAAGGTAGTTTCAAGAGAGCCGCTGATAGCTTATACGTTTCACAGCCAGCAATTAGCTTACAAATTCAAAACTTGGAAAAACAATTAAACATACCTTTGTTTGAAAGAACAAGTAAAAAAGCAACCTTGACAGAAGCAGGGAGTATGCTACTGAGATATGGTAACAGAATTTTGGCATTATGTGAGGAAACTTGCAGAGCTTTAGAAGACATACAGAATCTTCAAGGTGGATCCCTAATAATAGGAGCTAGTCAAACCACAGGAACCTATTTAATGCCAAGATTAATAGGACTTTTTAGACAGAGATATCCACAAGTCAATGTACAACTTCAAGTACATTCGACAAGACTAATTTCATGGAGTGTAGCAAACGGTCAGGTAGATCTAGCTGTTATCGGTGGGGAAGTTCCTAATGAATTAAAAGATATCCTACGAATAACTTCATATGCAGAAGATGAACTAGCACTAATATTACCAACATCACATACTTTTTCAAAAGTATCTAACATACAAAAAGAGGACTTATATAGATTAAGATTCATCGCTTTAGACACTCAATCAACTATCCGAAAAGTAATTGATAAAATATTGTATCAACATGATATTGATAGTAGTAGATTTAAAATAGAAATGGAGCTAAACTCAGTAGAAGCAATTAAAAATGCTGTTCAGTCCGGCTTGGGAGCAGCATTTGTTTCGGTCTCAGCAATAGCAAAAGAATTAGAACTTGGTATAGTACATTGGGCTAAGATAAAAAACGTTACAATAAAAAGGATGCTTTCTATAATTGTACACCCTAATAGATATAAATCTAAAGCTGCTGAAACATTTAGTAGAGAAATTTTAACACTTTTTGTAACACAACATGAAAACTAAAATTTATTTAGAGTAGATTAGGAATGAAAATCAATTTAGACTCAAAACTACCAGTATTAACAAATACTATTCTAAGTTTCAACCACTCTATAAATTGTTTATCTAAAGAAACTATAGCAGCACTAGATTTATTAAGCTTATTATCAGGTACATTTAATAGATTGCCCAAACTATCCGAAAAACTTGGATTTAATATAAACCAGAAGTCAATTTCTTGATTAAAATTCTTATAGTAATTAGTTCTTTCACGTAAGATTTCTTCTAGAGGTTCTTGATCAAGAAAAAAACTTTGACTCGCAATAGCAAAATGATAATTATACATTTATTGATAATAAAATTATTAAATTTAAATAACCGATAGAATATATAACTCATTGTAATATAAAATAAAAAAGTAAAAAAGTAATTATAAAATTAATTAGAAAGAAAGACATAACAACTAATTTTACACAAAATATGATAAGGTACTGGCCAACACAACAAAGCATTTATTTGAATAATAGTATAGTAGACTTATTCATAGAAACAGAAAAAAAAATTTTTTTAGTAAAAAATAATAAGAGTAATAAGTATTTATATTTAGACATTTTAAGTAAAATCAGTCGTAACAAATTATTCAAATATGTAATTAAAGATTTTAAAAAGTTAGTACTTGACTTAATAGAGCTTGACTTAGATTTAAAAAAGATTAGCCAAATAAGCAATAAGATTAGGAATGTTTTCATCGAAAGAATATCAAAAAAATTTTTATGCCAATTAAGATACAAAGATATAAAATGGCAAAATAAGAAGAAATCTAAATCAAAATATAATGATCTCATAGAGTATTTATTAATGTATCTAATTTTTGGTTCTTCATCCATAAACCAGAATACTTTTGTATTTTTAACAACATACACACCTTATAATCACGTGAAAATTTTATTAGAAAACTTTATAATACAAATGGCTAATAATATTATTGAAGAAATCATCGATAATCTAAATTATTCATCTGACATAAATATATTTTTAAAAAACCACAATATATGCAATAAACTATATTCATCAAATAGATCAATTGTTTTATTCTTAAATAATATAAAGTGGCAAAATTTTTTACAGCTATATATATATGAGACTAAGTACTTTTATAGCGAGCGTCAACAAATATGTTTACTAAGTTCTCAAGGTATAATAACAAAATATATTCACATATCAAATATAACAGTAATAAAAAGTTTAAATAAATTTAAAACAGTATTTCTTTTTTGGCTGGAAGTAAAAGATTTTACTATTCCTAAAATAGAAAAATTATTAATTGTAGTAGCTAAATACTTTTTGTACTCATCATTAAATTTATTAAGTAACCTTTTTTTAATAATCATTAAAATCATAGTTATTTACTTAAGTAAAAAAATATATAATTAAAGATAGTACAAAGCTAATACATTAGAATAAATTAATTTATGGAAGAAACACAAAATAAAACACCGTGTGCCGAAGAGCAAATAAAAATTATATTTTCTAAAAATGATAAAATCGTATCTTCAAAAACAGAAGATATGATTAATAAAATAATAAAACAAGAAGTAGGTAAAAAACTAATACTTTCTACTATAATAGAAAGGTATAAAAATATAAATCAAACAGTTGATATAGTAGATGGTCTAGTTTACCAAAAAATAGTTGAAACAAAAGATAATGAATTAATTAATGAACTACTTTTTAGTTTGCCAAAAGGAATTATCAATTTGGAGAAGTCAACCCTAATTAATTATCAACCTTTACAAAAATTATTAATACAAAAAAGTTTTCGAGAAGCAGATAAATTAACACAAAAACATTTATGTGAATTAGTCGAAAAACAAACCCAAAATACAAAAAATTGGTTATATTTTACGGATATTCAATTTATATCAAATCATGAACTATTTACAATAGATCTGCTATGGAAAACTTATTCAAGAGGAAAATTTGGTTTTTCTATACAAAAAGATATCTGGATAAAATATGATCAAAGATGGGATAAGCTATGGGAAAAAATTAATTGGCTAGATACACAAACAGGGATAATGAAAAGATATCCACAAGATTTTAATTGGACAACTGAAGCACCTGAAGGACATTTACCACTATTTAATCAACTTAGAGGTACACAAACTTTATGCTATTTATTTAATAAAATTGATTGGTAAAATTCAATACAAATTTTAGCAATATAAGTTATTTTTTAGAGTTCATACAACTTATTAAATCAATGAAAACATGAAATAAATAATGAGAATCGTGGGGACCTGGACTAGCTTCTGGGTGATATTGAACAGAAAAGAATGGAGCTTTTTTGTGAAAGGTAGCAGCAATAGTCCCGTCATTTAAATTAAAATATTGAATAAATAAAGATTTTAAAAAATCAGGATTAAAATCTAAGTCAGACCTTACCGCAAAACCATGATTTTGGCTAGTAATTTCTGAATAACTATTAAATCCAGAGGGATGATTTAAACCTCTATGACCAAATTTCAATTTAAAAGCATCTGCGCCACAAGCAAGATTAAGTATTTGATGCCCCATGCAAATACCAAAAATTGGTACACCTCCGTAAGTTATCAAATTTTTAACTGTACTAACAGCATATTTAGATAAAGAAGGATCTCCTGGTCCATTAGACAATAAAATGCCATCTGGATTTTGATTTAAAATAAAAGAATAATCAGTTGTTGCTGGTAGAACAGTAACCTGACAATCTAATAATAATAAATTTCTTAAAATATTAAATTTAAGACCAAGGTCTAATACAATAATGTTATATCTACTATTTGATTTAAACTTCTGACCAGAATTAAAAGGTTGAATAATATTCTTTGAAATAAGATCAAAGCGAGAACAATCATATGCACTACGAACACTTATTTTTTTAATTAAATCTATTTTATCAAAATTTTCAAAGTCAACTTTAGACTTTTTTATAGACAAGTTAGAACTACATAAATAAGCTCCCATAACTCCAAATAATCTCAATCTTCTTGTTAAAGATCGTGTATCTAAACCAAAAATATGGGGTATTTTTTTTTTCAAAATATAATTTTTTAAAGTAATTGAAGATCTCCAATTACTAGAGATAGGAGATATATTTTTTGATATAATAGCTTTCACGTGTATAAAGTTAGATTCATTATCTTGTTTGTTTAAACCTGTGTTACCGATTTCAGGATATGTAAAAACAACCATTTGACCAGTATAACTCGGATCGGATAAAATTTCTTGATAACCAGTCATTCCTGTATTAAACACTATCTCACCAACGTAACTTGGTAAATCAAAAAAAGACCAACCTTTATAACAAGTTCCATCTTGTAAACGCAAGACTGATGAATATAAACTATTTGACATAAAAATAATAGAAAGTTTTTTTAGTAAGAAAATATAGACAGAATAAAAACGAGTAAAAATGATCTAATCAAATTTCACTCGCGTAAGATAAAAAGATTACCAACTATCTGTTTTTGCTTGATTCAAAACATAACTAGCAACGTTTAATATCTCTTCTTCAGATAGACGCTCTCCAAAAACTGGCATACCATTTCCACCATTAGTTACTTGTTTAATAATACCAAGCATATTGTCTCTACCAAATCTATTTAAATCGGTTAAACTTAAAGTCTTATCAGAGTTAAGTAAATTATTTCCACCAGCATGACAGCTCACACAATTTTGAGAAAAAATTTGCTCACCTAGATCTAGATCTACTATCATTTCTTCTGAAAAAACTGAACTAATGAAGACAAACAATATAACAAAAAAACTTGTAAATAAAGAGAATAAAAATTTCATTACTAACACCATGTTAATTTTAATAAATAAGTAAGTTTCTATTGAAACTTCAGTACAATTCAATTATATCTTTTTTTTTATTGATATTATTGGATTTAATAAAAAAACTAATAATAAATTTTACCTCCTCCCCATTTTTCTTGAGCTACCCTTGGTTGAACTAAAATATAACCAGCCATAGACAATAAGTCTTCATCAGTTAAGTTTCTCATCTTAGGAAATATCTCTGCACTTTTGATACTAGGATGTAATTCTGCTATAGAATTTTGACCATCATAACTTATGGGATTCTTCATGTAATCAATTAAATTAGTAATATTATCACGAGCAGGAATAGCTAAACTTAAAGACTCTAACTCCAAACCAATATTAGGATTAGTCTTCGTGATTCCACCATTGTGACATTGGGCACAAGAATTATTAAACAAGCGTTTACCTCTTTTAACCTGTTCAGGTGTTAAAATAATAGTTTTACTAGAGCTATCAAATGTAACAGTTCTAGTTGACTCATCTAGTTCTACTGCATCAACTAACGGAACCAAACAACTAAATAATAAAAATATATTTATAAATAATACTAAAACAGTGTTTTTTTTAATCATAGTGCACTCACTTAATACAAAAAATAAAAGTACTCCAATTCGTAAACATCCAAACATGTAAAGATTTGATTAATAATTTTAAATAAACAAATGAAAAATCTCTCCATACTAATATGATATATATATTACAATATAGAATAAAAAATATTTTTTTAAATTAATAAATAGCATTACAATACAGCGACAATAATTTATGCAATTGTTCACGCAATTTATTCCTAGAAACAATAATATCTATAAATCCATGCTCGAATAAGTATTCTGAAGTCTGAAAGTTATCTGGCAACTGTTCTTTAATAGTTTGTTCTATAACTCTTCTACCAGCAAAAGCTATCACTGCTCCAGGCTCAGCCAGAATAATATCACCCAGCATAGCAAAACTAGCCGTAACACCTCCAGTTGTAGGAGAAGTTAAGATGGTAAAATAAGGTAAATTAGATTTATTATGTCGATATAATGCAGAAGAAACTTTAGCCATTTGCATTAAACTAAGCATACCTTCCTGCATTCTAGCACCCCCAGAAGCACATAAAATAATTAAAGGCAAATTAGAAAACGTTGCTTTTTCTATTAATCTTGTCAGCTTTTCACCTACAACAGAACCCATGCTTCCTCCCATAAACCTAAAATCCATGATACCACATGCTACCTTAATGCCGAATATAGATCCTGAACCAGTCTGTACAGCATCTGAAAGACCTGTTTTTATCTTTGTATCTAGTAACCTTTCACTATATAGTTTACGATCAGAAAAACCTAGGGGATCAGTAGAGGATAAATTATAATCAGAGGAGGTCCAACTATTAACATCAAATAAATGTTTTATTCTTTCATCACTAGAAGCTGGAAAATGATAATTACACTTAGGACATATTTTATAATTTGAATCTAAAATTTTATGGTACATTAAAAAACCACATTGATTACACTTAACCCATAAGTTTTTTTCTGCAATAGAATGAATATTTTTTATATTAAAATCACTTAACACATTTCTTTTTTTAGCTAACCACTTTGATAAAGACATAATAGAATTGAAAAATTGAATCAAGATTAATAAATATTAATTCAAGAATAGAAGATAGTTTATTACATTCTTGAATTTTACAAAATATGTTTTAAATAAGAGCCTACAACTAATCTCGTGAAGTTTTATCTTTCTGGCTTACGAAAAGTAGAGCTAAACTAATAGGCAATACAACGATTACAGCTCCTAAGATCAAACTATTTAAGAAACTAGAGAGAGATGAAGTCATTAAATTATCCTTTTAAAAACGAAATACTATAATTATAATTATATTTTAATAAAAAAAACTAAGATTTTTAATAAAAAAATAATACGCTACCATCTCAATACAATAGTTCCCCAAGTTAAGCCTGCGCCAAAACCAGCGATCACAATTATATCATCAGTAGAGATTTTATTTTTTTGAACTACTTCATTTAAAGCTAAAGGAATAGAGGCAGCAGATGTATTGCCATATTTACTTAAATTAGAAATTATTTTATTACTACTAATTGACAGCTTTTCTGCTACTGCCATTAAAATACGTTCATTTGCTTGATGCATAAGCAACCAATCAACATCTTCAATAGACATATTTATTTGGTCAAGACAACTAATTATACTTAAAGGAACTTGAGAAACGGCAAATTTATATACTTCTTTCCCATTCATCGAAATATGTTGGAAGGAACCTTGATATAAATTTAAAATAGGATGGGGATCAAGCTGCTGTTTGTAAGCAATAGAAAGATAATCAGCATAATTTCCATCTGTACTTAAATGAAAATTTAATATAGAATTAAGATTTGAACTACATGATTGGATAATTACGGCACCAGCAGCATCTCCAAATAAAATACAAGTTCCACGATCAGACCAATCAACCCACTTAGATAATACATCAGCACCAACTACTAATATATTTTTATAGGTGCCGTTAAAAATAAATTGAGAAGCTGTTACAACACTAATTACAAACCCAGAACAAGCTGCTGTCAAATCAAAAGCACATGCATTTACAGCACCTATTTTGTATTGTACTTTACTAGCACTACCAAATAAGTCATTAGGGCTTGAAGTAGCAAGTATAATTAAATCTATATTAGAAGGATCCATAGAAATACTTTCCATAGCTTGTAGAGAAGCTTGTACAGCAAGATCAGTTACGGATTGGCCATATTCAGTTAAAAGCCTTCTTTCTTTGATACCTGTTCGGGTAAAGATCCACTCATCAGAAGTGTCAACAATAGAACTCATCTGTTCATTACTAACTTTGACAGAAGGAGTAGCAGAGCCCGTAGAAATTATTTTTGCTCCTTGAACCATACTCAATTTTATATAAATTTAATAATAAACCTAAATTTTAATACTCACAATAGATATTCTTACATAATCTTATGTTAAATGAAATTTTATATATAAGACAAAATAAAAAAACCCGAAGTGATACCTAAATAGAATAAGTTTATTGCTGCTACTTTTCAGTCCTGACAAAATTCACAAACTATTTATATAAAATTTCGAGCTTAACATAATTATAACATTAAATATTATAATGAAGCAACAATTAAATAAACTAATTAGACATTCCCTGTGAGATGAAATCAAAATAAGGCGTAACGATACTAGATTGATCATTAGATAAAAATTCTAAAGAAGCTTTTTTTAAACAATCTATTCCATCTATCATTCCTAAGATAGGAACACCTAAAGAATTATACATCTCCTTAACACCAATAATACCAACCTGTTCAATAAGTTCTTTCTCGCCAGATAAGATACCATAAGTAACTAATCTTAAATACCAGCCATAATCACGCAAACAAAGAGATCGCTTTCGGGCACCCTCAGCATTTCCTCCAGGAGCAATATATTCTGGATGTATTTTAAAAATTGCCTTGCTAGCTAACTTAATTATTTCTTGTTCCTTATCTCTTAGAATAGATACAATGATAATACGTTTATTTAAACTACTAAAATATGACTGCAAAGTGTTTAATTCACCAATATTAGGATATCTTAGTTCATTATCTGCGTCAGTAATAATTTTAGTGACTATACTCATGATAATATCGATATAATTTTTAATACTTAAACTGTAAAAGATATATTAGCAAAAATATGTATAAAAAACGAGTAAAAGACACTAATAGCTTTAAGTTTACAACAATCAACTAAATTACTAAATAGTCAGAATGAAAAAGATAAAATATCAGGAAAAAAGCGGTTAACTTCTATCAAAAAACCAGCTGTGAAGGTTATCCAGATTGTACAAATAACTGGTGCTGTAGATAAATATTTCATAAAATTATTTTCCATTATTCTTTCCTTAAAAAATAAAAATTGTGTAAATCAAAGACTAGCGCGGAGAAACAGTAATATCATCATCAGAAGCCAATAATTTACCACTATTTAATTCTTGCAAAGCAGCTAATGGCCATGTAAATCCAGAAATGGAAAATTTTAATGCTAAAGGAACATCTATGATAATTTCTTTTTCTGCAGGCTTATTAGATTGCAAAACTGCTTGTAAATACCCTCTGCCAACCCATCCAATCCAACCTGTAATATATATAAAAAGTAAACCTGGTAACATAAAATCTCCTGCATGATTCCATCTACCATCTGCTATTAAATGTGGTAAACCTTCATTTCCACATAAAATACCTGATTTACTATAATTTTCAAATCGAGTCTGTGTTTGCTTAATTTTATTACTAATTGCAAGTGCGGGAGGTGTATCAGGTTCATACTTAGATAATCTAACTTCTAATTTTTTCACAGAATTTTTAAGTCTTTTGCTGAAAGCTGTAGATTCTTTACAGGGTACTAAACCAGCTACATCCGCATGAGAAGAGTTAGAATCTAAAAATAAACAAAAAGAACAGAAAAAAATAATTAAACTTTTTTGCATGAATTATTCCTTAAAATACAATAAATAAATTTTATAACAAAAATTTACATTTTATAAAAAATAAAAAGTAGGCTATACTATAGAATCATAATATATAAAAATATAATATCTACAAAAAGTAACAATTTTGAACATATTATATTAAAATATTGGATATATTTTGTATAAAAATAATGACATTTTGGAAATTTTTTTTTAACTACAAACAAACAACTAAATTAAAGAAACAAACCAAAGATGGAACAACTAATGTATTTGTTAAAAAAGTAGAGAAAAGCAATATATACATGAGTACATGCAAAAAGATTAATTTAGAAGAGCTAGAAAAATTATGTGATTCCGTAGGATGGGTACGCAGACCATTAAAAAAAGTTAAGTTTGCATTAGAGAATAGCTTTCTAACTATTTCAGTTTTTCAAATAGAAAATAAATATAAGCGCTTAATCGGATTTGCGAGAGTTACTTCAGATGGATCATTTAATGCTACAATATGGGATGTAGTAATTCATCCAGATTTTCAAGGGAATGGTCTAGGGACTATATTAATGAATCAAGTGATCAAAAAACTTAGAGAATATGATATAAGTACAATCACTTTATTTGCAGATCCTCAAGTAGTAAAGTTTTATCAACACATAGGATTTATAGTAGATCCAGATAGTGTCAAAGGAATGTTTTGGTATCCGACATAATAGATATAAACAAATTAAAAAGAAATACAAGACAGCTAGACAAATAATTTGTTATTATATATAATAAACGATAATAGAGATAACGGGATATAGCGCAGCTTGGTAGCGCGCCTGCTTTGGGAGCAGGATGCCGCAGGTTCAAATCCTGCTATCCCGATCCAAAAATAAACAAATTACTAGTTAATTAAGGTATCATCAATAGAATCGATTAAAAGACTTTTATTATACAAAGCTTGTCCCTTATTTGTATAACCTAATTCAGAATACATTTTTGCTAGAATCAAATAAACTCTTATGTGGTTAGGACTGAGACTTAATGATTGTAAATAATAATACTCAGCAATGTGCCAAAGAGAAAGTTGATTATAGATAAAGCCAAGAGATAAATAAACATTTGTCTTACTAGAAGAATTAATATTATTAACTAAAGACAATTCACACAAAGAAATACATGAGAAATAACTAGCAATAGACAAGTAAAAATTACAACTATTTTGATAACTCGTAGTTGAAAGAGCAACATCTCGATTGTAATTTTTCAAGAAATACAAGAATCTTACCAGAGACAAAATGAAAGTTTTTAACTGCAAAGAAACAAAAAAAGCAAAAACTACCAATAATAATACCACTAAACCCAAATATAAATAAAATAAAATATTATAATTAACCACTTTTATTTTAAAAAAGAAAATTGTTGTACAAATATATGATAATAAATATATAATAATTATAATTTAGTTAAAAAAAATTTAAAAGTAATAAAGAATGAAAACATCCAGCAAATTGACCAGAAAACGTAAAAATGGATTTTTAAGTCGCATGAAAACAAATAAAGGACGAGCTATTATCAAAAGTAGAAGAAAGAAAAAAAGAGATAAGCTAACAAAAATATAAAATTGATTCTCTCTATCTTTTTAAATAGAGGAGATAAAAAACATATAATAGAAACTATTAAATCTAATAATTATTTAACATATATATATACAACGAAAGAAGAAAGACTAAAGAGTATTTTAGTAAACGTAAGCAATAAACTATCTTGGGATTTTATAGAAGGATATAAAATCAGCCAAGCTCTATTAAATCATGTAGACAAAATCCTTCAGAAGTGCTAAACATAATTTAATGAATAATAATTTATTTCTATTAAAAGACTTCAATGTTTTCCTAGATAAGATAACTATAAGTAGAAAAGTCAAAAACTTACAAATATGGCTAAAAAGAAATAATAAATATGTTTTTATGAGCGGTACGAAGATAAGAATACCTAAAAATTTACACGAATAGATTAATTACATAAAGTTACCGCTACCTAATGAACAAAAAATAGAAGAAGAAATAAATGTTTTTTCAAAAATACAGAACTAGACATTAGTGTCAATAAAACAATTATCTGCAAGGTATATAAAGGGTTTTCAACAAAACAGATTAGAAAGTCACTAATAAAATTATTGAAAAAAAATTCAACACATTAAATATTATAAATAAAATATTTAAGGAAAAAAGTAACAATTTCAATAATATTAGTGGATCAAAATTTTACATAGACAACAATAAAAGTATAAGATTAGGAGGATTAAATAACCTAAAAAATTGGCTAAAAATTAGGAATACAACTTTCTCTAAAAAAGCTAATATGTACGGTGTAACAAGTCCAAAAAGGATATTACTAGTAGGAATACAAGGTATAGAAAAATCTCTCAGTGCGCAGAGCGTATCAAAAAAATGGAAACTTCCATTGCTAAAACTAGATATAGGAAAAGTTATTGATATTAGTGAAGGAATAGAACCTTGTATACTCTGAATATAGAAAATCTTTATAAAACAAAACAATAATAACAATAGTGTTATTACAAAAGAAGTAGCAAACATGATGTTAAGTTGGTTGTCTGACAAAAAGGATAAAATTTTTATAGTTGCAACAGCAAATAAAGTAAGTCACTTACCAATAAAAATGCTTAGGAAAATAAGATTAGACGAAAGTTTTTTTCGTTGACCTACCAAAATTCAAGGAGAGAATAAGTATTTTCAGAGTTCACTTAGCTAAGGTTAAACCGCCTAACCTGGAACGGTTACAATATCTATTATTTCTTTAAAATAGGTAGTAGCTTCTCTGGTGGTAAAATTGAACAGGCCATAATTAACACTATGTATAGAGGATTTCATGAAAATAAGGAACTCACAAGCAGTAGCGCAATTTATTCTATTAAAAAAACTGTAACGCCAGCTAAAGCCCGTAATAGCGATATAAAAAGGATAAGACGATGGGAATATTGTGGGAAAACACTGTTGACCTAAGTTCACTATATAAATATGAGTACGAGCAAAGAGTATTGTCCTGATATTGAACTACTTTCCCGGAGAGTGTCCTCTCAAGTATCATCGTCGCTACAGAGTTTAACAGCCAAGTTCGGAATGGTTTGGAGTGGGTCCACTGTGCTATAAACATCAAGACATAAATTGTAGTAGGTATATCGCTATATAAAATTCAAAATTAAGCTTTCGATCTATTAGTACGTCTCAGCTGAATGTATTACTACACTTACACTTAACGCCTATCAAACGGTTAATCTTACCGTGATCTATAAGGAGTAATCATCTCAAGGTAGGCTTCCCACTTAGATGCTTTCAGCGGTTATCCAATCCATACTTAGCTACCCAGCGTATACTGTTGGCACAATAACTGGTACACCAGAGGTATGTTTTTCCCGGTCCTCTCGTACTAGGGAAAAATCCTTTCAATACTCCAACGCCTGCACCGGATATGGACCGAACTGTCTCACGACGTTCTGAACCCAGCTCGCGTACCGCTTTCATGGGCGAACAGCCCAACCCTTGGGACGTGCTACCGCCCCAGGATGCGATGAGCCGACATCGAGGTGCCAAACCTCCCCGTCGATGTGAACTCTTGGGGGAGATCAGCCTGTTATCCCTAGAGTAACTTTTATCCGTTGAGCGACAGCCTTTCCACTCAGCACTGTCGGATCACTAAGGCCGACTTTCGTCTCTGCTCGACTTGTAGGTCTTGCAGTCAAGCTTCCTTATGCCTTTATACTCTAAGACTGATTTCCGACCAGTCTGAGGAAACCTTTGCACGCCTCCGTTACCTTTTAGGAGGCGACCGCCCCAGTCAAACTGCCCACCTGAAAATGTCTCTTGGCCGGGTTACGGCATCAAGATTAGGATTCTAGTTTAATTAGAGTGGTATCTCACTGTAGGCTTCTTTATGCCCGCAAGCATAATATCATAACCTCCCACCTATGCTGCGCAAAGTAAACCCAAATCCAATTTCAGGCTACAGTAAAGCTTCATAGGGTCTTTCTGTCCAGGTGCAGGTAGTCCGCATCTTCACAGACATTTCTATTTCGCCGAGTCTCTCTCCGAGACAGTGCCCAAATCGTTACGCCTTTCGTGCGGGTCGGAACTTACCCGACAAGGAATTTCGCTACCTTAGGACCGTTATAGTTACGGCCGCCGTTCACCGGGGCTTCAGTCGTCAGCTTCGTATTTACTAACCGACTTCTTTAACCTTCCGGCACTGGGCAGGCGTCAGCCCCCATACATTGTCTTAAGACTTCGCGGAGACCTGTGTTTTTGGTAAACAGTCGCTTGGGCCTATTTATTGCAACCCTACAAGGGTACCCCTTCTTCCGAAGTTACGGGGCTATTTTGCCGAGTTCCTTAGAGAGAGTTATCTCGCGCCCCTTAGTATTCTCTACCTACCTACCTGTGTCGGTTTGAGGTACAGGTATTCATTATTTAAGATATGATAAGTTTTTCTTGGAAGTATGACATCAATCACTTTAGCACCGTGGCGCTTTGTACTCGCTGCTTAGCTCAAAGTATTTTCGCTACCTCTCTTAACCTCACAAACTTGAACCGGTAACCAACATCCGGATGATTTAGCCTTCTTCGTCACTCAATATCAATAATAAATAGTACAGGAATATTAACCTGTTGTCCATCGACTACGTTTTTCAACCTCGTCTTAGGTCCTGACTCACCCTTCGCGGACGAACCTTCCAAAGGAAACCTTAGGTTTTCGGGGCATTGGATTCTCACCAATGTTTTCGCTACTCAAGCCGACATTCTCACTTCTGATTTGTCCACACCCACTTTCGTTAGTGCTTCAAACTACAACAGAACGCTCCCCTACCGATGTAAAACATCCCACATCTTCGGCAAATTGCTTAGTCCCATTCATTTTCGGCGCAAGATCACTAGACCAGTGAGCTATTACGCACTCTTTAAAGGATTGCTGCTTCTAAGCAAACCTCCTGGTTGTATAGGCATTCTTACTTCCTTTACCACTTAGCAATTACTTTGGGGCCTTAGATGGTGGTCTGGGCTGTTTCCCTTTTGACAATGAAGCTTATCCCCCATTGTCTCACTAGTCGACTACACACTTAGTATTCAGAGTTTGCCTTGATTTGGTACTACTCTCGAAGCCCGCATCGAAACAGTGCTTTACCCCTAAGCTATAGCATCGACCGCTGCGCCAAAACGCATTTCGGGGAGAACCAGCTAGCTCCGAATTCGATTGGCATTTCACCACTAACCACAACTCATCCGCTGATTTTTCAACATCAGTCGGTTCGGACCTCCACTTAGTTTTACCCAAGCTTCATCCTGGTCATGGTTAGATCATTCGGGTTCGGGTCTATAAATAGTGACTTATGCTCTATTAAAGCTCGCTTTCACTATGGCTCCGACATTTTATGTCTTAACCTGCCACTACCTATAAGTCGCCGGCTCATTCTTCAACATGCACGCAGTTAGACGATGAAGTCGTCCTTCTGCTGCTTGTAAGCTTATGATTTCATGTTCTATTTCACTTCCCTTCCGGGGTTCTTTTCACCTTTCCCTCACGGTACTAGTTCACTATCGGTCATTTAGTAATATTTAGCCTTACGAGGTGGTCCTCGCAGATTCACACGGGGTTTCACGTGTCCCATGCTACTTGGGATACAATAGAAATTATATAAAATTTTCGGTTACTGGGTTATCACCATCTATGACACAATATTCCAATTGTTTCACCTAACATAGTATAACTTGTAAAAACTGTCCCACTACCCCACTAAAACTCGTTGAAGTGGTTTAGGCTGTTCCCATTTCGCTCGCCGCTACTGAGGGAATCGCTTTTGCTTTCTTTTCCTTCAGCTACTAAGATGTTTCAGTTCGCTGAGTTCGCTCTTGCTAATCTATTTATTCAATAAGCAGTATTAAAGAGTTGCCTCATTCGGGAACTTCCGGATCTAAGCTTACTTCCAGCTAACCGAAATATTTCGTTGGTAGTCACGCCCTTCATCGCTTCTAAATGCCAAGGTATCCATCATAAGCTCTTAATTGCTTAATTTAGTAATTAAGGTATTATTCAATACTAATTACAATGTTCTACAAATAAAAATGCTATGTAAAATAGCTAAATTCAAGTTTTGGAGATAAGCGGACTCGAACCGCTGACATCTGCCTTGCAAAAGCAGCGCTCTACCAGCTGAGCTATACCCCCTTTAATGTGGGCTATCCAGGATTTGAACCTGGGACCTCACCCTTATCAGGGGTGCGCTCTAACCAACTGAGCTAGTAGCCCTTTAATCAAATAACGACCTTAACGATCTGAGATTATTTTATCCCTAATAAGGAGGTGATCCAGCCGCACCTTCCAGTACGGCTACCTTGTTACGACTTCACCCCAGTCACTAGCCCTACCTTAGGTACACTTAAAAGTGATAACTTTGGGCATGGCCAGCTCCCATGGTGTGACGGGCGGTGTGTACAAGGCCCGGGAACGGATTCACCGCCGTATAGCTGACCGGCGATTACTAGCGATTCCACCTTCATGTAGGCGAGTTTCAGCCTGCAATCCGAACTGAGGATATGTTTGGAGATTAGCTTGGCTTCGCAGCTTAGCAACTTTTTGTCATACCCATTGTAGCACGTGTGTAGCCCAGAACATAAGGGGCATGCTGACTTGACGTCATCCTCACCTTCCTCCGGTTTGTCACCGGCAGTCTTTCCAAAGTACCCAACTAAATGATGGCAACTGAAAACAAGGGTTGCGCTCGTTGCGGGACTTAACCCAACATCTCACGACACGAGCTGACGACAGCCATGCACCACCTGTGTTCGTGTTCCCTAAGGCACTTACTATTCTCAAAGCAATTCACGACATGTCAAGTTCTGGTAAGGTTCTTCGTGTTGCATCGAATTAAACCACATGCTCCACCGCTTGTGCGGGCCCCCGTCAATTCCTTTGAGTTTCACTCTTGCGAGCGTACTTCCCAGGCGGGATACTTAACGCGTTAGCTACGATACTGCACGGATCGATACGCGCAACATCTAGTATCCATCGTTTACGGCTAGGACTACTGGGGTATCTAATCCCATTTGCTCCCCTAGCTTTCGTCTCTGAGTGTCAGTAATGGCCCAGCAAAGCGCTTTCGCTTCTGGTGTTCTTCCCAATATCTACGCATTTCACCGCTACACTGGGAATTCCCTTTGCCTCTACCATACTCTAGTTTAGTAGTTTCTACTGCTCGTTCAGAGTTGAGCTCTAATATTTAACAGCGGACTTTTTAAACGACCTACAGACTCTTTACGCCCAATAATTCCGGATAACGCTTGCATCCCCCGTATTACCGCGGCTGCTGGCACGGAGTTAGCCGATGCTTATTCATTAGGTACCGTCATTTATTCTTCCCTAATAAAAGAAGTTTACAACCCACAGGCATTCATCCTTCACGCGGTATTGCTCCGTCAGGCTTTCGCCCATTGCGGAAAATTCCCCACTGCTGCCTTCCGTAAAAGTCTGGACCGTGTCTCAGTTCCAGTGTGGCTGATCATCCTCTCAAACCAGCTACTGATCGTTGCCTTGGTAGGCTATTACTCTACCAACTAGCTAATCAGGCGCAAGCTCATCTTTAGGCAAAAAATTATTTCACTTTTCAGCATATGGGACATTAGCAATCGTTTCCAATTGTTATTTCCCTCCTAAAGGTAGATTCTTACGTGTTACTCACCCGTTCGCCACTGAAGCTAAAGCTTCCGTTCGACTTGCATGTGTAAAGCATACCGCCAGCGTTCATCCTGAGCCAGGATCAAACTCTCCAT